ATTGCTATGGTGAAATCGGTAGACACACAGGCTTGAGGTGCCTGGGGCTTCTTTTAGCCTTCCCGGTTCAAATCCGGGTAGCAATAGCTTTCGCCTATTTAGCTCAAGTGGTTAGAGCTTCCGTTTCATACGCGGGAGGGTGCTAGTTCAAATCTAGTAGTAGGCATGGCTTCACCAAAGCTTCGGCCGCGCCACGGCCGCGCCACGGCCGCGCCACGGCCGCGCCACAGGATCTGGCAGCGCGAAGCTGTGGCGCGTTTGCGCCCTGGTCAGGCCAGCCAGACAGAGCTTGCCTGACCAGACAGAGGGCTTCGCTAAAGCTTCGCTCTAGCTCCAGACACGAGCGTTAGGAAAGAAAGCTGGAACTAAAGCTTCGCTCTAGCTCCAGACACGAGCGTTAGGAAAGAAAGCTGGAACTAAAGCTTCGCTCTAGCTCCAGACACGAGCGTTAGGAAAGAAAGCTGGAACTAAAGCTTCGCTCTAGCTCCAGACACGAGCGTTAGGAAAGAAAGCTGGAACTAAAGCTTCGCTCTAGCTCCAGACACGAGCGTTAGGAAAGAAAGCTGGAACTAAAGCTTCGCTCCTAAGCCCCAAGGGCGCTAAAGCTTCGCGCTAGATCCTGAATCCAGACTTCTTTAATTTTATAAATCGGAAATTTTCATCAATTTCATGAACAATTATTTAGCAATAGGTCGACGAAAATCCGCTGGAGCTCAAGTTTCTATTTATTTAAGGGTCGAGCCGGAGCGTCAGGTCAGGCTTAGCCAGACAAAGACACGCCCTGACGCGCCTTTTTTGATTAATAAAAAAACGATTGATGAATACTTTCAAAATGATACGAACTCTATTGAGGCTATTCTATTTTTTACGACTTTCCTCCCCTCCGCTTCCGAATTTAGAGCAGAGCAGGAGCTAGCGCGCCCTGACGCTCAGGCTGACTCAGGCTGGCCAGACCGAAGAGGAGAGGGGCCCGAAGGTAAAGGGGGTTTTGAAATTCAATGTTTTGTTTCTGGTGGGGGATTGACTGCTCAAAAAGAAGCGATTTGCCTTGCTTTAGCCAGAGCTATTTGTAAAATGGACCAAAAATTTAGACCTATTCTTAAAAAAAAGGCATTTTTAACTCAAGATTCGCGTATTAAAGAACGTCGAAAATATGGACTCAAAAAGGCCCGAAAAGCACCACAATTTTCAAAACGTTGATTTTATGAAATATACTGCTCTTCGCATTCGTTTAGCTACTAGTCAATTAATTAGAAAATGGGCTCGACGTGAATTTATTAATGGTCAAAAAAAACTAATAATAAGTGGTCAAATATTAAATCCTGAAACGGTTGAGTATGAAACATTAAAACCTGAAAAAAATGGTCTTTTTTGTGAACGAATTTTTGGACCTATTAATGATTCTTTATGTGCTTGTGGATTGCCCCCACTTCAAGGAGAAAAGTTTTGTGCGAATTGTGAAGTTGAATTTACTTCTTCAAGGGTTAGACGGTATCGTGTTGGTTATATTCAACTAGTTACAGCAGCAGCGCATGTTTGGTTTTTTAAAGGTCGACCAAATTATTTTGCACTTTTTCTAAATTTACCAAATTCAAAAATTGAAAGTTTACTTTACTGCACTCGAAATATTTGTCGAACAATTTTTCCAAAAGAATTTGAATTCTTAGAGGCGCCTAGACGGAGAAGAGCCATGGAGACAGACAGACAGACTCAGGCCAGCCAGACCATGACCAGATCTGGCTGGCCTAGCGCGAAGGAGCGCGCTTCTTCCCCTTCGGTTGGGGCCGCCCTGGCTGGCCTGAGCCAGACCCCAGAAACGGCTTTAAAGCAAATCAAAGGAATGGAGCTAAAATCTATACGATTTTGGGGTGTTAGAAAAGTTTGTCGATATTTTTTAGCACCAGAATTGCCAATACTTAATGTTATATCTAGGGATTGTGGGGTCTGGCCAAACCCAAGGTTGGGTTTGGGTTTAGCCAGCCTGACCCTCGTGAGAGAGGGTGGAGGGCTTCGAGACTCCGCGCTTTATTTTGGTTTTGCTTTAATTTCAAAAATGTTAAGTTGGGGTGGGGTCATGGGCACACTTCGCGCTAGCGCGCCCTGGTTTGATTTTGTATACTTTGGAATTCAATCTCCTAGAAAAGGAGATCTCTTAAATAAATATTATCCAGGACCTCCTAGTTTAGTGAATTTTTGTCCACCTCAATCTAAACTGTATTGTTTAACAGGAGTTCAACTTATTAAGACTTGGTTAAGTCAACTGACTCAAAATTTTGAAAATCGTGGATTAGAAGAATCACGATTTCTTGAAATTCAACTTCGGATAGATCTTTTGGAATTAGATACAAAAGAACCGCTTTTAGAAAATGAATTTATATATAAAATTAATATTTTAAGGCGTTTTAAATATTTACGATCATTTCGTCATAAAAAAATGAATCCTGCTTCTATGATTCTATGTGTTTTACCAGTATTACCTCCAGATCTTCGACCAATTGTTCGATTAGATTCAAATCAGATAGCGGTCTCAGATTTAAATAAACTTTATCAAAACGTGCTTTTCAGAAATAAACGTTTGTTTCAACTAACAAAAGTAACAGATTTTCATTGTTTAAATTCTGAACCCTTTCAATATGCTCAACGACTTTTACAAGAATCAGTGGACAACTTAATTGATAATCGATCTGGAAATGGAGGGCCTTCTCGTCTTAAATCGTTATCTGATTTATTTAAAGGTAAAAAAGGTCGTTTTCGACAAAATCTTTTAGGAAAACGTGTTGATTATTCTGGAAGATCTGTAATTGTTGTAGGACCTTATTTAAAAATTTACGAATGTGGAATTCCAAAAGGGATAGCTTATGAATTATTTCAGCCCTTTTTAATAAGAAGTTTAATGCTTCAAAAAAAAGCTCATACAATAATTCGAGCAAAAAAACTATTAAACACTAAATCTAGTTTTATATGGAATTTATTGAAAAAAATTGTTGAAAAACATGGTTTATTATTAAATAGAGCTCCAACTTTACATAGATTAAGTATTCAAGCCTTTTTACCACGACTTATAGAAGGTCAAGCGATTTTATTACATCCTTTAGTCTGTTCTGCTTTTAATGCGGATTTTGATGGTGATCAAATGGGTGTTCATATACCATTATGTTTAGAAGCACGAGGTGAAGCTTGGAAAATTCTATGGTCTCAAAATCATTTATTTTCTGTAGCCACTGGAAATCCTGTTTGTGTTCCTAGTCAAGATATGATTTTAGGAAGTTGTTTTTTAACGACAGCAAATATTCGTCAATATTGTATTTCTGTTTTGAAAAATCAATCTCGAAGGAGCGCGCTTCTTCCCCTTCGGGGAGCTTTGGAGCTGCCAGAGCGCGAAGGAGCGCGCTTCTTCCCCTTCGGGGAGCTTTGGGGCTTAAGCGCTTTGCCAAGGGTTCAGGCCAGCCAGGGCGGGCCAGCCAAACCATGGGCTCCTTACTGGATTTCTCAAAATCCCATTGAAAGTCTATTTGAAACACAAAAAAAAAAACAAAAATTAATAGAAATTCGAATTAATCTATTTGGCCAGAGTCAAAAAATAAGATCTCAATTTTGTCAATATTATCATTCGAGTGGAACACAAATACTTCGTTCTATAAGAACTACATATGGGAGACTGAAATTTCATCGAAATCTTTTATAATTATATATGAATATATTTTTTAATCATTGTTTTGATAAACGTCGATTTAATAAGTTTATTCATTGGTTTTTTAAAGCCTGCCGGCCCTTTGAAAGAAGCTCTGATAAGAGCACCTCCAAAGAACGTCAGGGTCTGGCTGGCCTGACCTGGTTTGATTTAAGGGGCGAGGGCACGCTTCTTCCCCTTCGGGGAGCTTCCGCGTCCAAAGACTCGCTAATGCTCGACGATAGGTTTCTCGGTAATAAGCTTGGCCCATCTGCTCATTATCAAACAATCATTTTTCTTGAAAAATTGAAATATTTAGGATTTCAATCAGCAATGGAAGCTGGTTTTTCTATTAGTTTAGAAGATTTAAAGATACCTTCTTCTAAATCTGCTTTGTTATTAACTGCAGAACAAAATGTATTTGATGATTATTTAACCACAATTGAAATATCTCAAAGAGTTCTTGAAATATGGAATCGAACAAGTGATCAATTAAAACAACAAGTTATCCAATCTTTCCAAATTTCGGATTTTTTTAATCCTGTTTATATGATGGCTTTTTCTGGTGCAAGAGGAAATATTTCTCAAATTAGACAACTGGTTGCTATGCGAGGGCTAATGGCAGATCCTCTTGGTCAAATTATAGATTTTCCAATACGAAGTAACTTTCGAGAAGGTTTAACATTAACGGAATATCTTATTTGCTGTTCAGGAGCTCGAAAGGGAATCGTTGATACAGCACTTCGAACCGCTTCTTCTGGTTATTTAACACGTCGACTGGTTGATGTTGCTCATCATGTGGTCATTAGTCAAATTGATTGTGAAACGAATCAAAGTATCCTTTTGGAAGATTTATATGATCATAACAAAAAAATATTATCATTACGTCAACGTTTAGTTGGACGGATTTTAGCTCAAACTGTTACTGACACTAATGGCTTTAGAATCGGTCACAAAAATCAAGAAATTTCTAAAAATTTAAGTCAAAATTTATGTCAATTTCATTCACAAATTCTCATACGATCACCTTTGACATGTGAATCTGCTCAATTTGTATGTCAACTTTGTTATGGTTGGAATCTTGCTGAAGGGCAATTAGTTTCTATTGGGGAGGCTGTCGGTGTTTTAGCTGCTCAATCCATTGGAGAACCTGGAACTCAACTCACTCTGCGAACCTTTCATACTGGAGGGGTTTTTACAGGCAGTTTGATAGATCAAACTTATTCACCTTTTTCTGGTATTGTGGATTACCCATTTCCTTGTTCGGGTTTATTAATTAGAACTCAACGAGGTCAAATCGCTTTTTTGAGTCAAAAAAGAGCGGTTTTAAAAATTCATCCTCCAACATCCTCTAGGAAGCAAATTTGTTCTTTCCAATTTCAAGCTTTTACTCTTTTTTATGTATCACAAGCACAATTTGTATACAAAAATCAATTATTAGCCGAAGCGGGACCTTCAGAAACATCCAAGGCCTCTATTGATTTTAATCTCGACAATCAGAACTTTATTGAAAATGAACAACATATTTTATGTTATTGTTCTGGAGAACTTTATTTTGAAAATTTAGTTTTTGTTGAAAAAAATATGGATCTTTTCTCTTATCAAATTCAAAATAAAATCATTCAAGGTGTTGGTGAATTTTGGATTTTATTTGGTCAACTTTTTTTGACTTATAGTTTACCTCATCGATTTCAAAAATTAGATTTGATAAACAAACAAGTTGCTTTTTTTCAAATTCAAATTCAATCTCATTTTAGTTTAAGAGGGCGCCCTTCGCGCTCTGGCTGGCCAGAAGCGCGATTTGGTCGGCCAGACCCTCATCTCGTTTTTCAAATTAAGTCTTATAAGTTTTTGATTGATTTTATTTTTTTTAAAAAGTTTGGTTACTTTTATGGTTGTTTCCAAAAGGGCGCCCTTCGCACTCTACATTCTTGGATGGCTGGTATCCATCTTCAATCAAAATATAATCAGAGAATACAACATAAAAAATTCTTAAATCTCTCTGTGCATAATTTTCAAAAACACCGATGGACGAGGAGCGACCCCCTCTTCTGTTGTAGAACAGAAGATGATCTGGGTGCGAAGCGCACCTTCAATAGACAAGCTTGTTATTTAGTCAAGAAGTCATTTTGGGCAGCGGGGGGGGGCAATCCTAAGCCCCAAGGGCGCGTTCCTTCGGGGAGCTTCAGGCAAAAAGCAACTTTAGCTAATAATAATAATTTTAAAAAAGCGCGCCCTCATGGTCAGGCCAGCCAGACCAATTATCAATTAGGTTGGAATTGTTTTTTTCTAATTCATATTTTAATGGTACGGTTTAATCCGCGTTTTGAAACCTTTTTTATTCATCCGATTGTGAATATTTTAAAACTTTCAGATTTGGGGTTAAACAAACCGAAGGGGAAGAAGCGCGCCCTCAATGATGAAGAAGGAGCGCGCTTCGCCCTTGCTGGCCTGAGCCAAGGGGGCCCTTCGCCCTTGGAAGCGGAGACCTTTGTTAAGCAGCGCTTCGCGCTAGCGCGCCCTGGCCAATCGCTTTGCGATCCGTTTTATTTTGATTCATTCTTTCAAGGGCGAAGCGCGCCCTCATTTCTTTTTTTGGAAAGTGGTTTATGGCAACCCCCATTTCAGAGAGTCTCTAAATATGTTACGAAACAAAATCGAGGAGAGCGTGCTTCGCGCTATATTTATCATCCGAAAAAACCAAGCCTTTGGCGTTTTCAATTCAATGAACACAATATAAAAAAAATAAATGTTTCAGATGGCTTCAATTTTGTTGGATATTTAAATAGCATTAATTCTATTCATTTGAGCGCGAAGAGTGCCCTTCTCTCTAATAGTCAAAATTTACAATTCACTATGAGCACTCTCAAAATGATACCACAATTTCAAACTCATAAATTGATAAGTCGGCAGGTTTTCAAAAATTCAGGGCCCCCTTGGGGCTCGAACCTGGCCAGACCAACCAGATCCCGCTGGGGCTGCTCTACCAGCCCACCACAAAATTTAATTCGTTTTTTTACCCTAATCCAAATAGGTGAGGTCGTGGATTTAATTAGAGCCCCTTTGGGGCTGGGTATTTCCAATATTCCAAATATTGTTTTAACTGGTTTTGAACATCTCTTTAGCTATAAATTAACTAAAATTCAAAAATTCATTTTAGGAAGTCTTTTTCAAAAAAACTTACTAAATAATAAAGGAGCGACGGTGACTCATCCTGGGCAATTCATCGCTCAAACTCAAAAATCTATTTTGTTTCGCGGTGCAAGTGTTCATCTATTAAATAATCAAAGTATTATTCATTATGATCATGGTGAAATCGTTAATAAAGACCAGCCTATTTGTACAGTTTTTTATAATCAATCAAAAACAGGAGATATTGTTCAAGGCATTCCTAAAATTGAACAAATTTTCGAAGCAAGAAAAATTTCAAAATACAGAAGCTCCCCGAAGGAGCGCGCCCTGGCCAGCCTGACGCGCCCTTTTTCTGATTTTGAAACCAAAATGAAAATTTATTTAAAAAATGTTCAAAAATCTGTATTAAATAATATTCAACGAATTTATTGTGGTCAAGGAATCCATATATCAGATAAACATATTGAAATTATTGTTCGTCAAATTACTTCTAATGTGCTCATTATTGATCCAGGACAAACTGGATTACTTTGTGGAGAAATTGTTCAGTTTCAGTGGGTTCGGCGAATCAATTCAGTTTTACTTTCTAATCAAATTCTTTATGAACCGCTATTGATGGGCATGACAAAAACTTGCTTAGAAACGTCAAGTTTTATATCAGCTGCAAGTTTTCAAGAAACAATACGAATTTTAAGCCAAGCAGCATTCCAAAATCAAATTGATTTTCTTCGTGGATTAAAACAAAATGTTATTTTTGGAAATATTATTCCTGCTGGGACTGGATATTAAGGGACCCTTATGCACTTTGAGTTTTGATAATATATAAGGAGGTAGCTGGAGGCGAGGGCCCCCTTGGGGCTTCCCTCTCGGGGCTAACAGCCTAACGCTGCGGTCCCAAAGTCTGGTATCCTGGCTGGCCCTGACCAGGGCGCGCTTCGCGCTGCCAGATCCAGGTGAGGGCGCAAAGCAAAGGCCGCGCCACAGCTTCGCGCTGACTTCCCGCTTCGGCCGCGCCACAGTCATTAGCTCATCGGCGGAGAAGCAAAAGCTCCCCGAAGGGGCGCGAGCGGAAAGAAGCGAGCGCTTTGGCTGGCCTGATCCTAACGCTTCATGGGCGCTAAAGCTTCGCTAAAGCTTCGCTAAAGCTAGGCCAGCCAGCTCCCCGAAGGGCCCCCGAAGGAGCGCGATCGGAAAGAATGTTTGAAAGGGCCCCCTTGGGGCTAGCGCGACCTCGCCTCTGATAAAGCCTACCTCCGGCCGCGCCACAAAAAAATCATTTATTTTCAATTCTATTATGGTTACAAAATTTCCAAAATTTAGCCAAGGTTTAAGTCAAGATCCAACAACCCGACGACTTTGGTTCGGTATTGCAACAGCTCATGACTTTGAAAGTCATGATGGAATGACTGAACAAACACTTTATCAAAAAATTTTTGCATCACATTTTGGTCAATTAGGTATTATTTTTTTATGGACTTCTGGAAACCTATTTCATGTAGCTTGGCAGGGAAATTTTGAACAATGGGGAGCAGATCCCCTTCATGTTCGCCCGATTGCTCATGGCATTTGGGATCCTCATTTTGGACAACCCGCAGTAGAAGCGTTTACTCGCGGAGGTGCGTCAGGTCCTGTTAATATTGCTACATCTGGTGTTTATCAGTGGTGGTATACTATTGGATGTCGATCAAATCAAGATTTATATGAAGGATCTATTTTTCTTCTTATCTTAGCAGGATTATTTTTATTTGGAGGGTGGCTTCATCTTCAACCAAAATTTACACCAGCCGTTTCGTGGTTTAAAAATGCTGAATCGAGATTAAATCATCATTTAGCTGGACTTTTTGGTGTCAGTTCACTTGCATGGACCGGTCATTTAGTTCATGTTGCTATTCCAGCTTCTCGTGGACAAATTGTTAGATGGTCGAATTTTTTAACCACATTACCTCATCCTCAAGGACTTCAACCTTTCTTTACTGGGAATTGGAATGTTTATGCTCAAAATGCCGATACCCCAAATCATATTTTTGGTACTTCACAAGGATCCGGAGAAGCTATTTTAACTTTTTTAGGTGGATTTCATCCTCAAACTCAAAGTCTATGGCTTACGGATATCGCGCATCATCATCTAGCCATTGCGGTTTTATTTATAATCGCTGGACATATGTATCGAACTAATTTTGGTATTGGTCATAGTTTACGAGATATTTTAGAAGCTCATCGTCCACCAAGCGGACGTTTAGGTAAGGCACATAGTGGTTTATTTGATACTGTTAATAATTCACTTCATTTTCAATTAGGGTTAGCTTTAGCTAGCGTTGGAACTATTTGTTCTCTAGTTGCTCAACATATGTATTCTCTACCTCCTTATGCTTTTTTAGCACAAGATTTTACAACTCAAGCTTCTTTATATACTCATCATCAGTATATTGCTGGTTTTATTATGTGTGGAGCTTTCGCTCATGGAGCTATTTTTTTTATAAGAGATTATGATAGTTCATTAAATGAAGGTAATGTGCTTGCACGTATCCTTGATCATAAAGAAGCTATTATATCTCATTTAAGTTGGGCAAGTTTATTTTTAGGTTTTCATACATTAGGCATTTATGTCCATAATGATGTTATGTTAGCATTTGGAACACCTGAAAAACAAATTTTAATTGAACCTTTATTTGCTCAATGGATTCAAGGAGCTCATGGACAAAATGTTTATGGTTTTGATGTTTTATTATCGAGTGATCAAAGTGCTGCAACAATAGCTGGTCAAACACTTTGGTTACCTGGGTGGTTAGCTGCTATCAATAATCCAACAAACTCATTATTTCTTATTATTGGACCAGGAGATTTTCTTGTTCACCATGCTATTGCTTTAGGACTCCATGTGACTACACTTATCTTAGTTAAAGGTGCTTTAGATGCTCGAGGTTCTAAACTTATGCCAGATAAAAAAGATTTTGGTTATAGTTTCCCTTGTGATGGACCTGGTCGTGGAGGCACTTGTGATATTTCTGCCTGGGATGCTTTTTACTTATCTGTTTTTTGGATGTTAAATACTATCGGATGGGTGACTTTCTATTGGCATTGGAAACATCTTGGGATTTGGCAAGGAAATGTTAATCAATTTAACGAATCTTCTACTTATTTAATGGGATGGCTTCGTGATTATTTATGGCTCAATTCATCACAGCTCATTAATGGTTATAATCCTTTTGGTATGAATAGTTTATCTGTATGGGCTTGGATGTTTCTTTTTGGGCATTTAGTCTATGCAACAGGTTTTATGTTTTTAATTTCTTGGCGTGGTTATTGGCAAGAATTAATTGAAACGTTAGCTTGGGCCCATGAACGGACACCACTGGCTAGTTTAATTCATTGGAGAGATAAACCTGTCGCTTTATCTATTGTTCAAGCACGATTAGTTGGACTTGTTCATTTTACTGTCGGTTACATTCTTACTTATGCTGCTTTCTTAATAGCTTCAACTTCAAGTAAATTTGGATAATAATCATTTTGGGCGGCGGAAGGGCCCCCTTGGCTCATGGGCGCGCTTCGCTAAAGCTAGACCATGAGCTAACGCTTCAGGCCAGCCTGACTGAAGCTCCCCGAAGGGGAAAATGTTTCACCGAAGCGCGCCCTTAGCTCCCCGAAGGAGCACGCCCTAACCTGACTTACCAGACCCGCCTCCTTTTATTTTAATCAATCTTATGAACAATTTTATATTTCAATTAGCTGTTTTTGCTTTTATTGCATTCTCTTTTTTATTACTTATTAGTGTTCCCGTTGTTTTTGCTTATCCAGGAGCGAGCGCTGCGAGCTTTACAAAAACCAAAACTACTCTCTTTTCTGGCATTGGATTATGGTTTTTTCTTGTCTTCCTTATTGGCATTTTAAATTCTTTTGTGGTTTAAAAATTCCCCTCTTCTCTCCCAAAGGAGCGTGCCAGCGCTTAGCGCCCCCTAGGGGCTATTTAATTGCTTTTTCAGGTGGTCAAGATTCTACAATTTTAATGGTTTTATGGATGAATCTTAATAAGTTAGCAGCTCTTCAAGCCGAAGGGTTTACAAATGCATGTATTTGGTGCAATCATTTATGGAAAATAAATGATTTTTACTTACTTCGACATTCATTTCAAATAAGTTTTATTTTTCATCAATCCTTTTTTTATTCTATTTCTTTTTCAAAAATTTTGAGTGAACAAAAAGCTCGTCAATATCGTCATAACACTTTTTTACGAATTTCCAATTATTCAAATTCTGATTTTGTATGTACAGCTCATACTCAAAATGACCAAATAGAGACTTTTTTTATTAACTTATTTCGAGGTTCAGGAAAATTCGGTTTGCAAAGTTTGAGAAATTCTCAAGTTTTTGTAAAGCCTTCGGCTTTACAAACTTTTTATTAAAGCGCGAAGCTGTGCCGCGGCTTTTGCGCCCTGCTCCGAAGCGACCAAGCACCCTCGAAGGAGGGCGTAGGTGCTTAGCGCGACCTAACGCTTCTGACCCTAGCTTTAGCTCGCTGCTTTCAAACTTTCCGCTCGCGCTCCTCCTTCTGAAAGCTATCTGGGGTTTAAATCATAGTCGCATAGTGTAATACTGTAAGTTTTATTTAAAATGTTATAAAAAAGTTATGATTGTTATTTCCAAATTTCCAAACCCTATTGATTTGAGGGTCTGGCCAGACACGTCTCTGGGCCGGACAGATCTGGCACTAAAGCTAAGCTTTAGCTCGCTTCTTTTAAACATTCTTTCCGCTCGCGCTCCTGACCTAATGCTAGACCATGATTCCATTTTGGATTTTTGCTGCAAGTTGCTAGGGCGCGCTTCGGGCTTGATACCTGGTCCAATTCCGTGGTGGTTTGATTTATCCCAGGTGTTCGTTCCCGCTTCTTTCGGCCCTTCGGGGGGAAGATGCGACAGATGCGGGAGGCCCTGCTCTGGCCAGATCCAGATTCCGAAGGTCGTAGGAGCGAAGCTTTAGTGCCAGCCAAGCGCTCGCTAGCCCCAAGGGGGCCCTCTTTGTTTTTATCGTGTTTTATAGTTTTTTTTAAACAATTTTACGAAGAATACGGCAATTGGAGCGAGCGCTGCGAACTGATTTTGGTCAATCTATCTAATAATAAAACTTATGACTCGTCATTTTATAATTAAACTATATGTTTATAAACCGAATCGTATAAAAATTTTACGCCCGTTCATCAAAAATTTTAGATTTGAACTTATTCAATTTTGTGAATTTTGGAATTTACCAATTCGACCAGATTCAACGAATTTCAAATTTGATTATAAACGAAATCGTGTTCGTTTACAATTATTACCATATATTAAATATTTTTTTAATTCGAATTTATTAAAAATAATTATTCAGATTCAAAAAATTTTATTTATAGAAAATCAATATTATGATTTAATTATCAAAAAAGTATTTCCTTGGGGATTGAATTCTTTTTTTTATTTACCAAAAATTTTTCAATATAGAATAATTCACAATTTGTTAATTTCATTTAACAAAAAAATTTGCTTTAATGAAGTGAATAAAATTTTTTATAAAATACAAAAATAATGCATCCGTCTTCGGTCTGGCGACCAGACCTGCGGATGCATTATTTTTGACCAAAATATAAAGAACACAAATCAACTATCCATTAATTGATGGCGCTTCGATAGCAGCTAAATCTAATGGGAAGTTATGCGCATTACGTTCATGGTTAAACTAAAACGGGAATTTATTCCCAAATCTCGTCGACAGACCCAGGCGTGAGACTTTCGCACTCACCTGGCTCCTGGGCATATATTGATTGACTAAAATCTACAAGCGTTTTTCCAACATGGCAATGCCTGTGTGCTGAAGATTAGTTGGAATATCTTTCCTCCTTTTGAAAGAGGGAGAACGTGATCTACCTCAAGTCTGGAGAATTGTGCTTTCCACAGATTGTACACCAGCCTGCCTGACTGCATCTTAAGCAACTTGCGTGTTCTGACGCTAAAACCTCTAGAAGTGCTGCCCATCGTAAGCAGAGGGCGCGCTCCTTTCCCTTCGGGGAGCTTTGGGGCTTAGCGAGGGTTTGACTTTGACGTGTTTAAGAGATTTGACCCAGGAAATCCTAGGTAAAAAGCTCTTAGAGATCACGTCTCCTTTTAGACGTTTCTGCCCAGAAAGGATCCAGTTAGTCTTATATCGACGACCCTCAAAGCAATATGTCATTCCTGAAGGAAAGTACTTTTCTTTAATGTGAATCCTTCCGTGGCGGCGATCGCGACGGAACACCCACGACCTGATAATTTGAAATATGGAATAATCTATTTTTGAAAAGGAGTTCTGACATTCGCAATAGCGAAAGTAGTTAGCCCAACCAATAATGACTGGACGAAGGCACTTAATTAGATCATAAGAAGATATAGACCTATATTTTCGACAAATATTCCCAACTTTACTAACAAGTCGTGAAAGGCTTTTCTTAGAAGGATAAATTTTGGTCCTATAGGACCCAGAGTTTTTGATATTGATGAAGCTAAACCCAAGAAAGGAAAAAGCTTTTATGGATGAACGGATCGCCGTTTTTTCCTCGTTAAAAAGAAGCCCAGAAGTGGAGAGAAGCCAACGGGATATTTCATCTTTAGCCCCCAAAGTCACCTCCTTATCTGGGTGTATTATGACAAAATTATCAGCGAAACGAATAAGGCAAATAGATTTCTTCTTATTGGCAGTGAATTGCTGATGACGGTGCGAGACCGTCCAGGACTGAGAAACAATCCAGGTTTTCAAACATTGTTCCATACCATGGAGGGCAACATTACATAAAAAAGGCGAAATCACCTCCCCTTGGGGGGTTCCAATAGGATTTTCAGCAATTTCACCGTAAAGTTCAGGAGCTAAAGAGACTCCGTCAAAAACCCCTGCCTTGAGCCACGCCCGAACCTGTTCCTGTATGATCGGGAGGGTATCAAGCTTGGACACAAGATAGTTATGGTCAATGTTATCAAAACAACCTTTTAGATCAGCATCCACAACATACTTCTGATGATTTTTTTGGTCAAACACCCGAAGAGAAAGCAAAACAGCTTCAACAGCATCGTGAGGAGAACGACCAGGTCTAAAACCATATGAGTTTGGCTCGAAACGAGCCTCCCATTGGGGTTCTAGGGCGATAAGCACGAGGGCCTGTTTGGCCCGATCACGAATGATAGGAATACCGAGGGCCCCTTTAGCCCCAAGGGGGCCCTTCGCGCTTTCCACTTTCCCAGCTTTTGGGATCATGATGCGCCTTATAGGCGCACATTTGCCATCAATCCTGAGTTGAGAGACAAGGCGAGACTTTTTTGAAGAGGTACGATAAACAGAACGATCCAAACCAGGTCTCCCCCGATTCTCAATGGTGACGCGACGCACCGCCAAAAGCTTAGCATCTAGACTCCTAATAAGAATGCGCTGAAGAAACAAAACGCGATGATGGAAACCCTCTTGTGACGCAAGATAAATTCGATTCTGGAGCCGATTGACTCGAGTTTCCACCAGAGACCAATTGACTCTTTCCCAACTAATAAGTTTCATATGTGAATCTTTTTATTATAAATAAATTTTTAATGCCCCACCTGCACGTCAGCGTATGAGCGCCACCCGAAAGGGAGCAGCGGTCCGTTTGCTATTTACAAGTGTCCATACCTAATCACCCATATGGCTCAGTGAAGCCTACCCATAAGGAGAGTGAAGAGGATTCTTCTGTTCCCGTATCCAAAAATAAAGCTCCCTAAGGACGACAATCTACACGATAATGACAGCAAAGCTATTGTCGGCCGTTGGTGGTTACGAACACCAACGGAGTCAGTCAAAGACCCCTAGTCCCGAAGGACCGTATGGTTCGAGGCATCGTGCTTAATTGCCTAGCAACTGCCAGCCCCGAAGGACCAGCAGGTACACCTTCCTTCCATCCATAGAAGCATACCCTCATCCTTTGCTAAATCTCCTGGGTCACAAATCCAGTAACCAAGGACAAGAGGGCACAGCCGACCCTATGCGAGGTATTGCACCCCTTGAATACGAGTTGGACCCAACGAGGGGTCCCTGAGCTTATATATCCTAACAAAAGTTAGGGGCTTTCACCCAGAACGAATCGCACCATAACTTCCATACCAAGATTCGCTCTGTTGATAATGTCTGCCCATGTATTTAAAACACGGCCATGAGAATCAACAATTGATTGGTTAAAGTTGAAACCGTTAAGATTGAATGCCATTACAGAAATACCTAATGAAGTTAACCAAATACAAGCTACAGGCCAAACGGCTAAGAAAAAGTGTAATGATCTTGAGTTATTAAATGATGCAAATTGGAAAATTAATCTTCCAAAATATCCGTGTGCTGCCACGATATTATACGTTTCTTCCTCTTGTCCGAATCTATACCCTGCATTAGTTGATTCATTTTCATTAGTTTCTCTGATTAATGAAGATGTTACTAATGAACCATGCATTGCAGAGAATAAAGATCCACCAAATACACCAGCTACACCAAACATATGGAATGGGTGCATTAAAATATTGTGCTCTGCTTGGAAAACGATCATAAAATTAAACGTTCCAGAAATACCTAAAGGCATTCCATCAGAGAAAGATCCTTGTCCAATAGGATAAATTACGAATACTGCAGCTGCTGCAGCAACTGGAGCAGAGTAAGCAACAGAAATCCAAGGTCTCATACCTAAACGGAACGAAAGTTCCCACTCACGTCCCATATAGCAACATACACCTAAAATGAAATGACAAACGATTAATTCGTAAGGTCCTCCATTAAAAAGCCATTCATCTACAGAAGCAGCTTCCCAAATAGGGTAGAAGTGAAGACCAATTGCATTTGAAGTTGGAACTACAGCTCCAGATATAATGTTGTTCCCATAGAGAAGCGAACCAGAGACTGGTTCACGAATTCCATCAATATCTACTGGAGGTGCTGCAATGAATGCAATAATAAATACAGAAGTAGCTGTTAATAAAGTAGGAATCATTAATACACCAAACCATCCAATGTAAAGACGATTGTCTGTGCTTGTGATCCAATTACAAAAACGTGTCCAAACAGTTTGTGTTGAACGAGTTTGTACGAGAGCTGTCATAATAATAGAGTCGAGTTAAATGTTCTAGAATTCAACGTTTTGATCATTGATTCCTGTTTCCCTATTTTGATAATGCTAGTTCAGATCTAATGAAAAACCAAAAAAACCAATTCATAATAATCTAGTTTAGTGACTTACCAAAATGTTTGTGCCCGATCCTAAAAAAAGCCAATTTTTCATCATTATTAATAAATGACAAGTTAATATCCATCCCAAAACGTGGTGTTTAAAAAATGGCTGTCTAGCCGCTGTCTACAGATTAAAACCAAAATGAATGAGTCTGTCCAGCATGGTTAGAAGCGCGAGCGGAAAGACGCGAGCTAAAGCTTAGCTTTAGTGCCAGATCAGGCCAGCCAGACACGCCCTTGAGGCTTCGCACTAATGACAGAGCCAGAGTCCGGGGGGGGGGAGCTCGGTAAAGAAGAGAACCAGCGTCCCCATAATGGGGATGCTGATTCTCTTTCAGTGATTAAGGAGGTGATCCAACCGCACCTTCCAGTACGGTTACCTTGTTACGACTTCTCAGGCATTACCAGATTCACCTTAGGCACCTTCCCCTTCCGCAAAGCGAAAAAGATTGTATGATTTTGGGTGCACCCGACTTTGCCTGAGTGACGGGCGGTGTGTACAAGGCCCGGTTACGTATTCACCGCCGTATGGCTGACCGGCGATTACTAGCGATTCCGACTTCATGCCGACGAGTTGCAGTCGACAATCCGAACTGAGATCGAGTTTTTGAGATTAGCCAACTTTGACAAGCAAGCAGCTCTTTGTCTCGACCATTGTAGCACGTGTGTCGCCCAGAATATAAGGGGCATGCTGACTTGACCTCATCCTCGCCTTCCTCCAGCTTGTGGCTGGCAGTTTCATTAGGTATCAAAAGACCAACTAATGATAAGGGTTGCGCTCGTTGCGGGACTTAACCCAACATCTCACGACACGAGCTGACGACAGCCATGCACCACCTGTTTCCATTGTTTTTTTACTAATTCTTCTTCAAGAAAAAGTCAATGAACTGTCAAATTCTGGTAAGGTTCTTCGCGTTGCATCGAATTAAACCACATGCTCCACCGCTTGTGCGGGCCCCCGTCAATTCCTTTGAGTTTCACTCTTGCGAGCATACTTCCCAGGCGGGAGATTTAACGCGTAAGCTTAAGTTCTGATTCCCCAAAACTGAATCTCCATCGTTTACGGCTAAAACTACTAGGGTCTCTAATCCTATTTGCTCCTTTAGCTTTCGTCCATGAGTGTCAGAATAGACCCAGGAGAGCGCTTTCGCAACTGGTGTTCTTCTCGATATCTACGCATTTCACCGCTCCACCGAGAATTCCCTCTCCCTCTATCTATCTCAAGTCATTGAGTATCAGACTGACTTTCCAAAGTTGAGCTTTGGACTTTAACAGTCGACTTTAATAACCACCTTCGGACCCTTAACGCCCAATAATTCCGAATAACGCTTGCATCCCCCGTATTACCGCGGCTGCTGGCACGAAGTCAAAGTTAGCCGATGCTTTTTCCTTAAATACCGTCATTTTTTTCTTTTTTAAGAAAAGGAGTTTACGACCCAAGGGCCTTCATCGCTCCACGCGGTATTGCTCCGTCAGGCTTTCGCCCATTGCGGAAAATTCCTCACTGCTGCCCTCCGTAGAGGTCTGGGCCGTGTCTCAGTCCCAGTGTGGCTGATCATCCTCTTAGACCAGCTACTGATTGAAGTCTTGGTAAGCCTTTACCTCACCAACAAACTAATCAGACCCAAGCCCGTCCTTTGGCTTTTTTCAAAATTTGAATATTAGTTGTATCGCGTTTTAGCTTTCGTTTCCAAAAGTTATTCCCGTCCAAAGGGTTAGTTCTTAGGTGATACTCACCCGTTCGCTACCTAAAAAACGAAAGTGGCTCGGACCCGTATGGGACGTTTGCCCCTCCTCGTTGTTCACGTTGAACTTGCATGTGTTAAGCATACCGCCAGCGTTCATTCTGAGCCAGGATCAAACTCTCTAAGATCATCCTTTTTTTTTTTTGCTTAATAAACAATCCAGTCCGCCTTTCTTTGAAAACAATTTTGGAAAATGTAAAAGTTCAAAATTTAGACTATTTTATATGGCGCGGCCGTGGCGCGGCCAGCGGACACGTTACGGACATCCCGCGGGGAATTGACCCCATAGAAAATAAGTAGGGTGTGGCTTGCCAGCTCATACACACGAAATACATAAAGCAAAATGCCAAAAGAAAGCACTCCACCGCCCTCGGTCAATTTAACCATTAAATTTGCCACGATAATAATTAAAGCGCCATGACCTACAATACATTGAATTAAAGTTGCTATGGACTGTACAACCATTATTTGGGTGGCTTGTTTTGTAAAAAACCCCGTGTCCAAATAAATTAAAGTTCCAAAACAAAAAACAATACCGTACACCAGCAGATTTTGAGAAGGGCCGGCGGGTTTTGAAAAACCAGAAACGCGGAACACAAAACATACAAAAACAGAACAGAGTGAAATCGAGATTGATTTGAGTCAATTCACACAGAAGAGGGTTGTGTTAGGGTTAGTGAGCCCCTTCTATTTGGTTTGCTTCTACGGTTTCGACTAACTTCTGCCCCTTTTGAAAACACTGTTTAAGAAATTCAATAGGTAAGTGATTCGAAAAAAGTTGGATGAATTCAATGGAAAATGTTGCCAATTTAAGCAAAAAATACATTAACACCGTCCAAAATCCGAGGGTATAACAAAACGCCATTAATGGACGTAATCTTTCAAGAACAGAGTGGATCTGTGTAAACAAGTGCAGCAACCCTTGATGAAAGCTTTGAGGCACGAGTTGTCAAAGAATCTGGGACAGCAGATGACCCACGTGGTGCATTGCAGGCCCTATAGACTGGGGTGCTATTAGTGAGCGAGTCACTAAAACAATTAAACCTGAAACCAGAGCGGGGACTAACGAAGGTAATTGAGCGCGAAGCGCGCCTTCCCCAGACTCGATGATCCCCTTTCAATTCCTTCGGGGGACTAACATCTTCGTCTGTGGGTTTCGTGTTCGCTTTTTTCAAATAGAGACGCAAAGCGGTTCCAACACGTTTATAACCATATTCACTGATTACTTTACCGATAAAAATAACCACAACCCCCGAAATCAAAACAAACCTGTAATCAGGTCCATTAGAACCACCCCAATCCGAGCCGCCAGAATCACCAGAACCGCCAGAACCGCCAGAACCACCAGAACCATTTGCCGAACTTAAAGAAAATCCTCCTCCAGCGATGGGATGTCAATCTACTTCCACATTGTAGATTGGATCATGGCACTTCTCAAAACCAATTTTTGAAAGAGCCCTTTTAACTGCTTCAATTGCGTTTTGATATTCTAATTCTTCTTGAAGGTTGACCTGGGATATTAGTAGATTTTCATTCAAGGAAGACACATCAAAGGCCGAAGGGCGCTCCTCGGCCAGGAGCCTTTCTGTCATTTGGTGGAAATCTTCATTTATATATAAATCTAATTCCGCCTCTTGAAAGAGTAGCTCGTCATTCAAGGAAGACACATCAAAGCGCCCTCGTGCTGGTGCCTTTCTGTCATTTGATGAAGATCATTACTTAGAGAAGAACTTAAATTCGCCTCCTGTTCAGAAACATAGTGATGTAAGCGCGAAGCGCGCCCTTGGTGTTTATTCCAGGAAGACACATTTCAAAAATTGAAATCGACATTGTGTTCATGGGTTACGTAAGAATCTCCCATCATCGTGGACACCTGATCCTCGTAAGCAATATGATAATGGAGCAATCCCCGCTGGCGGGGAGAGCCTTGTTTTAAGGTTAAGTAACCTCTCAAACCTTTTTTATAAATACTACTAGAAGATTTAAACCACCACTCCTCTTGGCGCGGCCATTGTTTTTCATATAAAATTTTAATCTAAATTAAGTGAATAAAAGTCCGCGTACAAATGCTTCATTATATGGTCCGAATCTGTTTTTTCTTCAGAGGGTTGACTGGTAGTTATTTTTTCTTGCACATTCATTAAAAAAAACGTGTTGTTTTTAGATTGAATACGGGCGGCTATCTTCAGATAGGATAACACAACAATTAAATCTAACCTAAATTGTTTATAACTATAAGGGTTCGCCGTATAGCGCCGTTTCTGACCATTTGGTGATTTTGTTTCTTTATTTTTTAGATAATAGACAAAATTATCATAGATAGATAGATACGGTATAATTTAACACGGGAACCTTCTTGATATCTGTAAGCAGTATGAAAAAAAGTACACAAATGATCTATATTGTGAGTTACCATAGCTATATATTTGTGTTTTTGTTTTTAACGGGCGGATAATCCAGTTTTGCTTGTTGTCCCAGAGGTAAATCTAATAATTTTAGACTGAGACTACTGATTTGGGATACATCCGAAATGTGAGGTATGCTTTTAACGCCAGTAAAAAAGAGCTTTAAAGACGGTTGCACCTCTTTAGAGGTTTCACCCCTTTAGTAACTTTAATTTCCTCCAAACTCGCAAGAGGTATTTCCAAAGGTGTAGTAAAAAATGTTTTTAAGCTAACAGTTGTCTTATCAGGCTAGCCAGACTTCCGTGGAAGACTTTTTTTAATGGATATATTTCTGGTCGGGGTCTTCAGATAGGATTTTGGTTTAAAAAAATATGAGTTTTGAAATCAAAATCAAAATTTGCCATTTCTAAGAAGCGAGGGTCCCCCCCAAAGGGGGGAAGGTGCGCGCCAGCGCTTAGCCTTTTTTGAATAGGTATTTTTTTAACCGTTGGTTCTGTAGATTCGTTCGGCTCTCTATGGTATCTTCGAGACCCTAAAAGGTTACCCTCGGGATGAAGCAGTTGAAAGAAATATTTATTCCGATTTTGAATTTGCAAACTATATGGAAAAAATGCTAATAAAATTTGATTAATTCCTTGAGAAATAGCATTTTGAGGATGAATACTGCCATTCGTCCAAACTTCAAAAATAATAAATCCATTTGATTGAATTGTATAATTAACTCTTTCTATGGAACAAAAATTACTATTCAAAAAGAGATAATTTTCATTTGTGGACCCCTTGCGGGGGTTGAATTTATGGTGATGATTTAATGGCCCATTTGGAGAGTCAGGGTCTGGCCAACCTGAGTCCGCAAAAGGGAGAGCCGCTGTCGGCTCCCGACCTTTGGGGGGACCAGCCTTTGTGGACTTCGTGAAAGTTCCGCGAGTAGGTTGACTTGGTTTTTCAGGGGACGTAAAGTGCTTCCAAAAAAATAATTTTAAATTTAAGTGACCATCCACCTCAAGAGTGGCTATATATTGATCTGGATAAACACATTGAAGGCATTTCGGAAGATGAATATGTTGAGCTTGAAGAATTCCAGGTCCATGAAAATTGATTAATGCGATTTGAGGTTTAGGATCAGGCTGGCCTGATTTGTTTTTTTGAAAAGTTAATTTTTCAAGATTAAATAGAATATCTAGAACAGATTCTCGAACACCAACTAAACTCGAATATTCATGCTCAACCCCAGAAATCTGAATTGCATTAAAAACAAATCTTGATTGATCCGCCAATAAAGTACGACGTAAACAATTAGCAAAAGTAATTCCTGTATGAGTGTAAAAAGGTCCTATTTTAAAACATCCATAATATTGACCATTTTGTTCAATTTTAGAACAAATACAATAAAAATTATTAAAATTCATATGTTTTTAAGTACGTCTTTTTTTAGGAGGGCGGCAGCCGTTATGTGGTAATGGCGTAATATCTCTAATAACAGTAATTTTATCAAGTTTTGCTAATTTTCGAAGAGCGGTTTCACGACCAGGACCTATCCCCGAAATATAAAGATAGATTTCTATACATTTTTCTCGATAACTAATTGTTTTAGTACAAAAAATATCGACAACAGTTTGAGCAGCAAAAGGAGTTGCTTTTCGGGTGCCTTTAAAACCGCAAGATCCAGCAGTCACCCAATTTAAAACATTTCCTTGAAAGTTAGTTAAAATAACTCCAGTATTATTTAAAGGAGCAAGAATATAAATCATCAAAATATCAGATTCAGAAACACACATAAAATTAAAATGGTTGTGGCGCGGCCTGAGTATTTTCGGGTTCACTCCCCCCTGTCCATCCATGCCATCCGCTCTCTGGGTAAGCGAACGCTTACCCCTTAGATAGGTTTGTGGCGCGGCCTTTGGAAGATTTTTTTTGACGTTGTTTATGTTTAGGATTTTCACAAATAATAAAAATTTGTCCTTTTCGGCGTATTTGTCGACAATTAGGGCAAATTTTTTTAACAGATGATCGTACTTTCATAGTTGATATAAGGAACGCCCTTGGGTCAGAAAGCGCGCCCAGATTCCCCAAGGGCGCAAAAGCTTGGCGCTATCTCTTAAAGCGATACACAATTCGACCTCGAGATAAATCATAAGCACTAACTTCTACCATAACTTGATCACCTAATAAAATTCGAATGGAATTTCGACGAATTTTTCCAGAGATATAAGCAAGCACTTGAAATCCATTTTCAAGTTTTATACGAAACATTCCATTTGATAAACATTGAGTAACAATTCCAGGAAGTTGTAAGCCTTTAGGTTTAAGTGAGGGCTTCCCCCTTCGGGGGGAAGCTCGCTGCGAAGTTCGCTGCGAAGCTCGCTGCGCTCGCTCCTCGCGCTTTGAATTTTTATTTTTAAAATTTTTATTCATTTTATGAAATAAAACCTAATAATTCACCACCAATACCAAATTGACGTGCTTCACGATCGGAGACTATTCCACGAGAAGTGGACATTAAAATAATACCTAATTGACCACAAATTTGTGGGATTTGTTCACAGTGAACATAAACTCGACAACCAGGCCGACTTAAACGACCTATTTGAGTTATGAGTGGGTGATCTTTTTTATACTTTAAACTTAAAGTAATCCATGAGCAACCGCCCCCCAGGTAGGCGGTTCCCTGTTTGTGTTGCTTCTGGGGGGTAAGGGCGCGCTTCGGGCTATGAGCCTGCCCCCTTTGGGGGGTCCGAGCCCGCCCATCTTTAAAGCTTTTCTGATGAGAACGCGCTTTTGTATTATTTTGAAAATTATCAATAAAACCTTGACGTAACAAAAGTTTAATTATTTGAATATTTATTTTAGTATAAGGCACATCTACAGAATTATGACGAACTAAACAAGCATTTCTAATACGTGTAAAGAGATCAGAAATAGAATCTTTCATAATAATATTTATAATGAGAATCTAAGTTTTAAAAGGCATACCAAAATATTTAAGAAGAGTAAGCGCTTCAGAATCTGTTTTTGCTGTTGTTACAATACAAATATCCATTCCACGAATTTGATCTATTTGGTCGTAATGAATTTCAGGAAACATTAATTGTTCATTAAGTCCAAAATTATAATTTCCATGTCCATCAAAACTTTGAAGAGATAAACCTGGAAAATCCCGAAGACGAGGCAAAGCTAAATTTATTAAACGATCTAGAAAACTATACATTAAATGACGACGTAAAGTCACTGCAACACCTACAGGCATTTTTTTTCGTAAATGAAATCCAGCAATAGATTTTTGAGAATAATGAATTAATGCTTTTTGAGCTGTAATGATTTGAAATTCTCGAAGAGAACTTTCTAAAATTTGAGGATTTTTTGATCCATCTCCAAGTCCTCTATTCAAAACTATTTTATGTAATTTTGGCACTTGATAAGGATTAGAATAATGGTTGGACAAATTAGGGTGAATTTGATTTAAATAATAATCATAAAGTCGCGGTTTTGATTTCATAAATGATGATGTCAACAGATCCTAAACCACTTCAGATGCTAAAGAGAGAATTTTGAAAAGGCTTACGGCCCTTAATTCTTTAGGCACTGGACCAAAAATGCGTGTTCCTCTTGGTGCACCTTCTTTATTAATGATAACCGCCGCATTTTGATCAAAACGCACAGTTAAACCATTTGATCGGCGAACTCCTTGAGAAGTCCGAACGATAACCGCTCGGACTATTTCAGATTTTTGAATAGGCATATTTGGAATTGCTTGTTTAACCACTCCGAGAATAATATCACCAAGACTTGCTTTTTTTTGACTTTTTCCATTTAGCACTCGGATACACAAAATTTGTCGTGCTCCTGTATTATCCGCTACTTGAAGACAACTTTGAGGTTGAATCATAAGCATAAATAATTTGAGTTTTAATTGGTAATTTATAACCAGCATTTTTTAATGCTTTTTTCGTTAATTCAAAATTAGAAAAGGCTTTAATTTCATATAAGACTTGACCAGGTTTAATAACTGCAACCCATTTTTCTGGAGCACCTTTTCCAGACCCCATTCGAGTTTCTGGTGGGCGATATGTAACTGATTTATCAGGGAAAATTCGAATTAATATTTGACCACCTCTTTTTGTAGTTCGAGATAATACTCGTCGCCCAGCTTCAATTTGTTGAGCGGTTAACCAGCAAGGTTCTAAAGGTTAAACTAAGACGGGCATTTCGCCCAAGCCTCGTCGACAGATCTGGACGTGAGACTTTCGCCTCATCCAGCTCCTGGGAATTGACCCATCATTAGAGTTCAAATCTCATAGAAGTCAGCGCGAAGCGCGCCCTCCAACAGATAACCACTTACGTTTGTGAACTTAACTAATTCCCCATTCATACGTTAGCATATACTCCCCAGTCGATATTAACCAGGTAGCCATTGACTATTTATGAATATCCATACCTCAATGCCCATAAAGCTCTGAGAAGCCTACCTACAAAGGAGAGCAGAGAGGATTCTCTTGTTCCCGTCATTCATAATTATTTAGAATTTCCCCTTAGGACGACGCACTACACGCTGGAAAAGAAACAGAAAATTCCAAGAACGGCCACTGATAAACAAGAATACCAGAGGTTTTCCCCAACCAACACTCCGAAGAATGTTACTTCTCCTCTAATCCCAAAGGACCATTAGGTTCGAGGAAACATGCTTAAACGCCTAGCAACCAATGCAAGCATCGGTCACACTTATCTTAAATCCTTAGAAAATATCATCATCCTTTGCTAAATCTCCTGGATCTCACCCAGTAACCAAGGAATCAGAGACACAGCCGAACCTGTGTGGAGTCTCACACCCCCTGAAAAACGAGTTAGCCCCAAAAGAGGCCTCAGGCTTATATATCCCAACAAAAGTTAGGGGCTTTCACCCGAAACAGATCGCACCTTGTAATCCTAATCCAAAATTTTTGCCGCGGTCCCAAAAACGAAACGAGCCTTTTGCCCTCCTGACTCCTGACTCTCTCCGCGCTTGACCTTTTAAACGACCTCGATGCACTTTTCGAAATTTTGTACGTTTTGGTTGTAACATAAGTTTACTTAAAAATCCATACTTTAACTCCTAATATACCATAAATAGTTGAAGCTTTTTTAAAACAATAATCGATATTAGCGTCTAATGTTTGTAATGGGAGTCGACCTTCACGAACCCACTGGCTTCGGGCAATTTCAGCTCCATTTAAACGACCCGAAATTTGTATTTTTATTCCTTTAAATAAGGCTTGCTCTCTCTCCTCATCTCGACGTTCGTGGCTTTTATATGGTGAGCGCGCTTTTTCGTTGATCCATTGATTTATGGCTCTTCTATTTTTATTGAAAAATTTATATATAGCAGCTTTATAAGAAGTACGTTCTTCAAGAAGATTGACTAAAAATTGAGCTACAAAATGAGCATTTAGTGAACCATTTCTAATACAAAGTTTTAATTGAGGAGGGGGAGAAATGGCCCTTGAATTGGGGATATCCGAGCCACCGGAAGCGTGCGCTTTTATTTTTTGTCGATATTTTTGAATATTTTCTTTAATATGATCTTTAAATTGTTTCAAATTTTGAAAATCCAAAATCAGAGTGGCCTTTAAGTTATTCCAAGCTTGATAATATTTTGGTGATGGCGACTCTGTATAAATTATAATTATTATTTCAATATGATTTTCGTATTGACGAATAATTTGAATTCGATCAATGCTTTTTGAATATTGAAATAACATTTGTCTTAAATAATTATCTTCTAATAATAATTTAGAATAATCTTTTTTTTTTGCAAACCAGTGCGAGGAATGGTTATGGGTTTGACCTAAGCGAAAACCTATTGGATGAACTTTTTGGCCCATAAATAATGAATTATTTTTAATTCTTAAGGGCGCGCTTCGCGCTAAGGGGGCCCTGGCCTGACCCAAAAACCTTCCCAGTCATGGAGGACCGAAGCAAGCGTGTCTGGAGCTAGCGCGCCCTCTGGAAGATCTGGCTAGCGTTAGGTCATGGGCCCCCTTGGGGGGGCCTTGGGGGGGGCTAGGGCCCTGAGGAGCGAAGCTTTAGTCTAGAAGCGCGAAGCGGCCCCTTAAGGCTTCGCCTAGCTTTAGCGAAGCGCGCCCTCCAGTCTGTCTACTCTGGTAGGAAAGAAAGTCTGGCGAAGCCTTATTGAAATTTTATTTATTTATTTTTTTTTGTCGAATCGCTTTGCGATCCGTTTTTTTGTGACCACGAAAATAACGTGTTGGTGAAAACTCACCTAGTTTATGTCCGACCATTTGTTCACGAATATAAACTGGTATATGTTTTTGACCATTATAAACAGCAATAGTATGTCCAACCATACTAGGAATAATCGTAGAAGATCTATACCAGGTTGAGATCGGTACGCGTTTAGCTTTTGAATTTAATTTATATATTTTTTGAACTAAATGTTTTGGTACAAAAGGTGAATTTGCCATAAAATTACTTTTTTCTTTTTAAGTTAGGGCGCAAATCACGCTGGGTTCTGGCACGAGCAGCGTTAGCTCATGGGTGCTAAAGCTCCTGGTCAGGCACTCAAGCTCTGTCTGGCTGGCCTGACCAGATCTGGCCAGAGCGCGAAGCTTTAGTGCCCTGAAGCGTTAGGCTGTTAGCCCCAAGCTTGGGTCGTCACAGCCCTAAGGGTTGGCTAGACTTATGGGTTTCGACGTAAAATCAAACGATCACTATATTTTTTTGATCGACGAGTTAATCGCCCTAAAGTGGGTTGACCCCATGGTGTCATTGGATGAGTTTTCCCAATAGGAGCACGACCTTCACCCCCTCCATGAGGATGATCGACAGCATTTTGAGCACACCCACGAACAGTTGGACGGGAACCTAACCAACGAGAACGACCTGCTTTTTTTCTTAGAGAGCCCCCTTGGGGCTTTGGGTCTCGGCTCTCCTGAACCTGACCAATAGTTGCCCAACAATTTTCTGAAAATAAACGAACTTCATTTGAAGGTAAACGAAGTGTTATCCAAGAGTCTCCTTTAGATATCAATAATGCAGTAGTTCCTCCTGCTCGGACAAATTGACCTCCTCGTCCTGGAGCCGATTCTACATTGTATACATTTGTACCTAATGGAATATTTTTTAAAGGTAAACAATTTCCTGGAATTAAAGCTGCATCAGGACTCGCTATTAATTCAGATCCGATTCGAGCACCTTGAGGACAGAGTTGATATTTTTTTGAACCATTTTTATAAATTAATCCTAATATTAGACCAGTTCGATTCGGATCATATTCTAAAGTTTGAATTTTGGCTGGAACATTAATTTGAATTTTTTGAAAATTGATTTTTCTATAAATTCTCGAATGACCTCCTCCTTTATGTCTACAAGTAATTTGACCACTGTTATTTCGTCCTTTTTTTCGTTGAAAAGCTTGTCGACATTTTCGAAATTTTTTTGATAATGATTTCATTCAAAAATAGGTATTTGTTTTGAAAATTTAATAATAACTTTTTTTTTTGGGTCGGGGAAGGGCCCCCTTGGGGCTCCTGACCTGACGGGAGACCCTGAACGAAGGCGCTTTAGCTTTGATATTTTTATCCACTGAATAGGAATTCCATAAAATAGTTCTAAAATTGCTTTAATTTGTGATTTATTTAATCTAGAATTCACTTCAAAACTATATTGCTGTTTTTCAATAAGTTGAGTTGCTTTTTCTGTTATTAATGGTTTATTTAAAAAATCAAACATATAAAATTAAAAAAAAAAATGGTGCATATAGTAGGGTTTGAACCTACGATGTTCTTATAAGGAAAACGGATTATGAGTCCGCTGCTTTCGACCACTCAGCCATATATGCATAGGTTTATTCATTCTCATAAGCACTTTCGCCCGTAAGAGTTTGTTGGTTCAGAAAGGCTCGCTAATCCCGTTTCTGTCACTTCCGCTTCACGCTAGATCCTGGGCGCGCTTCGCTAAAGCTAAGCCCCAAAAGCGCTAGCTTCTTTCCGCTCGCGCTTCTGGGGTCAGAGTCTAAGCGCGAAGCGACGCTTCGCTCCCCAAGCATACGTCAGGGCGCGCTCGCGCTCGTGCCTGGAAAACCCCCCAGGGGGGCCCCGTGGCACAAGCAGTTTAGGAGCGAAGCAAGCGTGTCTAGCGCGAGCGGTTTGAAAGGGCCCCTTGGGGCTAGCGCGAGCCACGCCACACCTTGGGGCTTCCCTGACCTGAAGTGCCCTTTATTAATTAAAAATTTAATTCAAATAATTGAACTTTTTCAAATTGTTTTTTCTTTAAAACAAGAAATATTTGTGTAAAAAGTACACTTAAAACAAAAATTAGATATCCAATAATTCGTTGTGGATTTTGAAGCACAATTTGCCCATCTTGTTGGCCAAAACCACCTATATTTGGATTATTAGTTAATGGTTGATCTTTTTCAATTTTTTGGTTTACATTAACTATAATTTCAGGTCCTGGAGGTATTTTTTCAATAAATTGCTCCCCATTATCTGTTTTAATTGTAATTAAAGATCCTCCAGGTTTGTCTTCAATAGGTTTTATTGTTTGAATGATGCCACCATTAGAAGCGGAATATATTGTGTTATTACTTTTAGAGCCATCTGCATAAACCTGTCCTCTCCCACGATTAGCTCCTAAAAAAATAGGATATTTTAAATAATAACTTTTTTTGGTTTTATTTTGGGGATCTGGAGAAAGAATAGGAAAAACCATTTGGCTATATTTTTTGCCAGGAACTGGACCTACAACAAGAATATTTTTTTGATTTTCACTATAAGGTTGAAAACTTAATCTTTGAATTCTTTTTTTTAATTCAGGAGATATACGATTTTTAGGAGCTAATTCAAAACCTTCAGGGAGAATTAAAACTGCTCCAACATTTAATGGTCCTTTTTTTCCATTAGCAAGCACTTGTTGAATTTGTTGATCATAAGGTATTTTGACAACTGCTTCAAAAACAGTATTTGGTAAGACTGCTTGAGGAAGCGTTAGCTGTACAGCTTTTTGAGCTAAATGACAATTTGCACAAACTATTCGACCATTTGCTTCACGAGGATTTTCATAATTTTGTTGAGCAAATATAGGATATGCCAATACTTGAGAAGGAGCGAGCACAGCGAGTAAAAATGCCAAAGCACCAGCTCCACATGTTAAAAAGAATTGATCTTTAGATTTTTTGTGTTTACAAAACATTGTGGTTATTTATAAATTGATAAAATTTTCTTCTCTAGCCTAGGGAATGGGGAAGCTGCGGGGTCTGGTCTAGCGTTAGGAGCGCGCCAGCGCTTTGGCTGGCCTGACCTAACCTGACACCTATAGATGTGGGCAATTGGGATTCGAAAAGGCTCTCTCTGTAGTGAAGCTATTCCACAATATAAGCGCTTCTTAATCAATTGATGAATTTTCAATATAAAGAAAAATAGAACACATTGCAATAAGCGGAAAAAATAAACCAACGAGTGGCACGAAAATTTGAGGTAAATATGCTGCGGTCATTTTTTAAAATATTTTTAAAAGTCTTGAAAAGAAGGGCCCCCCTTTGGGGGGCTGACCCGACTCAATGAAGCATACATCAAAAGCACTCACTTAGTCAAGGGCGCGCTTCGGGCTAAATTATCCGTCTAATGACCCAAGGGCGCGCTAGGGCGTAGGAGCGAAGCAAGCGTGTCTGGCTAGTGAGCTCAGGCTGGCCAGATCAGAGCGCGAAGCTTTAGTGCCCTCAGTAGCGCGAAGGGCGCCCTTCTCTGTCTCTCCCAAAGGGAGAGAAGAGAAACAAACCCCCTTCGGAAGGTGTCTGGCCAGACCAGCCAGACTGGCCAGATCCTGAGGAGCGAAGCAAGCGTCCATATGCGCTTAAGCGCGAAGCGCGCCCTCATAAAAGAAACAAGCTTTTATAATTGTAATAATTGGCGAACGTGACCAAGTGGTTAAGGTAATGGTTTGTGGCACCATCATGCGCGGGTTCAATTCCCGTCGTCCGCCCGGGTATGTAGCTTAGTGGATCAGAGTTTGTGGCTACGAACCATAAGGTCGGGGGTTCGAGTCCCTCCATACTCAATGGTTAGATTTTGGATTCAATTAAAAAAAAGATTTAATTTTAAAAAGAAAATATTTATATTTTATTTTTTAGAATCTTGCTGTAGTTTTTATTTAGGTTTAATTTTTGGAAATTTATTTGGAACAATTTTAGTATTTATAAAAATTTGGGATGGAATCATTTTATTTTTCTTAATTGGATTTTTTGAATATCTCAATTTTAAAATTTACAATAAGAGCCTTAATCAATTAAAAAGGCTTCGGCCATCCAATCCAATTTTGAAAAGGACCCATAAAATGATTCAAAATATTCAACTGGGACTTTTACTAGGCTTTTTTATTGATGCTTTTAAAGTGGGAAGTTGATAAAGAAATTTAAAATAATATTTTTTGAAGTGATCTCATCAAACAAATAAAATATATTGAAAATTCAATGGTTGAACCATTACTAGTTGGAATAGTTTTAGGTTTAGTTCCTGTAACAATAGGAGGACTTTTCGTGACTGCGTATTTACAATATAAAAGAGGTGATCGTATAGTTTAAACAGTGGTTGTCAGGAGCGAAGCGTGTCGGGTTGTTGCTGAATATCGTTATGTTATGGAATATCAAGTTGTTCATATTTAAATGGGACCACAAACAGAAACAAAGGTTGGTGCTGGGTTTAAAGCAGGTGTAAAAGAGTATCGTTTAACATATTATACTCCTGATTATAAAGTATCAGATACAGATATTCTGGCAGCGTTTCGTATGACACCTCAGCCAGGTGTTCCTCCAGAAGAAGCTGGGGCTGCGGTTGCTGCAGAATCATCTACAGGAACTTGGACGACTGTATGGACAGATGGACTAACAAGTCTCGACAGATATAAAGGCCGTTGTTATGACATCGAAGCAGTTGCTGGGGAGGAAAACCAGTATATTGCATATGTAGCTTATCCTCTAGATCTTTTTGAAGAAGGATCTGTAACAAATTTATTCACTTCAATTGTTGGAAATGTTTTTGGGTTTAAAGCACTTCGAGCATTACGTCTAGAAGATGTACGAGTGCCAACTTCATATGTGAAAACTTTCCAAGGTCCTCCTCATGGAATCCAAGTTGAACGTGATAAACTTAACAAATATGGACGTCCTTTTTTAGGTTGTACTATTAAACCTAAATTAGGTTTATCAGCTAAAAATTATGGACGTGCTGTTTATGAATGTTTACGAGGCGGTCTCGATTTTACAAAGGATGATGAGAATGTCAATTCTCAGCCATTTATGCGTTGGCGTGATCGTTTCTTATTTGTTGCTGAAGCTCTTTATAAAGCGCAGTCTGAAACTGGTGAAATTAAAGGACACTATTTAAATGCTACTGCTGGACATTGTGATGAAATGCTCAAAAGAGCTCAATGTGCTAAAGAATTAGGGGTTCCAATTGTTATGCATGATTATCTTACAGGCGGTTGGACTGCTAACACCACTTTAGCTCATTATTGTCGAGATCATAGTTTATTACTTCACATTCACCGTGCGATGCATGCGGTTATTGATCGACAAAAAATTCACGGTATGCATTTTAGAGTTTTAGCTAAATCTTTAAGACTTTCTGGTGGCGATCATCTCCATTCTGGAACTGTTGTTGGTAAACTTGAAGGTGACAGGGAAGTGACTTTAGGTTTCGTTGATTTAATGAGAGACGATTTTATTGAAAAAGATCGTTCACGTGGTGTTTATTTCACTCAAGATTGGGTTTCATTACCTGGTACTATTCCAGTTGCTTCTGGTGGTATTCATGTATGGCATATGCCAGCATTAGTTGATATTTTTGGTGATGATGCTTGTTTACAGTTCGGAGGAGGTACTTTAGGTCATCCTTGGGGAAATGCACCAGGTGCTGCTGCGAATCGTGTTGCTTGTGAAGTTTGTGTTCAAGCACGGAATGAGGGGCGTTCTCTTGCAGCGGAAGGAAATAAAGTGATTCGTGATGCTGCTAAATGGAGTCCTGAACTTGCTGCTGCTTGTGAAGTTTGGAAAGAAATTAAATTTGAATTTGAAACAATCGATACTCTTTAAGACAGTCAAAAAGGGTCTGGGCGCGCTTCGCGCTAGGAGCGAGCGAAGCGAGCTTTAGTGCTAGCTTAACGCTCAGACCTCACGGCCTAGCTCCCCGAAGGAGCTTTAGCGAGCGGAAAGTTTGAAAGGCCCCCCTTGGGGCTGGCGCGGGCCGCGCCATACCTTGGGGCTACGGGCGCCCTTCTCCTCCTTTGGCGAGCTTTTTATAATAAATTTCAGCTTTTCAATTCCAATGGCCGCGCCACATTATTATGAGATTATTTTATTATGCCTACTCTAAACCAATTAGTAATTAAACCTCGGAAAAAGGCGGCTAAAGCGCCTAAATCTCCTGGATTAATGGCTTGTCCTCAAAGACGAGGAGTTTGTATTCGTGTTTTTACAACAACACCAAAAAAACCCAATTCAGCTATTAGAAAAGTCGCTCGTGTTCGTTTAACTTCTGGTTTTGAAGTAACTGCTTATATACCTGGAATTGGTCATAATTTACAAGAACATGCTGTGGTTTTAGTTCGTGGTGGTCGGGTTAAAGATTTACCTGGTGTACGATATCGAATTGTTCGAGGCACTTTAGATACTGCTGGTGTTCGTGACAGATTTCAATCTCGATCTAAATATGGTGTTAAAAAAGTTCAGGCCGCGCCACAAATTGCTAATTAATTATGGCTCGTATTAAAATTAAAAACGCTTTAAAATCTAAAGCATTTATCGAAATTTTTAACAAAATACTTATCCGAAATGGAAAAAAAAAATTAGCTTCTCGTATTATTCAAAAAAGTTTAAATATTATTGAAAATCAAAATAAAGCCTCATTTCGGGAAGGCCCCGACTCTAAACGTGGTGAGGCTTCTAACGGTCAAAACAAAGCTCGCCCCTTATCTCATGGAAATGAGCCCAATGAAGAGAGTTTTGTTATTTTAGAAAGGGCCATTAGAAATACTACACCTTCTGTAGAAATTCAAACTCGTCGAATTCGTGGTTCTGTTTATCCCATCCCAGTAGAACTCGATATTGATCGAGGCACTTATCGAGCTATTCGATGGATTATTGCTGCAGCTAAAAAAAGATCTGGAAAAACTTTAGAAATTAATTTAAGTAATGAAATTCTTGATGCTTCTAAAAAAGTTGGAAGTGCTTTTTACAAAAAACAAGAAGTCCATAAAATCGCTGAAAAGAATCCTCGATCGCAAAAACATAAAAAAAAAAAAAAAAATAAATAGAAGATAGACTCGCAAAGCTCGCCCAAAAAGCGCGAAGGGCGCCCTTCGCGCTAAGCCCCCGTGGTTCGGATTTATTAGTCTATCCGCCACAAACCACCATCTCAGATGATGGGGATATTTTTTGTGACAAATTCAGTCCAGATGAATTGATTCTGGAGGGTCATCCAATGGAAATTGCTTTGAAAAAAGTAAAAACAGTGAGTCTTCAATCCATCGAAAAATTTCAAAATCAATTCACTTTCTCCTCAACAGAAAAGGAGTCAACCTAATACGGTAGCGAATGAATGCTTATATTCGATTTTGAAAAATCATCTGATATATGTATCACAAAATCAACAATTTTATTTTTATTCTCAATTGGAATTTGTAGACTCCACGAACACTATTAGATAGCATTTTATTTAATAGAGATGGATGGAGTTGGACCTTCACGGTTTTAGAGAACGCTCTGAAACTAGTGGCACCAGAGTTCTTGAAAACTCCCCAGGAAACTACGCAGTTATTCTCCGCTCGTCAATTTGTAGGTTTTCAAAACGGGGTTTGGGATTTAGATAAAAAAATATTATCGCCGCATTATTCCCACAGCTATATAAGTGGAATAACCCCATTTAATTATATGGCTGCGGACAGAACCTTATCTATTACAAAATTATGTCTAAAACTCTGTGATTTGATTGCGGAAAGGGTAGGCCGTGAGGAGTTATTCACAAATATTTTAATGTGCTTTCTGTATCTAGCAGTTCTAGATGTACGGAATCCGGAACGATTTTTATTTCTGTCGGGTTATTCCTCTAGCGGCAAATCCACAGATTTAAAAATATTACAAAAGTTGGTTGCAACTAATAAATGTTTTATTACCACTGCGGAGCAACTGTTCTCAAATTTTGGTTTACAAGAATTCACGGGGATGGAGCCTAATAATTTGTCACGATGTGGGTTCGTCACATCCACGTTTATTAATTTATTAAGAAATCTTGTTTCAAGTGGTGAATCTCAAAACGTTCAAAGCAAATTTGAGCGAGCTGCGCTTATGGAATTTGAAGCTTTTATTGCTATGGCGTCAAATAAAAAGCCGTTCTCCCAACAACAACGGGAAGGGAGAATCCACCGTCGGATGATTTATGTCCCATTTACAAATCATGTATCTCATACAGATATACAATTATTTGACGATATGTTTCCACCCCAAGAGTTGGAAAAATTTGTATCTTTTGCAGTGCACCAAGATGTTTCTCTAATTTTAAAGTTTATTCGAGAGGTGAACAGTGATTTGCATGTACATCAAGTAATGCTGGAATCCTTTAAGGATAATTCAAAAGCATTGCATCTTCAAAACTTCATAACCCGCCAAATTGCCTATTGTAAAGATTCGTGGATTCCATTAGGATCTGTAGAAGATTCGGAAAACATAAATGGCAGTTCAATGTTTTGTGCCTATTTGTAATATACCAACACCCTTGGTATATCTCCTTCCAATACTTTAAATTTTGTCGCTTTTCGACAGGAGTTTTTACCGTTAATTCAAAGTCTATATCCTGGTTGGGATGTTTATGAACGTCGTCGTCAATTTGCGGGCAAAAAGTTGTATGGTATTTTAAACATTGAGCTCAACGTAACGGGCTACCCTACAATAGAAAATTTTTTTTATTAGAGAATTCTAAAAAAATTGATGGAATTCGTATACTTATTGAACGTTATTACCAAAAGAAAAAAATAACTAAGTCAGAATATTTCTTTTTATTAGCATCATTAATTGTTAGCACAGATAAAGTTGCCAATATTACTAGTGTTTATGGTGCTTACTTAAAAAAATTTAAATTAACAGCTCGAAAAAATTTTCAATTCTTACCTATTCATTGTTATCTTCAAACACAGATTCCAAAATATGACAAAAATTTAGTTTTTCAAAAAAATTGTTTAGAGCTCCCAGCATTTACTTATGATATTTGCTATCTCGATCCACCCTATAATAATCGACAATATAGTAAAAATTATGCGCCGTTAAATTTTCTATTAATTTATAAAAGTGAATTGAATGTTTATGGAAAAACAGGATTAATACAAGACTCTTTTATAAGTTCTTTTTGTCGTAAAAAAACCGCTTTAGAAAGTTTTAAATTTTTACTAGATCGAATAAAATCTAAATATATATTAATTTCTTATAACAATGAAGGATTATTAGCTTTTTCTCAACTCAAAGCACTTTTCAAAAAATATGGATCAACAATAATTTATGAATTTGCTTATAAACGCTATCAATCTCAAAAAAAATCAACCTCAAAATCAATTAAAGAATATTTATTTTTTGTTAAATGTAAAGATGTTATAACAAATGAAAGTTTCGGAGTCACTTTAGAACAAAAATTATGTTTACTAAATAAAATAAATTATCCTCAATCTTTAAATTATCGTGGGTTAAATTTTTAGAGTTCAGATTTAGAAATAGTTCTTAAACAATTTTTTAAAGATCACCCAGAAATTCAAATTAAAAGATATATAGGCTCAAACCAAAATATTGTTGATTTTGTTCTTATGGATGGATCGACACTTTCTGTAAAATCTAATAAAATTCAATCAAAAGTTTGCCCAGCTAAAATTGGTCAACTTTCAAAAAAACGTTTTTTTGAAGAATTTTATCTTCCACAAAATACGGATATAAAAGATCTCAAACTTTACATTTTCGAAAATATATTTCAATTAATTTTTAAATATTATCAAAACTTATTTGCTTGTGATTATAGACTTTGGGTATATAAACAAAAAAATAGGCTTCGCCCTTCGTTCATTGATCGAAAAAGTGCTTATCCATATCCATTTTATAAAAAAGAAGATTTTTCTTTGACTCGTAACGTTGAGAATTGGAAAGAATCCACAACTATTAAATATAAAAATGTTTCCATCGGGGAATTTCAAATACATAATAAAAGAGATTGTATCAAATTTCGTTTTAATTTTCAAAATATATTAAATTTTTTGTGACGCGGCCAAAGGCTTGTTCCGCGAGCAAACTCGCTGACAAAAAAGCGCGAAGCGCGTCCTTGGGTAAGGCACGCTCTGTCTGGCTGGCCTGACCAGAGATTCGCCAGCCCTAACAAAGCTGGCCTGACCAGACCCAGAAAACCCCCGAAGGTGGGGGTGGGTAGCGTCAGGGCGCGCTTCGCTAAAGCTAGAGACACGACCTTCAAACGAGGGTCGCTCTTCAAATCTCCCTGAAGCTCTTTATTGTAATCATATCTGCATTATAGATTTAAAAAAAGCTCTAGGAGAATCTTGTATCATATAATGATACCTATAAGAAAGCTTGTGGGATATGGCCAAGTGGTAAGGCTGTGGGTTTTGGTCCCGCCATTCGGAGGTTCGAGTCCTTCTATCCCAGGCTTAATTTTGGTCTGCTGGCCAGACTGGCCAGAACCCAGACTCTAGAGCAACCCTTATCCCCCACTTCGGGGGATAAAACTGGCGCGCTTTGCTAGGATAGCTCAGTTGGTAGAGTAGTGGTCTGAAAAACCATTGGCCACCAGTTCAAGTCTGGTTCCTGGCAATTCGCTCTTGTGGCGGAATCGGTAGACGTGTTAGTTTTAGGTGCTAATGCCTTTTGGCGTATGGGTTCAAATCCCTTCAAGAGCAGGATCAGGCAGCCCTGGCTCTGGCTGGCCTGACGCTCGCCCCTGTCGTCTAGAGGCCTAGGACCTCTCCCTTTCACGGAGGAAACGGGGATTCGAATTCCCCCGGGGGTAATTATGTAAGCGCCCCCCCCGTAGGGGGGGCGCCCCGCTCAAACCTATGGATCTATGGTTCTTGTTCTCCAAGAACCATAGATCCATTTAGAAATTGAAATAACTTTTGAGGATTATAAAGGAGCGCGCCAGCGCTTGCCCTCGCCCCTCCTAAATTTTGATTTAAAAATGGCAATTTTTTTAAATATGGGTTTGCTTCTGATGTTCTTCTAATTTTTTCTTCAGTTAATAAATTTAAACAAGGAGAAAAATAACTTGGCACTTTTGAAGGATATGTAAAAGCGGTTTGTTTATAAATATCTAAAATTTCATAAATAGCTTCTTTTAAAAATTCTCGGGGAATAATTAAATCTAATAAACCATGCTCCAATAAATATTCTGCAGTTTGAAAGTTTTCTGGAAGTTTTTCTTGTAAAGTTTGTTCAATAACTCTACGTCCAGCAAAACCAATGAGCGCATTAGGTTCTGCAATAATAATATCACCTAACATAGCAAAACTTGCTGTGACTCCTCCAGTTGTGGGAGAAGTTAAAATTGAAATATACATTAAGTTAGCGTGATTTTGATAAATATTTAATGCAGCAGAAATTTTTGCCATCTGCATTAAACTTAAAATTCCTTCATGCATTCGAGCTCCACCAGAAGCGCATACTAGAATTAATATTAAACCTTCATTCGCGGCATATTCAATTAAGCGAGTAATTTTTTCTCCAACAACAGACCCCATACTTCCTCCCATAAAATTAAAATCCATTATACCAAGTGCAATTGGTATTTCTTCTAATAAACCTGTTCCTGTAATGATTGCGTCTTGTAAATTAGTATGATATTGAGCCTCCTGAAGTCTTGAAACATAAGACTTTTGATCTTGAAACTTTAATATATCTATGGATGATAATGTTTCATCAAAAGGTTGCCATGTTCCAGGATCTATTAAACTATGAAATCTTTCTCTACTTGTCATTTGTAAATTTGAATGACAAGTAGAACAAACATAATAATTTTCTTTTAAATGTTTAATATATAAAACCGCACCACATTGATCACAGCGTGTCCATAAACCACCTTCTTCAGAGGAATCTTTTTCAATCCAGGATAACATACACATATATAAATAAAAAAAAATAAAATTATTTTAAGTTATTTGTAATATTAGAAAGGCTTCGCCCCATTATTATTATTGGGTCTGGCCAGACCAGCCAGACCCTGATCGAAGGCCTTATAGCACTTTAGAAGGAGCGCGAGCGAAAAACAGCGAGCGCTTAAGCGTCAGGTGTCGAACGCATGAATTTTGTGATCACTATCAAAAATAACATCACAATGAATCTTTGGATACAAGTATAGAGCCAGCACGTAACGGGCACAATGGCGGCTCTGTACTTGTATCTGGCTAGCCAAACCCAATGATCTAGCGTTAGGTCATGGTCTAGCTTTAGCGAAGCCCCAAAGGGGCCCCTTGGCGAATCGCCCTTGGGGCTTAGGTGCGAAGCTTTAGTGCCAGCTTTCCTAACGCTCCGCGTTATGTGCAACAGCTAAAAAATTCGGAATATCGACCAAGCGCGAAGCGCTTGGTCGATTGTGGGTCAGGCACGAGACGCTTCGCTCCCCCCCCCCCCTTCTTCCCCCTTTTTTTTGATTGAGCTCCCCCCGAAGGGGGGGGAAATATTTAAAGAGTTCGAACAAGGGCGCGCTTCGCGCTTCCGAAATCTTTTAAATGATTATTTCGTCTTAATGGTCGGGTAACAAGCTCTAAAATATCTCTAGCATTAGTAAATCCATGAATTTGAGCAAAAGTAAATTCAACGGACCATTTAGTAGTAATTCCACGTGCCTCTAAAGGATTTGAGTGAGCTAAACCAGTAATAACTAAGTCAGGCTGAAGCGCACGTATTCGTTGAACTTGATTATAATTATCAGGTTTTTCTACAATACGTGGCATAGAAACATTCATTTGTTGACAAGTTTTTTCTAAAAGATTTAATTCACTAGCTTGAAATCTTTTATCCATATATGGGATACCAATTTCATAAACAATCATTCCACAACGAACTAAAAAACGTGCTAAAGAAATTTCTAATAAATTATCTCCCATAAAAAAAACAGATCGACCTTTTATTAAACTAATATATGGTTGTAAACTTTCCCAAATATTATTTTCTCTTTGATCTAAGTCTTGGGGCTGAATATCAAAAACTTTACAAATTTTTTCAATCCATGCTCGTGTTCCATCTGGACCAATTGGAAAAGGAGCCCCAATTAATTGACATTTTCGACGTCGCATTAATGTTGTAGCAGTTCGACTTAAAAAAGGATTAACCCCACAAACATAAACACCAGATCCCAATTGAGGTAATTCTTCATATCTCGATTCTGGTAACCATCCAGAAACCTTAATTCCCTGATTTGCTAACTCTCGTGTTAATTGCTCTGCTACCGTATTGGGTAATGAGCCAAATAAAACTAAAGGCGCTTGATCTTCTTGATTTTGTTTTGTTTGTATTACAGGACAACGATGAGCCATAGCAGCTAACACAGTATCTTCTCCTTGAGTAAAGGCATAATCTAATCCATTTGCCCGAGCAACAATAATAGGGCATCCAATAATCTGTTCGATCTTTGGAGCCATCCCTTCTAAATCCATTTTAATAATTTCAGTAGTACAAGTGCCAATCCAAACGATTACACTTGGATTTCGATCTTGATAAATTTGAACACATAAACGTTTTAATTCATCAAAATCATGCAATTGAGCAGATATATCTCCTTCTTCAAGTTCGGCCATTGCATATCTAGGTTCAGCAAAAATCATTACACCTAAGGCATTTTGTAGAAAATATCCACAGGTTTTTGTACCAATCACTAAAAAAAAACTATCTGAAATTTTTTGATAAAGCCAAGCAACACAACTAATAGGACAAAAAGTATGATAATTCCCAGTTTCACACTCAAATTTTAATGTTTCAGTAAATGGCATAATTCTTTGAAAATAATATCATTAAATAATTAAAAATGGCTCGGATCCAGCTTGATTTTGTTGTTGAGAAGATTTATTTAAATAAAAGTCTGATAATAAACTAAATAATTCTCGATCCATTAATTCTTGAGGAATTACCCCCTCAGGTTCAGATAAAATTTGATCTGCAATATTTAAATAATAATCACAAACATCCTCTAATTCAGGATTAGATTCTGCTAATTCAAACAAAGTTTGAGCCTTAACCCGAGAAATTCGAATATCTTCAATTAAAGGTAATACCTCTAGAACAGGCATTGGACAATGGTGAACATATTTATCAATTAAATCTCTTTGAGAACTTCGATTTCCAATTAAACCTGCACATCTTAACGGATGACTTCTCGATTTTTCTCTTATAGAAGCTCCAATTCGATTGGCTGCAAATAATGCATCAAAACCATTATCTGTAACTATTAAACAATAATCTGCATAATTTAAAGGAGCAGCAAATCCTCCACAGACAACGTCTCCTAAAACATCAAATAAAATCACATCATATTCATAAAAAGCATTTAATTCTTTTAAAAGTTTAACCGTTTCACCAACAACATATCCTCCACAACCTGCCCCTGCAGGTGGTCCACCAGCTTCCACACAAGAAACACCACCATAACCTTTATAAATAACATCTTCAGGCCAAATATCTTCATAATGATAATCTTTTGCTTGAAGAGTATCAATAATAGTTGGAATCAAAAAACCTGTCAAAGTAAAAGTACTGTCATGTTTTGGATCACAGCCTATTTGTAATACTTTTTTTCCACGTCTTGCTAATGCAATTGAAAGATTACAACTTACGGTTGATTTTCCAATACCCCCTTTTCCATAAACTGCTAATTTCATATTTTATTTATATTTTATAATAATCCTTAAGTTAATTTTTATCAAATATAAAAGATTCTAAACACTATGAAAAACAATATAAAAATTTTTTATATAATAAAAATAAAATAAAAAAAAAATGCTCGAAACGAATATAACAAACGAGATATCTATGCGAGATATATCTCAAGGACTTCAAAAGTGCTTTTAGCAACCCATGTTGGAGATTCAATCAAACTTGACACGTTGGTCGAAATTTTTAATAATTGGGTATATTAACAAATTAGATCTTTCGAAAATTTGTAAAGGGAATTTTATTTTTTTCGCAACTCTATGGCTTAAAAGAAACCGAACAAACAACATATCTTGAAATTGCTTTTGAAAATGATGGTTCGTGCTTCTATAAAAGCTTTATTCACGGTATAGCATCAGAGACTTTATCTTTAGAAAACATTGAGAATCTGAAAAATATATATTTAAAAGCTTTTGAAATTATAGATGGTGTAGAGTTACAATTTTATGGAATTAAAAAAACATTACAAAACACAAAAATAAATCAAATTCCATAAATTGTCTTTGTAAAAAAACACCACACCTTAAGTCTGGATTAGCCGATGGCAGCGAAGCGTCCAGCGGTATTACGAAAGAACAACAAAAAACAACCCTCCCAGACGCTTCGCTGCCAGAGCGTCAATTTAAGCTTTTTCAGCCCAAGTGTCACCAACACCAGACTCAACCTTAATGTGGATAGGTCTGTCAATGGCGCTTTGCAAAATGGAATTCCCGATGGAAGTCAATAAAGTGTGAAGTGGTTTGTCAGTCTCCACCGCGTTTTTGGAAGGGCATTGAACAACAATCTCATCATGCGCGGTGATTAATAACTCACCCTCAACAAGTGATTTTTGTTTTAATAAAAGGAATACCCGCACGGTGGTCTTTAAAATATCAGCACACGTACCTTGTATAGGAAAATTAACAATAGAAGGAACCGACGCTTTAATAGAGGACTGATTAAAAAACTCCTGTATCCCATCATCCTCGGAACAGCGTTTTGGACGTCCTCTAATGGTAGTAATAAGGTGGAAATTATTGAATAGACCCGTAGACCTAACGGAATAGGCGGCTTTGCAAAGATCATAATAGTGCAGTGCATTAAAAGTATTTCGCCAAGCGCGGTGAACACTTTCGACTTTGTCGTAATCAATCCCCCATTCAATTAAACGCTGGAATAAGCTTTTGACCCCCATAAGATAAACCATCCCAAAATTCACATTTTTCATTAAATTTCGCAGCTTTTTGAATCCATTTGGGTTTACTGTTTTTTGTTGAAACAGCTTTTCATACGGAGTATTTAAAAAAATAGAAGCAAAATAAATGTGGAGATCTTGACCTTGATCAAAGATATCTAGCATATTATCGTCTCCAGCTAAGCTGGCAAAAATGATAAGCTCTATCATAGCGAGGTCTTGAACAATTAAGACATGATTTTGTTTCGCCTTAAAAAGACTTCGAAAGTCTAAATCTCTGGGTATTTGTTGAATAGCCGGTTCTTTAGCAGTAATCCTTCCAGTGTCGCCACCGTCAATCATCCATTGAGGATGGAGGGTGCTCTTTGTAGGCTCTATATGTTTAGATAGGGTCTGACACTGAGTCGATTGTCCTCGTAACACTTTTGTGCTTAAATACGAGGTTAAAAACTGCATTTCATCTTGTTGAAAAAATGAATTTATGGGTTCTGGGTTGTTATCCTCCTCCAGTAAAGATAACAAATTTTTCGGGCTTGTATGATTTGCTGAAGCGTCCAATTCTAGAGCATTTAATTGTGCAAACGTGGAGTTGGAAGAATAAATCCATTTATATAAACCTTCTTTTGAAGTCGAGCACTGTCCTGATGTTGCTGTTTGAGGCCAGCCTTTGTGCAGCAATTCGGGCCAGTTTTCAGTCAACCAAGCGGTGAATTGTTTATTCGACTGAAATTCCGCTTGTGATAGCCCTAGCTTTTTTAATGTTTGATCATATTTTTGACTTAAATTGTGGGTAAGCTGGACCAACGCATCCTGATTTATACAGATTCCGGTAAGAGTATTTTCAACAAAGCTGGGGATCAACACCTGATCTAGTTGATAAGAAAGCACCACCAAGTTATGTTTGGTTTCGTCTCTCCAAGAATTGGTCAAATTAAGAGGTAACACATTTCGGACATACGCCACAAAATATTTAAATATGTGAACATCTTCCGTTAAATATGTGATGTCTTGAGTTGTGAGTTGTTTTTCCACCCAATTTTGTTTTTGCAATGTTTTGTCCAAAATGATATTTCCCGTAATTCGGGCCCAATGAGCAAAGTTATTTACCCGTTGATCACAGTGTATCATACGGAAAAATAGGAAAAAGTCAAATACATGGCCAGAAAATTCTTTTAAGGGCTGAGAATTGAACAGATTTTTACTCAACAGAACAAGGTCCGTATTTCCAAAAAACACTAATACAACCGAAGTAGGTTTTTGTAACCACGCCTCCAGAGGTTCGGCTAATTGTTTAAAAGTAGATGGGGAAAATATTAACACTTCATGTAACTCAAAAGAATAAAGTTGAATAAATGCAAGTATTTTTTCCGGAGCGGGGTTTTTATCCATCGAATATTCTGTATCCAAACTTAACAGCATTGTTTGATCTAAAAAGTGTGGCGCGGCCTTTGGATGTTTTGAGGTGATGTTGTTTTTACCACATGAACCGTAGGCCGAGTTTTTATAAATTTTTCATACTCCAGTTTTTGAAACAGATGGTGGATCCAAGCCCCACGTTCGGCGTCCATTTGTTCTAAGATATTTAAAGTAAGAGGATCGCCTTTTTCGATCAGATTTTGAATTTGGTCGAAGGTTTGTTCGTCTGTGAATAAAGACTGGTTAGCTATTTCCAAATCTTGTGGTGTTATTGGTATAGCTTCGTGGACAAGAATGTTTTATTGAAGATTTGTTTCGATATTTGTGGACAGTTCGTTTTTTTGTGTTAGACTTTTTTTCAGTACATCCACAGGCAGGCGGTACCACCATGGCATATTGTTATAACTTGTTTCAATATGATCTTCATCTATATTTTGTTCAATAAGATGGGGGTTTTCGACCGTGGGTATTAGTTGGATGTTAGTCACTACCCGATATTTTTTTCCATCCAGGCGCTTACGTTGGATGTGGACAACCCAGTTTGGAAAAAGAGTTTGCATTATTGACAAAATCTGTTGTCGAAAAAGGGTGTAACTAACTCCTTTGAGTCGATTGTCTATTTTTGTAATATTTTTATTTTTCAAATCGATAAACGCCATATAGTGAGTATATAAAGAGCCGTCTTGTCCTAAAAACACATAATTTTCAGGAACATATTTTAAACAGGTCCTAATAAAAGTCGAAATGGTGTTAAAAGCCATTTCATCGCAATACAGCTCATTAATAAGCGCACGCTGATTAGGGGATTTATTAATATTGTGAATAAATTTTCTAATTATCCGAGGCTTTTGCTGAAGTGCAAATGAGATAAATTGTTCTAGTTCTGTAGGAGGAAATAACTCGTCCCAATCTTTTTGGTGTTCGGATGATATCCGATTTGAAAATCGCAAATAAGTCATTCTTCGATCGACCAATCCTTCAGACTGATTTTTTGCAAACGGATTTTTGTTTGAAGCACAAACCAAAAGACCGTCAAAAATCACAGTACTTGCAGGCATAAATTTTCGTTGAATAGATATAGGTTCTTGAGAAGAAATTAAAACCCGAAGTCTATCCACAAAAAGGTTTGCCACCCCATCGCCCATATCTGGCAGGACAATTAAATAAATGGGGTTGTCTGTTAAAAACTGCAGCCCAAAGGTTCCGCAAACTTGGGTTGTGGTTGTCGAATAATTTTTTTGTTTCGGTAATAAACTTTGTAAAAGTTTAAAATAAGTAGATTTTCCACTTGCAGAAGGACCCTCTAAAAAAAGAAATCGTTGAAGATTTCCTATTTGTAACACGCTCGCGTACATAAACGCGAGTAATATATTTATTTGAAATTCTATTTTTATTCTTAAACTCGGATTCGGATTTGGGTTGTAGTCTCCTACACACCAGTAAAGCCATTTGCAAATCGTGGGGCAAATATCATTTATGGTCATCTGGGCACCCATATCTATTTGATTGTAGGGTAATAAGCCCCACAAAGAATTGTCGGGTCCGTGAGGCAATAACCTCTTTTGGTTATAATCCCACGCCCCGTTCTGAAAGCCCATACGGCCATAACTCTCATAAAAAGGGGTCATTTCTTCACGCTTCAAGGTCCACATCGAAATAGCGGTTTTTATCGCGGGCAGCATATTGGCGTGGAGCCATTTGTGTTGATCCCAAGCAAGGCTGATGGCGTCGTTCACCATCACATTGAGTGTCGTGACAGACCAGCAATATGTTTTTGGAGAATACATAAATACATCTTGGGTTTCACTATTGTATTTCACTCGTCCTTCGTACGTGTTTAACACCCAGTCTACTATTTTATGTATGTTTTTTTGTGGCGTTACCTGAACATTAAAAGTTTGGGTCCACTTAGTGACCGACTCTAAGTTTTTTTTGAGTGCTAACTCCACATCTATTGTAAATAAGAGGCTTTGAAATTCCTCTATAGGCATATTTTCTCGAATTACATCATCCGGGGAGTCTTTTGACATAAAAAACTCCCCATTTTTAATACTATTTCGAGGTAAAAATGTTTTAAAAAAAAGTGGCTTTGTTACCAGGGAGCTTAATTCTTTAATACACGATTGGTATCCCTTTAATACATTCGGATTCCAGAGAACGTCGGCATCTCCGACAATCACAATAGGGGTTTGAGGATCTATATTCAAAAATTTTAAATGTTCTGTTGCATAGGCTCCGTTTTGACACCCATACATTGCAAGCGCAGTTTGCCCTAAATAGGCAAGGCTTAATGCGCCTTTCCATCCTTCACAAATATAGATTCCTGTTTTTAATAATTGATTTTTTTGATTTTCCTTCAAATTGAATTCTTTAAATAAGCCAAATTCTGGAAAAAATAAAGCCGGATGTATAGGTGCATTTTTTTTAAAAATATATTTTGGAATCCCTTCTTTACGCTCTTCATGACAAACACAAAAAATCGCATTCTTTCCACCAGTATCCAAATACCATCCGTGTAGTATTTTTTCTTGATAGATGTACTGGCCTTTTTTTGGAATACAATTTTTTTTTTTTGCCCATTCCTCTAAATATAAGGGGAGGAACGGACGCATTAAACTGGAATTTTCATCGTTATTATTTGCCATAATATTAATATTTTAATAATTTTGATATCTATTATAATTTTGATATCTATTATAAGTATAATATTATTTTTATATTTTTCAAGGCTTTTCAAAAATGGACCGGGTATGGACCGGGCATGGACCGGGTATTGTTTTTATATCTTATAGGTTCGAGACCAAAAAAATAAAGCTTGAACCTATAAAAAATAATAGATCTTGAACCTATAAAAATAATTATAGCTCTTTAAAATTGTGTGGACAATAACCAGATCAGCTCGTTGTAATAATCCATTACACAAGGTTCGACGAAGCAGTATAAGCTAACTCATAAACACGTAAAAAATATAATAAAAACGTAAACAAAATGGAATAACGACGAAAAGGTTTGATTTGAGCCGTATAGTAATATGAGATCATTAAAATACTATAACGACCTAAAATAGAGGAACAAAGTTTCGAAATTAAAGGATAAGAAAGCACTTTTTTTGTTAAAACTATACAAAAATTTGTGGCGCGGCCGTGGCGCGGCCGTGGCGCGGCCCCCGGATCAACCAGGAATACAAAAATAATCATAATACCGCAACTCAATTGAAAAAGGATGCGGCCGGTTCCTTCATTAGATATTGTAGAGACTAAGGGTAATAAAAAAATAGAACTACATTTAAGGAAATGCGTTACAAAAACATGCACTTAGCGCGAAGCGCGCCCTGTACTTGGAGTTGCAATTAATGAAGTTAATTGAGTATGATTTTGCATCCACCACGGAGAAAATAAAGGGCTTAATTTTGCATAGACTTCAATACCTAATGTGACTGCTTTAAAAATCACATAAAGTTTTAATAACATAATCGTAAAGGTCCGAAGAAAAAGAGTGGTTGGTATAACTATTTGATGCAATATCTGGTGCATATAAGCTCCAGTTAATTCAATAACGTTTCCTACTCGCTGAGCAAGCTCAGGCCGCGCCACTGGAATTGGGGTGGTATTAACGTGAGAAGCAGGCGAGCAATTTCGTGACAAATTACACGCATCAACGCTTCGATTCTTAAAATAATCGCTCTTAGGCCGCGCCACAGCGCTCGGGATGGAGCCCATATGCCAATACAGCTAAACCAGTTCCCGAAATAACTACAGGAATTAACGAAGCAAATTCTGCTTGAAGGCGCTGAAGCCCAGGCCGCGCCACGGCCGCGCCACAGTTTTTTATGTTCTGATTCTAGTTTTTGATCCGGTGGATTTGGAACTTCTGGAACAGTATTCTTTTTTAAATAATGGTCTATAAGATGTTGCGAAGAATCCTCCATTAAATTTTGACCATATTGAACTAGAACTCGACCTAGAACTCGACCTAGAACTACAACACTCCCACCGACCAGAAAAAAAATTAAATGATTAAATTGAGGGCCGGGATCGTTTTCGGGAACACCGTCGCCTTCCCAATTGGAATCGCCACCGCCACCGCCGTTCCAATTTGAACCACCTCCGTGGCCATTACCAACCCCCTGATTGGGAGTTATTGTGTACCCAGGTAATTTGTCTGAAGACAGCGGGGTATAAGTATCCACCAATTGAGGAGTCGGAATATAAGGAGGAGGTTCGTCAACTTGCGGCTCATTCACCGCCTTTTGGATATCATTAAAGGCGTGGAGATCTTGTAAACTGGCCTGATGTGTTATGGCAAGATTTTCAAAAACTAAATTTTCCACCTCTTGAATTGCTTCTTGCCGTAATAACGTAAATTCCATAAGTTCTTGATCGACTGAATCCATTAAGTTTTCATCTAAATAATGGAAATCATTGGCGGGCCGCGCCACAATTTTTTTTGATTTTGAACTATTTGGTAAATAATTTGTTTTTGAAACTTTTTTTTATATTTTTCCAAATAAGAATAATTAAATGCGGTATGTTCAACATCTTCACGAAGAATATCTATTCCAGGAACCTTACAAGGCTGTTCTAGCACCGCACTGACCGTTTCTGGCTGGTCTATAACCGAGGGCCCCCACTGGGGGCTTTCTAAGGCTGTAAAGGCCTGCTGGCCCAAAAAGCTTTGTAGGAGGCGGTTCCAGGCCTTTACGGCTACCTCCATCAACTCCATCAACTACAGAAGTATATTTGTGAGAGAGAGTGTCTGGTTTTAATAAAACTCGTCTCGGAGAAAATCCACATTGATTTGAAATAAATTTTTTCATAACTTTAATTTTCTGTTTGGTCTAGTTTTTCTTGTTGTATTTTCGGTAACATTAACACTTTTATTTTAATACTAGTAACAAAATCATCCTCTGAAATTTGAGGCATTTGCTTAACACCAGTAAAAAATAAATTTAAATTTGTTGTTGTTTCAACACTTTGATCTGTTTCAACACTTTGATCTATTTGGTAGTCCGTAGGAAGACTCAATGATTGGGCAATAAATTTTTTTATATTTTGATTGAATTGGGGCACATTTGCCATTGTATTAATCCCATATAAATTAAAAAAAATAGGCACATCTGTATTACAAGGATAAATATATACTCTTAAATAATGCGCCGGGTCTAAATCGGCGCTTGTTTCCGACGGAATGGGCGTAAGCTCTGCAAAGCGAATAAACTGATCTTTATAAGTTAGCCGAATATATTCGGGCTGCACAATAGAACTCCAAATAGGATAAATACATTTTTGAAATATCTCCATATTAAGATAATCCAACAACGTTAAAGGATGTATAGTGCATTCATTTAATGTTTTAAAATATAATAATATAGAATGTTTCCGTTTATAAATAGTATAAATAAATTCGATTGAAATGGTATCGCCTATTTTAACATGCGTTCATAAAGGCTTTTTACGCCCATAAGATAAACCATACCAAAATTAACTCGTTTCATTAAATTGCGCAGCTTTTTAAACTGATTAAAGTGCGTCTCCTTCTCTGGAATGAGTTGATCATAACCAATATTCAAAAAAATGGCCGCAAAAAAGGTATGTAAATCTTGAGCTTGATCAAAAACATCCAGCATTTTGGTTTCCTTAGCAAGGACAGCAAAAATAATAAGTTCAATCATAGAGAGATCTTGAATAATTAAACTTTCTCCTGAACCAGAGACGAATAACTCTCGAAAAAAAGTGTCTCGTGGGATTTGTTGAATGGGAGGAGATTTCACAGTAACGGGGCCAGTGTCGGCACCATATATCTCCCATTGCGGGAAAACTTTTAAAGACTCTTGGTCTATGTGCTTGTTTAAATTCTTGCATTGTTGTCTCTGAGCGATAGTGCTTTTAGTGTTTAAAAACAAGCTTAAAAACTTATGTTCTTCTGGACTCAAATACGTATTGTCAGGAGAACTACTAAAAAATTGTTCAAACACATTAGAGCCAGGTTTATCCGAAGGTGGAGAATGTGCCACATTAAACCCGTTGTGCCTATGACAAGAAAGATGGATCCACTCAAAAATACTGTTTTGCGAAGTGACACGTCAATTGGTACGAGCAGTTTGGGGCCAGCCTTTGTCAATTAAACTGGGCCATTTGTCAACAAGCCACTCCGTGACTTGTTTATTCGAGTTGAGCTGCGGTTCGGATATGGCCGTCGGCATTTGTGTCCATTAAAAAAGTGGAAACGTTAAAAACAATTTGCTTTTTAAAATAAGAATAAAAAGCAAAAAAAGAGCACGACAGGGCAGCAACAAATCGGGTACCAGTTTATGTTTTTTTATTCGGTAGCAAAGCTTGAAGCAACTTAAAATCAATCCACTTTGCTGATGGCGAATAGCCCTCCAAGAATAAAAAAGGTTGTCAATTTGTGATTTGAAGCGCACACGCATACATAAACACCAACATAATGTTGATTCTCAATTCAAAATAAGACACCATCGCCGATTCACTATTGTTTTTGGAATCAAAGCCCACGCACTCCGCTAACCAATCACAAATTTTTGGGCAAACCTCATTTATAAGTAAGCTTTTTTCTAAATTTTGTTTTTTATAGGGAAGTATGCCCCATAAGGCGTTTTCGGGTCCATGAGGATGTAAACAATTTTTTTTATAATCCCATGCACCATTTTCGAAACCCATCCGCCCGTAACTATTTAAAAACGGCGTGGTGTCCGTTTCCTCCAATGCTCGAAGGGACAATGCTGTGCCCATTGCGGTTTTCATATGATTAAACAGTCACTTATACTCCTTCCACGATCTTGAGACCGCATCGGTGACCATTTGGTCCGTCCACACCGACCAGCACCATGTGTTTGGGTTGTACACAAACACATCCTCTGTCTGAGGGTTGTACAATACATAATCTCCATACGTTCCTAAAATCCAGTCTATGGTCTTGTGAGTTGACTTCTCTTCCTTTATGGTTATTTTGAACGTTTTTGTCCATTCCACCGCTTGTTTTGTATTGTTTTGAATTGTTTTTTCAAAATCTATTTCAAGTAAGTTTGACAACACAAATTCCACCGTGCTGTCCTCTCTTATCCAATCGTCTGGAGAGTGTTTTGACAGCTCAAAACAACCCTCCGCGCTTCGCGCTAATATTTTTCCCACTGGAGTGTAGGTTTTAAACACAGGACCACGCTTAGGCCGCGCCACAAAAAATTTTTTAATTCCTCCATGCAGTTCTGATATCCTTTCAGAACATGGGGATTGTAAACTACGTCTAAGTCCCCTATTATGGTTAGACTTGTCTCTGGGGACACATCCAAACTTTTCAATCGCGACAGGAGCTGTTTTTCATTCTGACATCCATACATTGCCATTGAGTTTAGGCCTACGTAATCCAACGCTAACGCCCCTTTCCAATTTATTTATTTAAAAGCCTGCGGCCCTCCGCATAGGCCAAAAAAATATAAATCTATCTTCTTAGCCCATCTGCCCACTTTCAGGTTAGCGCGAAGCGACGCTTCGCTCCCCCTGGTCCTAATACACTTTGTTTTCTATAGAATTTTTATTATATAAAAAATTTTTATATTGTTTTCCAAAGTGTTTAGAATCTTTTATATATGATAAAAATTAACTTAAAAATAATTATAAAACATAAAAAAAATATGAAATTAGCTTATTGGATGTATGCGGGTCCTGCCCATATAGGCACTTTAAGAGTGGCTAGTTCTTTCAAAAATGTACATGCGATTATGCATGCACCTTTAGGAGATGACTATTTTAATGTAATGCGTTCGATGTTAGAAAGAGAACGAGATTTTACACCAGTCACTGCAAGTATTGTAGATAGATATGTATTGGCCCGAGGATCTCAAGAGAAAGTGGTTGAAAATATTACAAGAAAAGATCAAGAAGAAAAACCTGATTTAATTGTTTTAACTCCAACCTGTACTTCAAGTATTCTTCAAGAAGATTTACAAAATTTTATTCGTCGAGCTCAAACCACTACAGATTCAGATATTTTACTAGCAGATGTTAATCATTATCGAGTTAATGAATTTCAAGCAGCGGATAGAACATTAGAACAAATTGTATCTTTTTATGTTCAATCAAATTCAGGTGATATAGCAAGGACAAAAAAAGCTTCTGCAAATATTTTAGGTATTTTAACTTTAGGTTTTCATCACCAACATGATTGTCGAGAAATTTATCGTTTATTAAAAGATTTAGACATTAAAATTAATTTAATTATTCCAGAAGGATGTGCAGTTACAGATTTGTACAAACTGCCTCAAGCATGGATTAATATTGTACCTTATCGGGAAATAGGTTTAATGGCTGCAAAATTTCTTGAAAAAGAATATAAAATGCCTTATGTATCTATCACTCCAATGGGTTTAGTGGAGACTGCGTCATGGATTACTCAAGTCTGTGAAAAAACCAATTCTCAAATAAATTATCAAAAATATATTGATCATCAAACTCGTTTTGTATCTCAAGCCGCTTGGTTTTCACGATCAATTGATTGTCAAAATCTAACTGGTAAAAAAGCACTTGTTTTTGGAGATGCAACACATGCAGCAGCTATGACTAAAATATTAGTTCGAGAAATGGGGATTAACGTATGTTGTGCTGGTACTTATTGTCAACATGATGGTGATTGGTTTCGAGAACAGGTTCAAGCTTTTTGTGATCAAGTTTTAATTACTGACGATCATACAAGAGTTGGAAATATGATTGCTGAAATTGAACCTGCAGCTATTTTTGGAACGCAAATGGAACGTCATGTAGGCAAACGCCTCGATATTCCGTGTGGGGTGATATCGGCACCAATTCATATTCAAAATTTTCCATTAAGTTATCGACCTTTTTTAGGATATGAAGGCACAAACCAAATAGCAGATTTAGTATATAATTCTTTCACGCTTGGAATGGAAGATCATTTACTAGAAATATTTGGGGGTCATGATGTAAAAACGGTGATTACACAAAAGCTATCAACCGATAATAATTTGACCTGGGATCCCGCTGCAATAGCAGAATTAAAGAAAATTCCTGGATTTGTTCGAAATAGAATTAAACGCAATACGGAAAAATATGCTCGATCCCAAAAAGTGGATCAAATCACGGTAGAAGTTATGTATGCCGCAAAAGAAGCGTTGGCTGCTTAGATATGAGAGCAGCGTCAGATGTCAGGCAGCGCGAAGCGCGCCCTGGCTGGCCAGACCGGCCAGGCCCTCCCGAAAAGTGGACTGTTATTTAAATAAAAATCTTTTTTTCTTAAGTTCTTTTTGAATGTTTTTTAGTTGTCGAAATTAAATTTCGTGTTATCTTAGGCTTTGCGCTCTTGCAGTCTCCGATTGATGCTCTACTTATTCTTGAGCTTTATGAAAGCATCATCAAACACTTTGTTGCTCCTGAAGTGATACACAGCGACACCAAGCCTGTGTATCACAGCGACCCTATTCAAGCCTTTGCTCAACAAAATGATATTACACTTTCTTTCTTTGACGGCCAATTGCCTTAACACAAATCAAGTTGTTGAATCTATCAACAATGTGTTAAAACAAAAAGTCACTTCCCATTTTTTAACTAAATTTTCAACACTATCTCAATTCAAAAAATGGAGATTTTGTTGGCCTGATCAATTTAAAAAAACACCCAAATCTTTTAAAATACAATCTAAAGAGTTCCGTAACCTTTTATTTCAAAGTGCGTATTTTCCTCTTGTTGCTTTTGAGTCTATTGAAAATGCTCTTTTTCATTAGAATTCTCAAACATCTAACAAAAGTTTCCTTAATAAGACTCGTATATATCTTGCTTCTTTGGAATGTTTTGTTATTGATCCTATTTGGTTTGAACAAGCAAGAAAAAATCAAGATATTTCTTCTCAAATTATTCAACAAAATGATGCCAGTATTTCACTTGTTGAAGACCTAATTTCTGATATTCTTCGGTCTGATACTTCTTGGAATCAAAAATTACTATCTATTTCTCAACTTGAAGTTGAATCTCAAAACCAATTTATTTCTTAAAAGGTATGGAAATGCTTAGTCGACAAAATGAAAGCATATTTCAACAAAAAGTGCTTAACAATCAGGAACAAAAAAAGCTTGTAAACCTTAATAAAGAGCTTGTGGCGCTTAATCAAAAGCTTGAAGCTCAAATTCAAGAATTGCTTGAATATAAACGCGCGCAGGAAGCCATTTTACTCGAAAAACACAAACGAAGACTCAAACCTCTTCATCGTCAACGTCGTGCTCGTCCTGACCCGTTAACATTTGATAAGTTTGTTTTACTTATTCAATGCTTTGATGGACCTCTTTTTTCGTAGACTCGTGCTCGTGTTGCTTTTACTATTATGGCTATCACTGGGATACGTTTTAAGGAGATGTAGACTCTCTCTGTTGGCCAAGTTTCTCAACTTTTTTCCGAGGCAAAATGCTCTCTCAATCGTGTTAAACGAGGGCGAGCCAATCATATTGCTGCTTTAAGCCCTACTGGGATTCAATTCCTTAAAGATCGTTCTTCGGATTTTGCTTTTATTACTCGTAATAAATCTTCTTGTGATCCTTTATTTACACCTTCTAATAAACCTCTTCAAATTCTCAATGAAAAATTCTTTTTAAACCAATTCAATTCGTATTTACTTTCTTTTTCTCAAAAAAACTCTATTATACCCCATTTGACTACTTATTCGTTCCGACATAACTTTATTACTAAACTTTGAAAAGATATTGGCGACATCAAATTTGTCTCTCAAATTATGGGTCATAGTACTGTTCAGGTTACTGAACGATAGATTCAAGATTTGATTCACGAAGAAATTCAAAACAAAATGAGTCATCTTAATGACTCGCTTGATGACCCGCGGGATGACCCGCTTTACTGACTCTTTCAGGGCCTCTTTGGGCGCTAGGCGGGTGTTTGGGCGCGCTTGACTCTCTTTTCTTTTTTGTTATCTTTCTTAAAGGGCACTTTTATCTTTTTTAAAGGGTACCTTTTTTCTTCCGTTTTACCTTTTTTAAACGGTACTATTCTTTTAAATTCTTTAAAATAATAGTGGTGCCTTTACGTTATTTTAGGGTGCTTTTTAACTGCCAAATATCAAAATATATGGCAGGTCAAAGCACTAGAATTCATAAACTGGTACCTGATTTGTTGCTGCCCTGTCTTGCTCTTTTTTTGCTTTTTATTCTTATTTTAAAAAGCAAATTGTTTTTAACGTTTCCACTTTTTTAATGGACACAAAAGCCTACGGCCAGGGTCAGAAGCGTTAGGTCAGGGCGCGCTTCGCGCTCTGGCCAGACCCTAACGCTAAGGGGGTGCTAAATGCTTGAATTTTGGTTTTTTAGACACATTGATCTAAAAACTTATAATTACCTAATTCCATTCTAAAATTATTATGGAGTCGAACATGTAAACAACCCTTTTTTTTTAATGTTTGTGTTTTTCTACTCTTATATTGTCGGACCCATGGTTCTAGAATTTTTCGAGAATCGCAATTTTTTTTTCATAATTTAGATCTTTATCACGTAAGGAAAAAATTAGAAAATCCCAAATTTTATCAATAAATTTTTGTGAATTAGAAAACCAATACCAATTCTGTGGACTGTACTGTAGAGCTTTGGATTGTGATATTACCAATAAGAGACTTTCAGCTGAGGAATTAGAGCACCTACAACCTGAACCATAAAATAAAAAATATTTGAGAATTGGCGTAAAATAGGACTTATTTTTTTGAAAAGGAGATAAAGGATTAGAATTTAAAATATCTTCACCAATTTTATTATTTTGACGAAGTGTGTGATATTCCGAAATACATAAATCAAGAGTTTGAATATCTAGGTTTAAATATTCTAGTACTCGTAAAAAATTTTGACGATGAGTATGATTTATTATAGCTGGATAGTTTTGTATTTTTATAGAAACTCCTCGACCATTAATTAACACATCAGCCTTTGAAATGCTTTTGGATTTGAAAATATTGCTTTTTACAAAACAATTAACTAGTTCGGAATCTGATAATTTATATAATTTAAATAAAGTTAATTTTTTATTTTGAATAAACTGATTTGGTTCATTTTCTAAATTTTGAATCTATCCAAAAGCAGTTCGTATATGTTGATTTTGAAAACATAATAATTGGGCTTTGATCATACATTCACCAAATTGTCCATAGTTTAAGTATGGAGTTTTTCTATATTGAATTTGGGGATTGCTTCCTCGTTTTTTTGTCTGAAAATATTTTTTTTGTTTTAAATATTTGATTATTTGCTCCCCTAATACAAAACTTAAATTAGTTGGAATTGTATTTCCAATTTGTTTATATTGACTTGTTTGACACCCACAGAATTGAAAGGAAGTTTGAAAATTTTGAAGTAATAAACAATCTTGTATGGATAAGCGATATTCGGTTTGAGATTGGAGAAGAGTATAGCCGTCCCAATTCTGACGATCATCTAAGGGCGAATTTCGACCACCAACGGGAATTGTCCGAGCAATTTGTTGATTGAAAGGGCGACCGAGCCCCTCAGACAAATTGTACTTAAGGCTTGTTTTTGGTGGAAATTCAAATTTATGGCTATCATTTTTATGAAGTATAGATTCGTGAAATCCTACAATAAATAATCGTTTTCTATTTTGTGGTATTCCATAATCGGAACAATTTAATACTTTCCAAAAACATTCATAGTTTAAATCATTTAAATGTGTTAATATTGTATTAAATACCTGTCCTTTTTTTAAATTCACTAATCCTTCAACGTTTTCAAATAAAATACATGGAATTTTTTTATTTTTTAATATATTTAATAGTGGATAAAACACTTGTGATCTAGCATCTTTCCAAGCTTTTTTAAACCCAATATTGGAAAAAGCTTGACAAGCAAAACCAGCACATAATCAATCACTCTAGGCAATTTGTTCGATTTGAAGATCAAAGGCCGCGCCACGGCCGCGCCACGGCCGCGCCACAATATTTTCGTAGGGTAAAACACCATAATTTAAAATATAAGTAGAATTAGCATCTTGATCAATATCACAAGCTAAAACACATTCCCCTCCTAATTGTTTTAAGCTGTAATGAAAGGAACCAATACCACAAAATCAATCTATAAATGTAAATTGTGTTTTTTGAGAATGTTTCATAGAACTTAATTGGGAGTCTGGCAAGTCAGGTTAGGGCGCGCTTCGCGCTAAACCATGTGCTAGCCAGAGGAGTGAAGCGTCCTGACCAAAGGGCGGGCGTACCAGCCTGAGCCTGATGCCATTATGGCAAGGCAAAGTTGTGGCGCGGCCATCGGAGCGCGCGCTGGCGCGCGCTTCCCCTTTCGGGCGTATTTTGACTAGCGGTTTTTACATATAAAATTAATAAAAAACAACTTGAAACAAAAAGAAATAATAGAATTGCAATTAATCCTAAAACATTAACTTCCATTCGTGCTTTTTGTTTTGGATATTAAGGCTCACCAGGGGCCTCAACCTATGAAATTGATTATTAGGGTTAAGGAAGTCTCTTATACGCCAGGGCGTGGCGAAGGCAGTCTGGCCAGTCTAGCGTTAGATCATGGGCGCAAACCACAGCTTCGCTAAAGCTAGGGCGTATCCCTCGTGCTAAGCCCCAAGGGCACACTTCATGCTCGGGTCTAACCAGCCAAAGCGCGAGCGGAAAAAAGCGAGCGCTCCTAACGCTAGACACGTTTTGACCCCCCCAGAATTCTACGAAATTTGATTGGTGTTTTGTAAATAAATGTAGAAAAAGGTTTGAATTTTAAATTCAAAATCTTTTTCACGTAAAGATTCAAAACGTAAAAAAGAATCAGATAAAAAATCAATAAATTCATCAAATTGACGCAAAGTGGTGAAAGCAGTATTGAAACTTTGGATAAGAAGTAAGTTTGAAAGACTAAATCTTGCTCTTTCTAAAAATTCAGCCCAAGTCATACAATAGCCAGGAATTCGAACTGTGGTTTGGTAAAATTCATCAGGATCAACCCATTCTACATTTCTTTCTGAAGTTTGTGGATCAGATAAATAAATTCGAGACCACTTTAAATATTCTTCAGTAAAATATGGATAATTAAAACATGTTACCACTTTTTTCATCCACCAAGCAGGATAAGTAATTTTTTGTTCGTTATTAAAAAGTTGATTTCTCATATCCATTTCAATATCCATTTCATCTAATAACGCATAATTAATAAGTTTTTGAGTTTCCAATTCTTTATATTCCCATGAATTCACATTTTCTAAAATAGGATGAAATTTTTCTAATGAAATAGTTTCTAAATAAAAATACCATTTTTCAATCATTAATTTAAGTAAAGCTTGAGCAGTTTGAATATCATCTTCAATACAAAAATTAGATTGTTCAAAACCTTTTTGAGAATAAAAAGAAAGCAGAGCTTCGTAGCCTTTGGTGTTTCTTCCATTAGGGTGGGCAGTAGGTGGAATAAATTTATTTAAGGGGCAAAAAATTAAAATAGATTCTCCTGCTTTCCCACCGAAAAAAGATAAAAAGGTAGTTTCAATATCTTTTCGGGGTTTCAGATCGAATTCGAATTCATCGAATTCGTGGAATCTTAATTGTTTTAATTGTTTTAATTTTTTATTCAAAAATAAAAAACGAAAATTTTTAGGACGCTGCCATAAACGAATAGAAGGAATAAAATTTAATTTAGGTAAACAAAAAAACCAAATCATTTTACCTATATTATAATAACAATTTCTTAAGACAGTAGAACGCTCCCCCCACTGGTCGGCCGCTTCGCTCCTGTGGATTTGGAATGAATTTTGAATGCGACTTCTCAAAGGGCGCGCTTCTTCCCCTTCGAGGAGCTTTGTTTGTTGAAATGCATTATATAAACGGGCTGTGGCTCGGGCAGACAGACCGCTTCTGGGCTTGTCAGGCTTCTGGCCAGCCAGGGCGCTCCCTGACGCCCTGACGCTCCTAACGAAAGGATTTAGGTCAAAACTAAAACAAAAATTTTGTTGAAAAAATATATGAATTTTTTTTCTAAAAAAAATACAATGATTTTGAAAACGCAATGTGGCAGGATCACTAGGAAAACTTGTAATCAAGTCAATACCTCGTTCTAATGTTTGCAATGTATGATCGCTGGATTGTTGAATAGCGGTTAATTCCGAAGCAAATACAATAGATGCAATATCCGCAGAACTTAAACCATGTGTTTGTTTTGAAAAATAATCCCAACAAATATTTTGAACTCCAATTTGTGATGATTGAGTATAAAACTTGAATAGGTTGATTCTAGATTCATAGTCCGGCAAATTAAATGTCAAAATTTTTTGAAATCGTCCTGGACGAAGTAAAGCTGGATCTAATATATCTAATCTATTTGTAGCTCCAATAATCAAAATATCATCTAAAGGATTAATTCCATCCATTTCAATTAATAATTGAGTTAAAATATTAAATTGTTCTTTTAAAACACTTCGGGCAGATTGAGCATCTTGTAAAACTTCAATAGGGACACGTGTTGATTGGATTGTCTGGGTCAATTCTGGTTCTTTCCAATAATCATCATTATCATCGTAATATTCGGGTCTTCTTTGAAGATGAAATTTTGTGTATTGAATTTCAGGGGGATTTCTATAAGTATCACTTTCTAAACCTTCTAAAAATTGAATGATATCTAATCTCCCATAGATATCCATATTTAAGCCCATATATTGGCGTCGAGCACCAATTCCGTCTACTTCATCAATAAATACAATACATGGGGCGATTTCTCTAGCTCGTGTGAATAATTTTTGAACTGTTCGGACGCCTCTTCCATGTTGACGAGCATTAAGTAATAAGCCTCCAGATTGAGTAACCACTGGAACACCAGTTTCTCCAGCAATTCCTTGAACAAGTAAAGTTTTTCCTGTTCCAGGGGGTCCAGTAAATAAAAAGGCTTTAGGTTTTGTTTGAATTAGATCTGGATGGTGAAATTTAGAAAAAAACGATCGAAGTGTAGATTCTAAATAAGAATTAGTACCTGTTCCTCGATCTCCTATGAAAGAAGCTTTGAGTTTTTTTTTTTTTAAAAACCAAACCATATCACAGACTTGCAAAAGTATATTTTTTCGGTTCAAACCAATAAGGTTACTTATTTTTTTGCTCTGATGACGAATACCTCGATAAGCTTTGTCTACTTTTGCCATACCTAACTCTTCTTTAATCCATTGAGCATCTTCAAGAATTCCTGCTTGTTCTAGTAAATCTATACATGATTCAAGAATTTCTTTTGCATATTTTTTATAAAGCTCTTGAAGAAAACTTGTGAAAAGCCATCCCGAACTTAATAAAAATAAAATTAACCAGGATTTTCGATGCACTTTTTCTCGTAATTCAAAAAAAATGAGCCCCCCTTCGAGGGGATAAGTGGATGCGCGCCCATCATCATCGTCTTGTGGTGAATAAGAATGATTTTTATATTGAAAATAGGTTTCAGGAGTTTGTAATAATTGAACAGATTCTATTTGAGTTTCAATTGGGTTCAGTTTAGCCAGACCCGAAAAACTTTTTAACCAATTTGGTGAATTACAATTCATTTCAATAATTGTTGGTAAAGTTTTAAGGGCCAAATCACATGTTTTAGTATCACCAAATAAATAACCTGATATTTTTCGTTTAGCTAAAATATGCCAAATTTTCTGTTTTTTAATTTTTAATTTTTTTAATTTTTTAATTTTCCAAAAATTTGATTTGGGTTGTTGGCAATCCCAAAACCAACGTTTTTGAAAGCGCGAAGGGCGGCCCCAAGGGGGCCCCCAAGGGGGCCCTTCGGGCTGTGCTTTATTTGTTTTTCTTTTTATGTAGCCTTTGAAGTTTGTTTCTGTATGATTCCAAAAATTTGATTTCGGAGAATGAATTAATTTAATCCAAAATTTGTTTTGTTGATCTACTAAATTGTTAATGGAGAGGAGCCTTTCTGATTTTACAAAAAAATTATTTGATTCTTTTTCACGATTTGTAAGAAAATCTACAAACCAAGACAAAATTTCTAAGTTTCTTTTATCGACTGAGTGGGAGAGGGCGCGCTTCTTCCTAAGCGCTGGTGTCTGGCTGGCCTGATCTGAGCCCTTGGCCGAGAGCTTCGCTGAACTTGTCCAGATGGGTTTCGGTTCTTCGAACTCTTGTTCGAGTTTCTCTATAGGGCTAAATAAGTGTCTTAAGTTTAAAAATATTTTTCGTAAATATATCCATTTTGCACGCTCTTTATGATAAAGAGAATATTGGGCGCGAAGGAGCGCACTTCTTTTCCTTCGGGTTCCCCTTTGGGTTCCCCTTTGGGTTCCCCTTCGGGGAGCTTTGGGGCTCGAAGCGCGCTCCTTGTTTTGTGCCTTCATCAATCGTAAACGCCGAGGAGCGGAAGCGCGAAGCGCGCCCTTACGCTCATCAGGCTCAAGAGAGTTTGTTACTGCTTTCAAATATTTAATATATTGTTTTTGAGGCAAGACAGAGGCGAAGGCTTTTTCATTTTCCCAGTTATAATCATCCCATAATAAATAATCACTAATGGAGTCTAAATTCTCAAATACTTTCTGTAATAAAATAGATTCAGGATCAACGCTTTCAGGGGCTTCCTGAGGATTGTGGTTGTCAATAGATTCAAGTTTCCACGGAATTTGATCATTAATTTTTTTGATGGTGTGAATCGCACCATTTAATGTGTTTTGTTGAAAGCTTTGTCTTGCTAAGTTTCCGAAGGTTTGGTGAAAAAAGAAATTCCACCACAATTGACTATTAATATATAAAAGACCTGACTGTTTAAGTTGTTTTGATTTTAAAAAATCAGGATGAAGTTTTAGAGCGCCTTCGACGTCTTGTCCATGGGACCAGCCAAAATTTTGCTTATATTTTGATTTAATATATTCTGTTAAATAGTGAACTTGTCCAGATTTTTGAGGTATTTTAGAAGAAAAAGGAGGATGTTCAATGATTGAGCGAAATATGTTATAAAAAGGCTCCGCCTCTTGTTTATCATTCTCTAAATATTCTTCTTTATCAGAGGGATCGAGGAATAGCCCCCCCGAAGGGGAGTTCGAGCCCCAAGGGGGCCCTGACGCTCCTTTTTGAATATATTGTGTTTGATCCCAATCTTCTAAACATTCACAATTATGATCTGATAATTGAAAATAAAATGTTTCAAATTTTAATTTTTGAGATATCCTATTTGTTATTAAAAATGGATAATTTTTAAGCATACAAGATCTATACTCATCAGTTTCTAAACTTACTTGTAAAATGCCTAAATACATTAAAAAAAAACTAAAAAAAACAGGTAAAGTGGTTATTTGTTTTGATGTTTTATACCCTATTTTTAAAAAAGGCCGTTGAAAATACCACAAAGTTTGGTAAATATCTTGGAGAATTAAACAAAATTTTAATAAGAAACGATATTGAAATTTAATTGTATTTTTTGATTTCATAAATTTTTTTTTTTTTTTTGTTTTAAAATCAAATAAGAGTAGGAGGGCGCGTGCCCTGGTCAGGCACTCAATGTCTGGCTGGCCTGAAGAATTAGGCTGGCACTAAAGCGCAAAAGCTTCGCTCGCTCCTAGCGCGAAGCTGTGGCGCGGCCTTTGCGCCCTCAGAATAGGGAGGCGCTTTTTATTTATTTAGACTTAACGAAACTTGTAAAAATTTAGCTAATTTAGAAGCTTGTTTTTCAACTTGTTCAAAAGTTAATGGTTCGCCAATATTAGTTAAAGGAATTTGTTTTGGACCTTGAGAGCCTCTAACTTGTAAAAAAATTCTAGATTGGCTCCCTAAGAAGCTCGCTTCGTTTGCCCATTGAACACGAATTCCTAAAATATCTTTCCATGAATAATAAAAATTAACGCGTCGATCTTCCCCAGGAAATCCCCATCGAAAAATTCGAACATAACCATCACGTTTATTAAATTCATTAAAACCGCTTCCTAAACTCCATAAAATAGTTAAACTTAAATAAAAACTCAAAAATAAACCTAATAATCCATAAAAAACCATCACAAGACCTTGAGGCAAAAATTGAATATTTTGCCAATTATTAAAATAAGAAAAAACTCCAATAAACAAAAATCCCATAGAACCAAAAAAAATAACAATAGTCCACAAAAAATTACTTAAAGAGCGAGCACCAGAAATAGGATAACGTCGAATTTGATTATCAGTCATGAGCAAATAACTCAGTGGAAAGAGTGTATGTTTCCGAAACATAAAGTCGTGGGTTCAAATCCCACTTTGCTCTCAATTTAAAATTTTTTCAAAAGCGGCTCGTACTTTTTCTCCAGAATCAATGGTTTCTAAAGGATCTTTACGTAATCTATGTCTTAAACAAAGAGGACCAACACGAAGAATATCTTGAGGAGTTACTTGAGTCCGTGATTCAAATGCAGCTAATGCTTTTGCTGCTCTATTTGTAACAATATCTCCACGTAATCCATCAATATTTAATGTAGCACACACTTGAGAAATTTGAATTCGTAATTTTGAGTCAATTTGAACTTTATGTAAATGTTCTCGAGCAGCTAATAATAATTGAGCCAATTGTGTTTGCTGATTTTGATATTTTTGACGAAATAACAAAGGCGCTTGATCAAAGCCAGCTCTTTGTTCGACTATCTGAACACGAAGTGGAGCTTCTTGGACTGTACCGATTTGAGCATGAAGACCAAAACGATCTAATAATTGAGGACGAAGTTCACCCTCTTCAGGATTTCCAGAACCTATTAAAATGAACCTAGAAGGGTGACTTAAAGAAATGCCTTCTCTTTCAACAGTATTCCATCCAGAAGCAGCCGCATCTAATAAAACATCCACAAGATGATCATCAAGTAAATTCACTTCATCAACATATAAAATGCCTCTATTTGCTTGAGCAAGCAGCCCAGGTTCAAAAGCTTTAATTCCTTCAGTTAAAGCTTTTTCTAAATCAATGGTTCCACAAACCCGATCTTCTGTAGCTCCTAAAGGTAAATCGACCATGGCTATTTTCTTTTTTTTTATTATTAATGGTTCATTTTTTTGAACTTTTTCGCGAACATAATCACTCATAGATTCTGGATCATTGGGATCAGAATAAAATGGATCATCAGCAACAACTGATATTTCCGGAAGTAAATCAACTAATGCTCGAACTGCGGTTGATTTACCAGTGCCTCGATCACCCATAATCATTACACCGCCAATTTTTGGATCAATGACATTAAGAATTAATGAAAATTTCATTTCTTCTTGTCCAACAATCGCAGTGAAAGGAAAAATAGGCCGTGACTCATGGTCCGAAATCTCTAGGTTTTTTTTGCAAATTTTACACATAAAAAAGCGGTTTTCTTCAATTCAGATATTACCATTATTAAAATAGAAATACAAGCCCTATAGAATATCGGCTCCTCTTTGAGTTCTCATTAACCAATTTTGAGCAGAAATATAATTTGTAGGAGCAAGTCTTATTGCTTCTTTCCAATAATCTGCAGCTTTATCAAATAAAATTTTAGAGATTTCAATAGATCCGTTTTCTAATGCTTGAGACCCACGATGGTGATAAATTACAGCTATATTATTTAAAGCTTGGGGTAAAGAAGGATTTCTTTCAAGTGCTTGATAATAATATTCTAAAGATCGACCGTATTCCCCATTATTTGAATGAATTAATCCAATATTATATAATATATAGCTTCGATCATATGCATCAATCTCTAAACGTAAAGCCTCATAGTAATTTTGAAGTGCTTCGGCATATTCTCCAGAAGATTGTGCACTCATTCCGTCACGATAATAAGAAAAGGCTTTTTGCTCTCTTCGAGAGGTCGGAAATACTTTTAAAATGGTTTCAGCAATAAGAGTAAATGTTTGATCTATAAAATTTTCATTTCTTTGAAGTGAAGGCATAATATTTGGTTCTATATAAAATAAAGGGCGCGCTTCGGTGAAATCTTTTCCCCTTCGGGGAGCTTCAGGCTGGCCTACGCGCCCATAACCCAAGATCGCGCTAGCCCCAAGGGGGCGCTTTCAAACCGCTCGCGCTCCTTCGCAGCTCGTGCCAGATCCTGAGTGCTGACTCCCCGATGCTTCTGGCCTGCTAGCGACATGTCTGGCTAGCCTGACCGGATCCCTGAAGGGTGAGATCGCGCTAGCCCCCAAGGGGGTCCTTTCAAACCGCTCGCTAAAGCTCCTGGACTCAGGCACTCAAGCGCTTGTCTGGCTGGCCTGACCATACATTGACTGACCAGATCCTCAGGGCGCGCTTCGCGCTCTGGCCTGACTCCTACGCCCTGAAGTAGACCCTTTTGATTTTAGGCCAAACCGGAATCGAACCGATGACTTATTGCTTGTAAGGCAACCACTCTACCAGCTGAGTTATTGGCCTCGGGCCGCACCACAATCAGTATAGATTATAATAAATGGGGCAGCAGAAGAGCGCGAAGCGCGCCCTTCGGCCCTTCGGGGGGAAACCACAAGAAAAAATGAAGCCCCAAGGGCGCGCTAGTCCATCAGAGCGAACCTCCGTATCAGCTCCCAGGATTTCTTCCAGTATCATAAGAAAGAAAACCAAAAATAAAAAGTGAAACGAAAAAAGTAACCACAATATAGACTAAGATTTTTAATGCCAACATCTCAGTATTAAATGCGTTTTCTAAACTGCAAGAAGAGAAGCGAGCCTTGGGCCTACAACTTTCGCGTCTAGTTTATTGAGATAAAGCCTCCCAACTCATAGTTATTTCATCAATAAAAACATCACTATTATAGATTTCTAAAATTATAACAAGAAATACAGCAAAAAGCGCCATAAAAACCCCCATTAAAACAGTAGTTCCCCAACCAGGTACCACTTTACCACATTCGGAATTGAGTGGTTTTAATAAAGAACCAACAACCGTCACCATAGGTTCATCACCTTTTTTTTCCATAAAAAATCTAAAAAATTGAGGTATTGTGACTTTCTACAAATGGAGGAGATAGAGAACCATACGGTCCTTCGGGCCAGAGCCCACCTATCTAATAATACGAGGAGGTTCTCGGAAAAATATAGCGAAAAAAATAATTCCTAAAGTAGACACTAATAAAAGAGTATAAACTAGAGCTTCCATAAAGAATAATAGATGTGCCCCCCTTCGGGGGGCACATCGCCTACCAGAGCAACCGCCTTCTGAGTCAGGGTTCTGGTCAGACCAGCCAGGGTCTGGCTGGCCTGACCCAAGGGCGCGCTTCGCGCTCCTGAATCAGGAGCGCGAGCGGAAAGTTTGAAAGAAGCGAGCTAAAGCTTAGCTTTAGTGCCAGATCAGGGGCCCCCCTGTCCGGCCCAGAGACGTGTACGCTTCGCTCCTACGCCCTCTTCCTGACTCTGCCCGAAGCGCGCCCTTTTTTTAAAATCTCAAAAACTTTGAACAAAAGAAGGAGGAGAAGCAAGCGTCAGGGTCGTCTAGCTTTAGCGAAGGCTCAGGGCGCGCTTTGCGCTCTGGCCTGACCAGACCAGCGCGTGCTCGATTAAACAGATTCTCGACGTGTAGTTGGATCTCCAACTTTTAAAAACGCTCCGAATTCAACTTGATCATCGGTATCGATGTCAATACCAGCAAAAATAGATCGAAAAATTGTTCGAGCTCCATGCCAAATATGTCCAAAGAAAAATAATAATGCAAAGCATAAATGTCCAAATGTAAACCATCCTCGTGGGCTACTTCGGAAGACTCCATCAGCTCCAGGAGTGCCTCGATCAAATTCAAAGATTTCACCTAATTGAGCTCGGCGAGCATATTTTTTAACTAAAGCAGGATCTGTAAATTTTACACCATTTAATTCTCCTCCATAGAATGTAACCGAAACACCAACTTGTTCAATACTATATTTAGATTCAGCCCGTCGAAATGGAATATCTGCTCGAACAACACCATTTTGATCTAGTAAGACAACAGGAAAAGTTTCAAAAAAAGTAGGCATTCTTCGAACAAAAAGAGGGCCCCCTTGGGGATTTTGATCTTGAAAAACAGCATGTCCAAGCCATCCAACAGCAAGGCCATCTCCTTTATTCATAGGTCCTGTTCGAAATAAACCTCCTTTAGCAGGATTATTTCCAATATAATCGTAAAAAGCTAATTTTTCAGGAATTTGAGACCAAGCTTTTTCAATAGAATCTCCATTGAGTTGGCTTTGTTGAACACGTTTTTCAATTTCTTGTTGAAAAAATCCTAAATCCCATTGATATCGAGTCGGTCCAAAGAGTTCAATAGGTGTAGCTGCCGAACCATACCACATTGTGCCAGCAACAACGAATGCTGCCCAGAAAACCGCTGCAATACTACTAGAAAGAACCGTTTCAATGTTTCCCATACAAAGAGCGTCATAAAGACGTTGAGGTGGTCGAACACATAAGTGGAATAAACCAGCACAAATTCCTAAAATACCAGCAGCTATATGATGACTAGCTATCCCACCAGGATTAAAAGGATCAAATCCTTCTGGACCCCATGAAGGTGAAATAGATTCAACATGACCAGTTAAACCATAAGGATCAGAAACCCAAATTCCTGGTCCAAATAAACCAGTCACATGAAAAGCACCAAAACTAAAACAGAGTAATCCAGATAAAAATAAATGAATACCAAAAATTTTTGGTAAATCTAAAGCTGGCTCATCTCGACGAGGATCTCTAAAAAGGTCTAAATCCCAATTAACCCAGTGCCAAATAGAAGCCATAAATAAAGCGCCTGAAAGTAAAATATGAGCGGTTGCAACTCCTTCATAACTCCAAACACCTGGATCTTGATAAGCTCCACCAGTGATATTCCATCCACCCCAAGACTCGGTAATACCTAATCGAGTCATAAAAGGTAAAACAAACATACCTTGACGCCACATAGGATTAAATACGGGATCCGCTGGATCAAAAATAGATAATTCATAAAATGCCATAGTGCCAGCCCAACCAGAAACTAAAGCGGTATGCATAAGATGAACTGAAATTAAACGCCCAGGATCATTTAAAACAACTGTATGGACTCTATACCAAGGTAATCCCATGAAAACAAATATATATATTTTTTTTGACTTTCTCCTAGGGGGGGGGAGAGGGCGCGCTCCCTTCGGGGAGCTTCGCCAGACAGATGCGCGCCCTCCAGACTCTTCCTTATATTTCTTCTTAAGCACTTATAAAAGTCTGAACAAATTGAGTAGCTGGATAATCATATATTTCTTCAGCGGTACCTATTTGTTCTACACGACCTTGTTTAAAAATAATAATTTCATCAGCGATTTCCATAGCTTCTTCCAAATCATGAGTGACTAAAATACTAGTCATTGGCAGTTTTTCATGCAAATTTCGAAGCCATAATCTTAAAGATTTTCGAACTTGAATATCTAATGCGCCAAAAGGCTCATCTAGAAGCAAAATTTGTGGTTCAATAGCTAAAGCTCGAGCAAATCCTACTCGTTGTTTTTGCCCTCCAGAGAGTTCATGAGGAAAATATGTAGCAAAATTTTCTAATTGAGTTAAGTGAAGCAACTGATCGACTTGAGGAGCGAGCGCAACGAGCTCCCCATTCCCCTCTTCTCTCCCAAAGGGAGAGAAAAGAACAGACCTCAAAGAGGCTCCGAAAGGGAGAGGAGAGGAAGAAAGTGGTAAGCAGCCCCCTTGGACTGAGTCAGACCACCCTTCGGCCCAGCAGTCAGGCCAGCCAGGGCGTAAGCCCCAAGGTTCGCGCTGCCTAACGCGCCTTTTGCTCGGCGAAGCTCCCCGAAGGGAGCGCGCCGATGCGCTTTTTATTTTATTTTTTTTTATTTTTAATCCAAAAGCTATATTTTCATAGACATTCAGTTTTGGAAACAATGCATAATCTTGAAATACAAAACCAATTTCTCGTTGAGCAATTGATAAGTGTGTTGAATTTTGACCTTGAAACCAAATCCGTCCCGAATCTGGTGTTTCAAAACCAGCTAAAGTCCGAAGTAAAGTTGATTTTCCTGAACCTGAAGGCCCTATTAATGCCACAAGACTTCCTGTAGGGATTTCTAAATTGATTTGAGAAAGTCGACCGAAATCCTTAGAAATATTTTCAATAAGAATACTCATTAGTTTATTAATCTAATAAATAGCCCCCCTTCGGGAGGCAACCATCCATAACTATGGAATCCTTTAGCAATGAAATTTACACCTAAAAAACATATCCAAATTACAAAAAAACCACCTGTAGCTACAAAAGCAGATTTGATTTTATAGCGCGAAGCGCGCCCTTTAGTTAAACGTAAATGGAGATACACAGCAAAAAAGATCCAAGTTATTAAAGACCATGTTTCTTTTGGATCCCAACTCCAATAAGATCCCCAAGCTTCATTTGCCCAGACTGAACCAGAAACAATTCCAAGAGTTAATAAAGGAAATCCTATACTAATTGATCGGAAACCTATTTGATCTATTTGATCTAAATGGAGGGTGCGTTTCGGCGCAAACCTTTGGGGGCTCCGATCTGGTTGTTGAAAATATAAAAAAAGATATCCAATAGAAATAATACATCCGCAAATTAAAGCCGCATAACTTAATAACATGACGGTAACATGCATCATTAGCCAATTCGATTGAAGAGCAGGCACTAATGGATTCAATTTTTGCATAGATTCTGGAAGTTGAAAACTAGCAAAAGCATTTAGAAATAAAGCGGTTGGAGTGGTCATTCCGCCTATAATGAATGACCATTGGTTAGAAGAAGGAAATTTTTGAAAATAATATTCAATAATTAAATGAATCGATGTTAAACTCCAAGATAAAAAAATTAATGCTTCATAAAAAAAGCGCGAAGCGCGCCAAACAGCTTTACAAGCACCTTACAGCGCATAAAGCTGAAAGAGGAGGACTCCCCAAAGGGATTAAGCTTTGGGGGGTCCGATCCTCCCTTTTAAAAGTATGGAGATCCTTTCAGATAATTCACCATACATTTAATTCATTAAAACCAGTATTAATTATCTAAGAGAAGTTTACCCCCTTCAAGATTAGTAGAATTTCATTATCTATTTAATTTTTAATTTAAATATGATCACAATCTCAAAATTTTATAATCACAAATTTTTGAATATTTAAATAAATTATCTTCATTCAAAAAAGAATATTAAGAAAATGAAATTTCTCTTTAATTATTTATCGCTCTTATTTTTTAAAAATAAGATTATGGGTCAAGCATCAGGGCGCGCTCGTGCCTGAGTCCAGATCATCCGGCCCAGAGACGTGCACGCTTCGCTCCTATTATTTTCTGGTCGCGTGATTACTTAATGGAAAATGATTTTCAATAAAACCTCTATAAGTTAATAAAAAAAACATAGCTAAATTTCCACAAATTACTCCAAATTTACCCAAATCAGAAAATTTGGGTAAATTAAAAAAAGCTCGAATCCAATAGAAACCCATGGAAAAAAATAGAGTTAAAAAAGAAAAATTATTTAAAAGAGTCCAAATCATATGAAAAATTGGAATAGATATCCAATGGCCGCGCCACGGCCGCGCCACGGCTAAGCGAAGCTTTAAGAGGAAGGGCCCCCTTGGCCTTGTCAGGCCAGCCAAGATCGCGCTCCTTCGGGGAGCTAAGGGGGCCTCTGGCACGAGGGCGCGCTTCGCGCTGCAGGAAGGAGGGAAGGAAGGAAGGAAGGAAGGTGCGAAGCGTGTCTAGCGTTAGGGTAAGCGAGCGCTAGCCCCAAGGGGGCCCTTTCAAACCGCTCGCGCTCCTTGACTTTCTCTGGGAGCCTTAGAATTTTCATAACAATAAAATTCTACAAGTCAAGAGCCTATCAAACTGCTCCGTTTTCTCCTTACTATCTTTTAATTTCCAAAGACCGAAGAGAAAGGCTGACTGGATTGCTTAGTTTATTTCGTTAACAAAAAATAAACTATGAATTGAAAAAAAAATTAATGCTTTATGTGAATACCTAAGGACTCAAAGATGACGAAGGGCGTGTTAACCTGCGAAAATTTTTGGTGAGTTGGAAAAAAACTTTAATCCAAAAGTTCCCCAATGAAGCAATTCTTTAAACTACTGAAAGAATTCATAAATCAGTAAGAAATAACTTAGTGAACTGAAACATCTTATTAACTAAAGGAAAAAAAAGCAAACGCGATTTCCTAAGTAGCGGCGAGCGAAACGGAAAAAGTCTAAACCGATATTTCTCGGGGTTGTGGGACTTGGAAAAGCCCCCTTCGGGGGCTCCTTTTTTTTATTAAAAAACAGCTGAAACCTGTACCAAAGATGGTGAAAGTCCAGTTTTAATTAAAAAAAATATCCTCAAAAATCCCAAGTAACTTGGGACACGTGAAATCCCTTGTGAATCAACGAGGACCACCTCGTAAGACTAAATACTCTTGAGTCACTGATAGTGAAAAGTACCGTAAGGGAAAGGTGAAATAGACCCCCTGGTGGGGAGTGAAATAGATCATGAAACCTGAAGCAATCAATCTGTGGGAGGAACACTGACCACGTGCCTGTTGAAGAATGAGCCGGCGACTCATGATTTTTGGCTTGGTTAAAGACAATTTCTGGAGCCTTAGTGAAAACAAGTCTGAAAAATGGCATTTAGAAAGTCAAAAATTATGGACCCGAACCCGAGTGATCTAACCATGACCAGGAAGAATCTTAGGTAAAACTAAGTGGATGTCCGAACCGACCGATGTTGAAAAATCGGCGGATGAGTTGTGGTTAGGGGTGAAATGCTAATCGAACTCGGAGCTAGCTGGTTCTCCCCGAAATGCGTTGTGGCGCAGCATTTGAAGATGACCTATAAATTGGTAGAGCACTGTTTCGATGCGGGCTAGTCAAATGGTACCAAATTGTTGCAAACTCCGAATAATTTATAAGAAATGCCTTCAAAAAGTGAGACTCTGGGGGATAAGCTCCAGAGTCAAGAGGGAAACAGCCCAGACCATTAGTTAAGGCCCCTAAATAATAGCTAAGTGTTAAAGGAGGTTTCTACGCTGAAACAACCAGAAGGTTCGCTTAGAAGCAGCTATCCTTGAAAGAATGCGTAATAGCTCACTGGTTTCTGTTAAGCGTCGATGCGCCGAAAATGTCTGGGACTAAGTTATTTGCCGAAACTGTGGGGATTCTCTATCTCATATCATTTGATTTTTGTGGAGGAGATTCCAGTAGGGGAGCGTTCTGTTTTGAGGTGAAGCATTTTCGAAAGAAAAAAAAATAAATTTTTATGATGGATCAAACAGAAGTGAGAATGTCGGCTTGAGTAACGAAAACATTGGTGAGAATCCAATGCCCCGAAAACCTAAGGTTTCCTCTTCAAGGTTCGTCCAAAGAGGGTTAGTCAGGACCTAAGATTAGGCTGAAAAGCGTCATTGATGGATAACAGGTTAATATTCCTGTACTCATTTGAATTTTGTGACAAAGGACGAAGAAAACAAATTCAAGCTCTCCAAATGGTTCGGAGCGGAAATGATTGACATATTGTTCAAAAACAAAAATTTGAACTTGAACAGTTTTCTGTTTCAATATGAAGACATGATACGTTATGGCTGGGGCTTGCCTCATCCCTAATTTGAATTTTGTTCTATTTCCAAGAAAAGTTTGAAACATTTTAGAATTCAAATGACCTGTACCATAAACTGACACAGGTAGGTAAGTTGAGTAAACTAAGGGGTGCGAGATAACTCTCTCTAAGGAACTCGGCAAAATAGCCCCGTAACTTCGGGAGAAGGGGTGTCTATTTAAACAATAGATCGCAGTGAACAAATTCATTGAACTTTTTAACAAAAAAATAGGTCTCCGCAAAGTCGCAAGACAACGTATGGGGGCTGACGCCTGCCCAGTGCCGGAAGGTTAAACAAATTGGTGAAAGCTAATGACTGAAGCCCCGGTGAACGGCGGCCGTAACTCTGACGGTTAAGGCTATACAAAAGGGCCGTCAATAAAGATAACTATATGCTGGAAAATCCACAAAACTTTTAAAACTGAGTAAGTGAAATATTAAAAGGATTGGACAATCAGCAGGAAAAAAAAAAATAGAAAGGTCTGGCCAGCCAGACCCCTAAAAAAGGAAGCGCGTCCGATTCAAATGAATTTTCAAAAACGTTCTCAATTAATACTTGATAAATTTAACCAAACAGCACCTAAAATTACTACAAAATATAAATATTTTTTGGGTGGGTTTGTTGAAGGAGAAGGATCTTTATGTGTTTCTATAAAAAATCAAAATCAAAAAATTAGAATCGATCCAGAATTTAATATATGTCAACATAAAAATGGAATAATCCATTTAATAGCATTTATGTTTTTATTTAGAACGGGAAGCATCGTTTTCAAATCTGGAAGTAATGCGACTTATGTTTTTAAAATTACAAACCGTAAATCTTTAAAAGAAAAGTTCATACCATTTTATAAAAGATTTATATTACCTTATGCTTCTTATCAAAAAAATCAGAGATTTTATATATTCCAAAGTATTCTTGATTTACTTGAAAAAAAAGTGCATTTAAGCAAAAAAGGTTTAGCTTTTAAAGTTTTGCCACTTGTTTTCAAAATGAGAAGCCAGGCCCAAGCCCGAAAAAAAACTTTAAGAGAATTCCAAAACGAAATTCTGTGGTGCGGCCGTGACGCGGCCCAGGAGCCCCTAAAGCCCCAAGGTGCCCTTGGGGCCCCTGAATGCATTGCCCACTCCGAAGGGCGCGCTTCACTAAAGCTAAGCCCTTCGGTCAGGTCAGACCAGCGCGCCCTTCCCGTTGCCTGATCCGCCAGACCCGACGCTTCGCTGTGGCGCGGCCCTTGGGAGGCGCTTTTAGATTTTTTATCCTCAGAGACTATACGTTATCCTATTTTATGTGGCGCGGCCGTGGCGCGGCCATCGAAATAGAAGATAGAGTCCAAACTTTATAAAAACAAAATTATATAAAGAAAAAGCCTAAGGTGGAAACGCTGCCTTACTTGATCGCGAGGTCAATATATATATTCCACTCTATGCGAGAACATGTTCAAAAATTATAGATACGCTTGAAATGCTGTAACAAAGCTATAAACATGGACACAATTCGCAGGAAAGACTTGAGAATGAAAAAACATTTCAAGAATCCTCAGAGACTCTACGTGGAACTAGTAAATAGAGAAAATGAATAAAAAACAAATATCCCGTACATTAAATCCAAATTGGATAGTTGGTTTTGTTGATGGCAATGGACACTTTAGTGTTTCAAATGGACACTTTAGTGTTTTTGATTTTGTTGTTTCTCAAGATCAACAATCTATAAATGTTTTATATGAAATTAAAACTTTTTTTAAATGTGGTTCAGTTCATAAAGCTGAGAAAAATATGAGGAAGCAAGCGAAGCGAGCTTTTTTTAAAGTTTCCTCGAAAAAACATTTAGAAAACATTATTGTTCCATTTTTTAAAAAATGGCCTTTGAAGACTTCAAAGAAAAAATGCTTTGAAATATTTGTTAAAAAATTAAATCCTACTTTAAATCCCCCTTCGGGGGTAGAAGGGCGCGCTTCGTTAGGCCAAGCCAGATGCCAAACCCCCTCTAACTTTAATCTCGATTGGTTCATTGGTTTTATTGATGCAGAAGGCCATTTTGTTTGTTCAATTATAAATCAAACCATTCGACCGCAATTTATTATTGGTTTAAATGAAATAGATAAAAGTATTCTTGATCAAATCAAACAAAATTTAAATTTCGGTATTCGTTACAAACGAAAAAATGGAATTGAAGTTTTTCAATTAAGTTCAAATCAAAACATGTGTCATTTTGTAAAAGATGTTCTCTTAACAAAAGCATTTAAAGATCGTTTAAAAACATATAAACGTATTCGTGCTAGAAAATGGTGTCAAATCGTTTTATTAATGGAACAAAAAAAACATAAAACAATTGAAGGATTTAATAAAATTCAAAAATTACATAAATCTTTTTAGTAGAAGATAGAGTCCGGTCTTTCTAGTGATAGAAAGCCCCCCTCCCCTTATCCGCTTCTATCGCTTTTTGCTCTCCCTTTGGGAGAGAAGAGAAGGGCGCGCTTCGCAATGGCTGGGGGATCTAAAACATTTACAAGCGAAATTCCTTGTCACGTAAGTTGTGACCCGCACGAAAGGCGTAATCAAATGAATACTGTCTCAGAGAGAGACTCGGTGAAATAGACATGTCCGTGAAGATGCGGACTTCTTACATCAAGACACGAAGACCCCGTGCAGCTTGACTGTATCTTGATATTGATTTCCAGTTATTTTTGTGCAGTCTAGGTGGGAGGCTTAAAGCCGTGAGTGAGATACCACTCTGAAATAACTAGAATTCTCAAAGTGATTCCTTGAAGCAGGACACTTGACAGTGTCTGGTGGGCAGTTTTTTTGGGGCGAAAATCTCCTAAAAGGTAACGGAGGTTTGCAAAGGTTTCCTCAAACTGGACGGAAATCAGTTGTTGAGTGTAAAGGCAAAAGGAAGCTTGACTGTTAGACCTATAAGTCGAACAGAGGCGAAAGCCGGCCTTAGTGATCCGACGGTTTCCATGTGGAAGGGCCGTCGCGCAAAAAATAAAAGTTACGCCGGGGATAGCTTATGTTGTCCCACTTTGTGGAAACACATTGAACAAAATAACTAGGTGAATTGCAAGAACGCTAAGTTTTTATTGATATGCCAATTTGCAGCGAAGCTTATCGAAAGAAGATTATATAAATATATAATAAATATATAATAAATATATATAATGTAGATGAGAACGTTCAACGACTAGAGTTTGATAGAACTTCTACTCTACAACTCCACGAGCGCCTAGCAACTTCTTAAATACAAATGAAAATAAACGTCTCAAACTATTATTTGACACACTTGATTGGACACAATTTCAAAAAGATATTATTTTTGGAACTTTATTAGGAGATGCAAGTCTACAAACTCAGAATCAAGGTCAAACATATAGATATAAATTTTGCCAATCGAATATCCATAGGGAATATTTTCATCATGTTATTCAGGAATTAAAACCATGGATGCATAAAAACTCTCGATTTAATAGATAACGCCAAGTCTGGAAAAATGAAACACTTGCACAGACTAGGTGGAATTCTTGGAATCATATATTTTATGAAAAAAATAAAAAACAAATACCTCAAAATAAATATTTAGAACTGTATTTAACTCCAAGAGCGATCGCTTAATGGTTTATGGATGATGGAGGTCTATTATCTTCCAATTCCAAAGGTATTGTATTTTAGACACAAGCATTGACAACCCAAGAAGTCAAAAGATTAGGAGAATATTTCTATCACCAATATGGTTTTAAAACTTGGGTGAAATCGAATAAACGAAAACCAGTATTAGCGATCTCTGGAAAAAACTTTGAAATTACTAAAGAATTAATTGGTAAGTTTATTCATCCATGTATGCAATCTAAATTTTCAACGGATAGAATTCGTAGAAGTTGATGACATAGTCTGAACTTTATGGAAACATGAAGATGTTAAAGATAAAGCGCTTTAACGATAACAATCTGAACAGGCTTATCTTCCCCAAGAGTTCACATCGACGGGAAGGTTTGGCACCTCGATGTTGACTTTTCGCAACCTGGGGCTGGAGAATGTCCCAAGGGTTGGGCTGTTCGCCCATTAAAGCGGAACATGAGTTGAGTTCGTTCTGAGCTCAACTTCTTCCAAATCTCTTGGAAGTGTTTTGTTTCAACCTTCAATTGAAGGGTGAAACAAAATAATAAATTTAACTATATGCGGGGATCTCTTCAAAAAATGTCACTTACATTCAAAGTTAGCTTTGCACTTCGTGAATGTTAAAATAGTGCTTACATGGAGACAATCCGCAGGAAACAAAAAAAGGATCCTCAGAGACTACATGTTAAACAATCAAACAGAATATCAATGGGTTGTCGGTTTTATTGATGGTGACGGTTTCTTGGACTTACAACGAACAAAAAGTCATAATGTTTTCTATTATAAACCTGTATTGGCTATTACACAAAAGCACTTTCAGATTTTGTATAAAATTCGACACATCCTTAAAATTGGACGAATTTCAAAACGTCCCGATGGATATTATCATTATAGAGTTCAAAGTCAAAAACTTTTTCATATTCATTTAATACCCATTTTCAAAAAATATCCCTTTTTAAGTAATAAAAGATTACAATTCAAACTTATAATTCGTTGTTTAAAAATATTAAAAAATTATTCTGGTAGAGATTTACAAAAGCAAAATTGTTTAAATCAATATAACCGATGGATCAAAAAAGTTCGACATTGGCCTATTCAAAAACCAAACGCGATCTCTGCTCCGTGGTTTGTTGGATTTTTTGAGAGTGAGGGATGTATTTCAGTTCAACAAGTTTCTCAAAGCTTTCGGTTCGTTATAAAAATTACTCAATCAGAACGAGCATTACTTATTGCTATTCAAGATTTCTTACATATAGGTAGAATTAATAAAGAAAGACAGAACATTTATTATTGGGGAATATCGAGGCGAAAAGATTTACCGAAACTTATATCGATCTTTAGAAAATATCCTTTAAAATCAGAAAAATCCATTCAATGGAAAAAATTTTTAAAACTCATACGAATAGAAAAAATATTCAAAAAGCTCCCCGAAGGGGAAGAAGCGCGCCCTCGAAAAGTTCACCAACGATTTCAACGACTCTTATTATACTTTAAAAAAAATTGATTGAAGGTATAGTCCAAACCACATTGAAAAATGTGGACAAATCGACTTTAAACACGGGCGCCACCGCCCCCGATCGATTCAAAGCATTTTTGCGCCACGACCGTCAGAACGTCGTGAGACAGTTTGGTCTATATCTGATGTAAGCGTTAGAATATTGAGAGCACTTTTCCATAATACGAGAGGACTTGGAAGAACGTACCCCTGGTGGACCAGTTCTTATACCAATAGGACGCGCTGGGTAGCTATGTACGGAATAGAGAACTGCTGAAAGCATCTAAGTAGGAAACTTATCTCAAGATTAATATTCTCCATTAGACTCCGGTCAGATGAACCGGTTCAAAAGGTAGGTGGGCCTTTTCGGGGCTCCCCACCCTAAGAGGTTTCAAGTGAAAGATTTGTAAGAATTGAAGCTGAGAAATACTAATGATCAATTGTTTTTAATTCTATTCTAGTGTCTAGACTTGATTTGAAACACTTCAAGGAGCGCGCCATGTCTGGCCAGGCTGGCCAGACCGCTTCGGGCTCCATCCTTTTCGAATTTGAAAGTTCAACAATCAAGGGGTTTTTGGGTACTAAAAGGGCTGCTTTTTGGGAACAAAAACCTGATGCTAGAAGGGGGATATGGCGAAATTGGTAGACGCTACAGACTTAATACGTGCGACGGAATTGTTAAGATATTTATTCAAAGATATTCATTCAAAGATATTCATTCTACATGTCTAATCCCCATCCCTTCCCCTAAAAAAAATTGTGGCGCGGCCGTGGCGCGGGCCCGACTCCAAAATATAATAATGACAAAGTCAGATTCCAAATTATTATATGAAAATATGCGGGAAACAAAGCATGGGATAAAAGGTGATAGGAGTAAACTCTTCATTTGGACTCTAACTCCCTGGGGAATATCCTTTATAAGGGACAAGTCTGAAAGAAGCCCCAAGGGGGCCTTCCTGTTTTAGAGTTTCGAAACCCTAAAATTTGAGAGTTTAATGGGTAGAAAATATATAGGTTTATGTTGTAGCTTTACATAAGAATGTTTTCCTATTGGTAAGGCAGGCCCCCCCTTAAATTGGATTAATGTATATCTGAGAAATTTCGGAGGGTCTGGCACGTCAGGGCGCTAAAGCTTCGTCAGGCCGGCTAGATCCAGACCCCTTTCATATAAATTTGAGCATGAGAAACTTAGTGATATCTTAAACTCAAGTCTCATGAAAGCTCTCAAATTCAGAGAAACACTTGATATATAAGATTGATATTTTAGTGCAACCCTGAGCCAATTTCATATTTTGAGAATTTGAAAAGGTGCAGAGACTCGACGGGAGCTATCATTGGGAGCTACAGCTTCTGTCCCTTTGGAACAGTGAGCCGATAAACAAAACATAAGGGCTCCAAAATTGATAAAGGTAGAGTCCATGGAGGATTTCTTCAAGAAAATCTGTTGGTTCTTTGAACCGTGAGGGTTCAAGTCCCTCTTTCCCCATTTGAGGGTCGGTGCCTGAGTGGTTAAAAGGGGCGGATTGTAAATCCGCTGGTTTTGCCTACACTGGTTCAAATCCAGTTCGGCCCAGGAAAGGTGACAGAGTGGTTGAATGTACCAGTTTTGAAAACTGGCATAGCTTAAAAACTATCGGGGGTTCAAATCCCCCCCTTTCCTTTGCGGGATAGAGCAGTTTGGTAGCTCGCAAGGCTCATAATCTTGAGGTCATAGGTTCAAATCCTATTCCCGCATTATTAAAATTTTATAAAAAATCATGGCAAATGAAGCTTCTTTTATAATTGTTTTTTTATGGTGTGTTTTATTAAGCGTCACAGGTTATTCTATTTATATTGGATTTGGGCCTCCTTCAAAAAAACTTCGAGATCCTTTTGATGAATAAGTGCTTTAAAGCGCTTCGGTAAAGCTAGGCCAGCCAGAGATTCGCCAGCCCTAACGCTCTAGCCAGACCAGCCAGGAGCTTTAGCGAGCGGAAAGACGCGAGCTAAAGCTTAGCGCTCCTGACCTAACGCTCCCTGACGCTAGATCCAGAAGGAGGGTTCCCGAGAAGGGGAAGGGGGGCTAGGGAGTGTTGTGAGGGCTAGCCCCTTTTGATAGAATCATTTTGAATTAGGCACCAAAATATATGATGCTGTTTATATTCCAAATGACTGAAATTTTTTTGGCTAAATTACCAGAAGCTTATGGACCTTTTAGTGCTTTAGTGGATGTATTGCCAGTAATTCCAATCCTTTTCTTTCTCCTTGCATTTGTCTGGCAAGCTTCTGTAAGCTTTCGATAAAAAATAAATTAAATGGATTCACAAATAATTCTTCAACTAGTGTCTTTATTCGTAGTTGTTGCTTCAGGTCCACTCGTTATCTTTTTACTCGCTTTTAGTAGTAGTAAATAGGAGGAGGGCGCACTTCTGTTCCCTCCCAAAGGGAGAGAACAGAAGAGGCACTAGGGCCTTCGTCTGACCAGCAGCGAGCAATCGCGAAGCTGTGGCGCGGCTTTGCTTTGCGCCCTCCCATTTTCGTTCAATCAAATATTTAATATTATGTCAATTTCTGAAAGTCAAATTTTTATCGCTTTATTTTGCGCATTAATTAATGGATTTCTTGCTTTAAGATTAGGAAGTAGTCTTTATCGAGATTAGGGGTGAGAGTTAGTCATTGTTTAGTGGTGCGATCTGTTTTGAATGAAAGGCAGGTCAGGGCGCGCGCTCCTGACTTTCTTTCCCAAGGGGGCCCTCAAACGCTCCGAGCGTGAAGCTGTGGCGCGGCTTTGCTTTGCGCCCTCTGTCTGGCACACTTTTAGCTCGCGTCTTTCCGCTCGCGTTCCTCAATACATATCTTTGAGAAAAGAAGATCTATTATCCTTCAAAACAAAACATATATTCTGTTCTGTTCTTTTTTCTTTTCTCATCGGCTCTTTTCGCTCTCTTTTTGTTTTTTATTTCTTTTAATTTATAATTTAAAAAAACAAAAATTTCGACGGTTTTTCCCGTTTTATACCTACAAAAAAAAAGACCGATTTGGAAGTGGTTCCAGACATAGATGTCAACCATTTTATACGTGTTAACTTCTATGTTGACAACCAAAAAATGCCTCTTTTTTTCAACATTTATGGAATCAAGAAATCTGCTGATTTAGACACTTTGGTCAGTAATCTGAAGAGTTTTTTTTGAATACTTGGAAAATTGATTATTCTGGAGAAGGTACCTCAGGTTCCAAACAAATTGTTCTCAATTTGATTGGACTTAAAATACCTGATCAACAACTGGCTATTGAGAAAATCTCCGATATCTCTGCAATTCTTATTCCATTACCACCAAAACAACAAGATTTGTTAACACAAATATTATGATAAAACATAATATTAATTATTTATTTACCTTTTTTGGTTATTTTTACGAATATCGAGAAGGTTCTAATATTAGATTACGTGTTATCTATGATAATTATCTCTATTATTTAAAGAAGAAAGAAAAACACTCACCAAATGGTCAAGAGACACGCCTATCAACCTGCGTTTTAAATTTTAAAAAATTTAAAGTGGATAGAATTTACGTGTGTTCTATGTTGAAGATAACAACCTGTGTTAAACCTATACACAACGTTTTTTATTTAATGGATGTTCAAGATAAACTCATTTAGAATACCGCTCAGTCTGAAGAAGAAACAGAGAAGAATAAACAGATTTGGACCAAAAAATAGAGAATTTGGACCAAAAAAAGATTTGGACTCGGACTTTTATTAAATTACTTTAGATAAATTTATGATTACTATTTTAAGTTTTGCTTGTAGTTTTGTGACTGTTATTTACCCTACTGCTGCTTTTATTCGTTATGTGACGAAACCCAAAATCACTTTAAAAAGTTTGGTTCAGGTACAAAATCTTGAATTGGAAATGATTGTAGAACATCAAGACATTAGGCTTCCTAACAACCCCGTGGAGCTTAACTGGGAGCATACGTCAGATGATGGGGGTTTATATGAGGATGGGGGTTATGATAATCCCTTTTTCCAACATATAAAAATATCTATTCGAGATAATTTGGAAAAGAACTTTTTCCAAGGAAACGAGAGCTACGCATATCGTACCAGAGTCTGCGATCTTTACACTCGATTTTATGTGCACAAATTAGGTATTGCCCAGTTTAATTCTTGTTTTGCAAATCATTATTTAAATCTTATAAGTGATAACTTTTTCAATAGTTTGGTCTCAGAAATGTTCCTTATAAAAACAGGAATAGCAAATGTGTCTTGGTCTCGGGAGGCTGTTGAAGATATCGCAAACGTACTTAATGTGGTTCCCACGGTGGCCAGACATGTTCGTGCTTTTGATTCCATAGAAAAAAGGGGATTAGACCCGACAGCTGGTTTATATTATTATAATGAATCCCCTACATTATGGAATGAAGCAAATTTTGCAACCGTTGTGTCATCACCAATGTCAGTGGATTCACAAAAGCAACTCACAGGAGAAATTCAAACGCAATATAGAGAAATTATCCAGCATATTCCTTGTAATAATGCACATATTATTTCGGGAATTATTGCTAATGGAAGTGCTCCTATTTCGTTATGGGCGTTAATAATTACCATAGCTCTTGGGCTCTTTTTTATATTAAAAAAGAAGCTTTGGGGGCGGCGTAGCACGATTAGGGCTAAAAGAGCCATTCAAATGGAACAGGTTGAGCTAGTATTTCCTGAATTCTATCCTAAAGAAGAGGGAGACACTGAAATACAGCTCTTTACACAACAGAAGTACAGAAACAATGTCGCTCGCCATTGACTTGCATTCCTGGTCGACGGTGGTCGCTGTAGGGTCTATGGTGGGTAATTTAATGGTTAACGAGCGCGATGGGGTGCTTTCTTTTGGCTTTCTTTTTGCTTATGGGGTGCTTTCTTTTGGCTTTCTTTTTGCTTTATGTCTTACGTGTGTATGAGCTAGCGTTTAAAGCCACTCCGAACCTACTCCCCGCTGGGTCAATAAAACCGCGACCAGGTCGGCGGTGGTCGCGGTTACCTAGAAATGTCAAGAGGTAAAAACGGTTATATAAAGTGAAAGCACTTTAGAGTTAATATGTGTCGATTGTTTTTCTTCTTTTTGCCTTTTTTTGTTATAAAACTGGCGCCCTTTTTAAATTGATTTTGATAAGGGCACTTTATTTTTTACTCTTTTTTTTGTTCTAAAACTGGGGGCCAGTTTTAAATTGATTTTGATAATTTCACTTTGCTTTTTTTATTTTCAAGTGATTAAAAAAACACATAAAATAGAGTTTAAGTGGTTTAGAGTGGTTTAGAGAAGAAAAAAGGATTGCATATATTTTTTTTAAAGGAGCGTCAGGTCTGGAGGGTGCAGGAGCGAAGCGTGTCTGGACTCACGCCCTGGTCAGGAACTAAAGCTCTGCTCCGCCAGATACGCCCTTGGGGCTAAGCGCTAGCCAGCTAGGTGGCCCATTGGATCATGGTCTGGTTTAATTAAGTTGTGAATTTCCATATCAGCATTTTGAATTTTCTTTCTTGCTTCGGTTTTCGCGTCAACCGCTTTTTTAATTTTGTTACCAATGGTGTTTTGAATCTTCATAGAGGGGAGTATTACTAGAACTTTATTTAAATCGGAAGAACATATATTTGTTAATAGAGGACCACTCGAAATCCGTTCTAACTGTAATTGTCCTAGTCTTGAATTGAGATAAGCCACAAGATAATATTGATTGACTTTTTCCAAATTCACATGAATATTTATCAAAAAAGCCGATGCAACACCATGAATCAAGTCGGAAGGAATATTTGAACTTATACCTGATTTACCAGATCTTGTCATTTCAATAGTGGCTTCGGTTACAGTATTTTTTATAACTTCTCTATGAGTTATTAAATCTCTTTTTATATATTTTAAGTTATCAAAAGCTCCCCGAAGGGGAAAATGTTTCATCGAAGCGCGCCCTTCTTTATTGATTCCGTTTTTTTGGAACATAGTTTTATCCCAAAAAGGTATTTAAAAAAGTATGTTGAAAATCTTCAAGAGTTAGAGTCAATAGCTTTGTTACCTTTGATATTTCTAATTCGAAACCGTGCTTGAAAGTTTCTCTTCACACGGCTACTCGACAAATAATTGAGCGGGGTTTGCCGCCATAAATTTTATTTTTTCCACTTGAAGACAAATAATTAGATTGTTTAACAACCTATGTCTTACCACCTTTCATTTAATGATTTAATTATATTAATGGATAAAGTCAATTTTTTTTTTGTCGCGACTCAAGTTGGCGTAGTCTGGGAATTCCCCCACTGCTTTTCAGAGAAACCACGTTAATTCGTGGCAGACATTAGCTTTTTGAGCCATCCTACTTCCTGAGATTATACAGTTGCATACCTACCATAAATGGAAATGCCAGGAGTTTTGTCGTTCCATTATTTATTTTTGATAGAGTTAGGAGCCCTCTTTCCGCCGTGGGTCAAATTAAACGCAATGGTTCGGTTTACTAAACCTACCTTTACCATACACTCAATAGAGTGCGCCTGGGAGGACGAACCTATACTCAATTTGCCAAGCTACTTTTTTTCGACGGTTAGTGACGAAAGATTTGCTGTTCTCTCCCACGATGCCTTTTGCTTTTACAGTCCAGGTCGAATATAAATATCTTGCTTGCGTAGACTCATTATGAGCTTTAGAGTAGGAATGCTTTTCTCCCCGCTTTACAAATTATTATTATACAGAATAAAAATTGCAGGGGAGACCTAGTAAGAATAAGCTAAGAAAAATTTAGGTCCGTTATATGCTTTACACCCTTTAGGGTGACGGCACTTTCACCCATAAAAAATAATAGTTAATAATTTTAATTATCCGACAATCCCCCGTTTACACGGTTTCTGCCGAACGAGTCGCACAATAAGAAAAAGTGAACATCCTGTAGTCCTTCTGAGTTCATTAATTAAATCAATTCAAAATGGTGCCAATATTGATGATGCTTCAAAATCTGTTGAAAAAGGAAAAGGGATACCTTATATTTTGGTGAAATCTATTACTAAAGAAGGGCGCGCTTCGATGAAACATTTTCCCCTTCGGGGAGCTTTTGTTGGACCCTGGGCTAAATTGCTATGATAAAATTTAGAGACTTTTGGAATATCGTCTTTGTCTACAGAACGTCCTTTTTTGTCATGACCACAAAAATTATTGATTGAAATAAAAATTTTGTTTTCATTTTTGGTTTGATGCTTACCTTTTTGTATGAACAAGATACTTGTATGAATCGTGACGTATGGGCTAAAGGTTTCAGATGGGAGTTCAACAATTGCAAAGGCCCCCGCTCCTCTATTTTGAATATATTTTCTTAGATATGTTTTTTTTTTTTTCATTACCTAAGATTCCATTAGGAAGTATCATAGCCATTTGACCACCTTCTTTTAGCAGTTGAAGACACCTTTCAATAAATAAAACTTGTGGTTCTTCTTGTTTTTTTAATTGACTCGATTTATACCATTTGTTTGTTTTTGAAATTTCCATTTATAACCCAAATCAAATTGTTTTAATTTGGTTTCTCCCATTACAGGGATTTGACTACCAAAAGGGCGCGCTTCGCGCTGTTATCAAAATGTCAAACTCATCCAGTGGAATTTTGGAACGTGTATTAAGAGACCAATTTTAAGAATTTTCTAAAGTGTCTTCACAAAAAATACCCATAGCCCCATCACCAACTCAATGCATATAGCTTTTTTGCAACTTTGCTTAAAAAAGAATCTTTGTCAATTGCTCTGAAATTATTTGTTGCTACTTCAATTTTTTTTTTTCAATATCTATATTTGACCAACCTAATTTGGAATACTTTTTTGACAAATTATTCCAAACGAATTTTAAGGATTCAATAAGCAATCCGCCACTTCCACAAGCGGGATCTATAATTTTGTCTTTTTCAGTTGGATTTAAAATATCAACAATAATTCTCACTCCATTTCTTGGCGTAAAAAACTGACCTTGACTTGCTTTCAATGTATGCCCAATAAAAATTTAAAAAGCATCAGCAACTATGTCGCGATCATAATTAATCAATGAATAGTTTTGAAGTTCACCAACCACATAAGCTATTGAATTTTTATCTAAAATTATTTTATCTTCTAATCCAAAAAGATGTTTTTGATTTTCTCGAACCTTTTCAAAAAGTTCAAAAGAGAATTTTTGAACTTTTTGAGCGGGTTCATCTACTCCTCCCCAAAAATTTACTATATCTTCGGGATGAGTCATTTTTTCATCATACAATTTACAAAATATAAAATTAATGAGTGGTTGAGCTAAAATTTCGTCACGAGTTACACCGACATTATTTGCAGCTAAATAATTTCTAATAGACTTGAAAATAGCTTTTAAATTATGAGTAGGTTTCAACTCTCTCCGTTTAAACCGTCCAATATCTTCTAGACTCTGATAAGCTTTTGGGATATTCGGTATTTGCTTGAAAAACACTTGTCCATCTTTTTCAATTGTTCTAAGAAACAACCTCTCATAAAAATTGAACCAAACACCAATACTAGCTCTAGAAAGTCTTAAAGAATCTTCTAATTGTGCCTAACCATCTTTTCTATTTTTGTTTTTACATTCAACAATAATATAAACATCATCGTTTTTTTTGATTATTAAGAAAAACAGCAATATTAACGGGATATTTGCCAATAGTGTCCGAGGGGGTGAATTTGACTCGAAATTGAGGATGTGTAGTTATTTAATTTTTTGAATGTAATCTTCAACCAATTGTTTTGCAAATACTTGGACTGCTTGAAGTTCTTCTGGTGTGGCGAGAACTTCCAATCCTGAAAGAAAATGGTTAGAGTCAATACCTTCGTTACTTTTGGTATTTCTAATTCGAAACCGTTCTTGAAAGTTTCATAAAAAAAATATAAGTTAAAAATCTCAAAAAGTGTGATAGGCTGGAGCGCGAATCGCGCCCTTTAGCGCGAAGCGCGCCCTCCCAATTATGGCCATGACCGAACGACTCCGTTAAGATTAGCTAAGAATTGTTCGGAGTAATTTTGTAAACATTGTTTTAAAGCGTTTTGAATATTTTTGTCATAAACTTGACTTTGTTCAATATTTTTTGAATATTCTGTATTTACTAAAAATTGACGTAAACCAACTAAATAAGCACCGACTTGATCGACAGGAATAGGATCGATATAACCACCAGTGCCAGCAACAATAGTTGCAACCTGTTCTCCTAAAGATAAAGGGGATGCTTGAGATTGCTTTAATAATTCACGTAAGCGCTGACCTCGAGCTAATTGATTTTGTGTGGTTTGATCTAAATCGGAAGAAAATTGCGAAAAAGCTTCAAGTTCAGCAAATTGAGCTAATTCAAGTTTTAATTGACCAGCGACTTTTTTCATAGCTTTTGGTTGAGCAGCAGATCCAACACGAGATACTGAAATACCAACATTAATAGCAGGTCGAATTCCACTATTAAAAATATCAGCGGACAAGAATATTTGTCCATCCGTAATAGAAATTACATTGGTTGGAATATAAGCAGAAACATCACCTTCTTGAGTTTCAACAATTGGAAGAGCAGTCATACTTCCTCCACCCATTTGTTTGTTAAGTTTTGCAGCCCGCTCAAGAAGTCTTGAATGTAAATAAAAAACATCTCCTGGAAAAGCTTCACGACCAGGTGGACGTCTCAAAAGTAAAGACATTTCTCTATAAGCTTGAGCTTGTTTAGATAAATCATCATAAATAACAAGAGTATGCTTTGCTTTATACATAAAATATTCAGCTAAAGTAGCACCAGTATAAGGGGCTAAATATTGTAAAGTTGCAGGAGAATCCGCAGGCGCTGCAACAATTATGGTATATTCCATTGCTGATTGTGCTTTTAAAGTCGAAACAACTTGAGCAATTGATGACGCTTTTTGTCCTATAGCAACATAAATACAATAAACAGATTTGCCTTTTTGATTTAAAATTGTATCAACAGCGATTGCGGTTTTGCCTGTTTGTCTATCACCAATAATTAATTCCCGTTGACCTCTTCCAATAGGAATCATAGAATCAATTGCTACTAATCCTGTTTGTAATGGTTCAAAAACAGATTGACGTGCAATAATTCCTGGTGCAGGTGATTCAAGAAGACGAGTCTCTTGGCTGATAATTTCTCCTTGACCATCAATAGGTCGTGCTAATGGATTGACAATTCGTCCTAAAAATTGTTCACCAACAGGAATCTGAGCAATTTGTCCAGTTGCTCGAACTCGACTTCCTTCTTGAACTTGAGTGCCTTGACCCATTAGAACAGCACCAACATTTTGAGATTCTAAATTTAAAGCGATGCCAACAGTGCCATCAGGGAATTCGAGTAATTCACCAGCCATAACTTTATCTAAACCATATATTCGTGCGATCCCATCACCAACTTGAAAAACCGTTCCAACATTAGCAATTTGAACTTTTTTATTATAATTTGATATTTGTTCGCGAATAATGCTACTTATTTCATCAGGTTGAATTTTCACCATAAAAAAACCTCCGCCTTAATTTGTGTAAGTTTTTTGAGGCTCTCCTTTAAGAAGAGCCCATTTTTTGTAATGATTCAATACAAGATGTATTGATAGATTTGTGGAATTTTGAGTTTAATCTCATTTGAAATTTTTGATTCACTTTTTGATTCACACTTATTAGAATTTTTTGAGAAATTTGTTTTTGAATTTTTTGTTGTTGATAATAAATTGTGGAGTTTTGAAATTGTTTTAATCTTTCCAAATCAGTTTGAATTTGAATTTGAGATTGTGTTTGATCGTCTTGAATGGATTTTTGAGTTTGAATTTTGATCTGATTCACTTGCTCAGAAGCATTATTATATTTTTTTCGAGCCTCTAAAAAAAGCTTTTCTGCTTCTTGTGCTCGCTCTTCGCCTTGACGAAGATTTGATAATATAGATTCTTGACGTTTGGTTAATAACGATCGAACAGCATCTCCAACAAAAAAGATAACAACAGCTAAAACAACTTATATTTCTTTCGAAAAAAAGAACTGTTTGTGCGTTTTTCAACACGGACAGCTCAGGTGTTTAGATAAAATCGACTCTCCTTGCTAGATGGGTCCAGAAACTTGTGGCGCGGCCTGAGGAAGGGATGGTAATCTCTTCAAGGGCCCCCCCTTTAGGGGGCTTCAAATAATTCTAGCGAGTGCTTTAGCGAAGGGCCCCCTTGGGGGCTTCAGAGCCTCGCCAGCCGTTAGGCTGGTCTGGGACGAGAGCGCGCTTCGCTAAAGCTAGACCATGGGCGCGCTTCGCGCTAGATCCTTTAGCTCCTGGCTACAACACTTTCTAACAGATACCATGATTTCTAGTCAAAACACGAACATCTGCATATTTCCTCTCAGAATAGTTTTCTCCAGATGTTTTCATTGACAAGCTCGTCCCGATTCAACATGTTTCGGGGAGCTATTTATTAGTGGATCCACCCCTTTTTAATCAAGAAATAAACTGGTAAAAAACCATTGTTTTATGGATTTCAAAATATAATTATTTAGCATTCAAAAAATTTTGCACTAAAACAACGTAGTTTTTTCTACCCTGTGATTTCTATGAACTCTGGATCTCAGCCCCAATGAGTTCTTTTTATTAAAAAGAAAGGGCCCCCTTGGGGCTAGCTTTTGCTAAATTAATTATATTGGTTTCGAAAATATTGGTTTGAATCCCCCAACTTTGATTAAAGAAAAACATATTTTATGAAAAAATGAATTTTGTTAGGCTTCGCCGGCGCGGCCTAAGATGTAAATGGATTCGCAAATAAAAGTGCTAAAGCGACAACTAATCCATAAATAGTTAAAGACTCCATAAATGCAAAACTTAATAATAATGCACCACGAATTTTTCCTTCTGCTTCTGGTTGACGGGCAATTCCTTCAACAGCATAACCTGCGGCAGTGCCTTGTCCCATACCAGGACCAATAGCAGCCAAACCTACAGCTAATCCAGCAGCAACTACAGATGCTGCAGCAATAATTGGATTCATATAAATAAATAAAAAAATAATGATATCTAAAAATGTCTATAATAGCCAAGGGATCGGGACGCAGCGTAGCCCTTGGGGCTTAAGCGCTTGCTTCTTTCCGCTCGCGCTCCTTCGGGGAGGGAGAAGCGCGCCCTCATTAATTTTTTAGACAAAAATTCAAAATCCCCAAGGGTCTGGCCAGCCAGCGTTAGGGCGCAAAGGCCGCGCCACAGCTTCGCTAAAGCTCGTGCCTGAGTCCAGACCCTGGCCAGACCCTTTGGGGGCGCTCAGCTTTAATGATGTTCTTCTAAAGACTCACCTATATACGCACCTGCTAAAGTTGAAAACACCAATGCTTGAATAGCACTTGTAAATAATCCTAAAAGCATTAATGGGATAGGCACAATAAGGGGAACTAAAGCAATTAAAACACCTACAACAAGCTCATCTGCTAAAATATTGCCAAAAAGTCGGAAACTTAAGGATAATGGTTTTGTAAAATCTTCCAAAACATTAATAGGTAATAAAAAAGCAACTGGAGAAATATAACGACGAAAATAATTTAATCCTAATTTTTTGAATCCTGCAAAAAAATATGCAAATGATGTTAACAAAGCTAAAGCAACCGTTGTATTTATATCATTTGTTGGAGCCGCTAATTCTCCATTTGGAAGTTCAATTAATTTCCACGGAAATAATGCACCTGACCAATTTGATACAAAAATAAATAAAAAAATAGTGCCTAAAAAAGGAACCCAAGACGCTGCGTCTGATTCACCTATTTGGGTTTTTGCAAGATCTCTTATAAATTCAGTTATATATTCTGTGAAATTTTGTAACCCTTTTGGTTCTAAGCTCAAATTTTTATTTGCGACTAAACTCAAAGCAATAATAATACCTAAAACCACCCAAGAAGTAAGAAGAACTTGACCATGAACTTCAGAATTTCCTAATTTCCAATAAAGATGTTGACCTACTGAAACTTCTGCTAATGGAATCATGGGGACTGCTTTTTTTTTTTTTTATTGACGGCGCCATTGTTTTGGCCTTTTTTTTCTCTTATAATCTTTATCTTTTTTTTCAAAAGATTTATGTTGTTGTCGGCGCCATTGAAAACGCTTTTGAGCCATTTCAATTTTTTTTTTCCTTTTATAATCTTTTTGACCTTCTTGAATAGCTATTGCTAATTTGGTTAAAATATAATTGACTGATGATAAAGAATCATCATTTGCTGGAATCAAAAGATCTGTCAAACTTGGATCGCAATTTGTGTCTAAAATTGTAATATTAGGAATTTTCAATTTTTGACATTCGCGAACAGCATTTATTTCTTTTTGTTGCCCTACAATTATAACTAAATCTGGAGGTTTTTTCATTGTTTGAACGCCACCTAAATATTTTTCTAATCTTTTTTGTTGACGTAAGAGTCTTAGATTTTTTTTGTCTCTTAAGGCTTTTTGATTAAGTTTAAATATTGATTTTTGCATTGTTGTCCAATTTGTTAAAAAACCACCTAGCCAACGTTTGTTAATATACCAACATTCACAATTCTTTGCGGTTTTTTCAATACATTTACCTATATATTTCTTTGTCCCAACAAAAAGAACCCGTTCAATATTACCCTTACTATACGCATCAAAAAGAAATTGACATGCTATTTTCAAATACCAATGAGTTTGAAGAAGATCTATTATTTGATAGTTATCCTTTTCCCTATAAATATAGGGTTGCATTTTTGGATTTCCTTGACGACGATGATGTCCTAAATGAACTCCAGCATTAAACATTTCCTGAAGTTGAATAGTCATAAACATAAATCTTTATTTATATATTATTTATAAGCAGTTAGGGAGGGCGTGAGCCAGAGCGTCAGGGCTGCCCTTCGCCAGATCCGCCAGGGCCCTTTCCGAAGGAGCGCGAGCGGAAAGTTTGAAAGCGCCCCCTTGGGGCTACCACAAAAAGCTTGGGGCTAAGCTTTAGCGCCCTGATCTGGCCTGAGGGCGCCCTTGGGGCTTTGGGAGCTCCTGTGTTCCAGCGATCATCAGCCGATTAACATGATATTTTTATCATGTCATGAGCAGCACAGGGGAATCGAACCCCTACCATCAGAATGGAAACCTGAGGCGCTACCGTTACACCAGTGCTGCAGAGAATATGTACAAGTTGTATAATTATAGAGATCTCCCCTCCCGTTCCCTATGAATAAAGGTTTCACCACAGCTTTGGCCGCGCCACAGCTCTTTTAATCTTGGGCCAGACCAGCCAGGGCGCCCCAAGGGCGCGCTTCGGTGAAACATTTTCCCCTTCGGGGAGCTTCAGGGAAGCTCTGTATGGTCTGGCCAGTCAGACATTGAGTGCCTGACCAGACGAGCTTTAGCGAAGCGCGCCCATGAACCCAAGGGGGCCCTGTCTAGCTTTCCTTTATTGTACAAATTGTAAATATTGATCATTCCAAGAAAATATCCATTTTTGAGATGTCGATTTATTCCAATATTTTTTATATAACCATTTTGAACCTTTATTTTTATGACGTTTTTTTAACCAAAACCAAATTCTCCAAAAAAAATAATCATTCATAATTTTAGAGCTATTATAAAAATGTCGCCAAATCGAAATTTTTTGATTCAATTCCAATAGAATTTGATCAATTGGACCAGTATGGTATTTTAAATAGATTTGAAATTGTTTTTGATGAGCACGGATATTGATATCCATTGGGGAGAAGTCAATTGGATAATATTTAATACTCAATCCTCTGGTTGAGGCTAAATCTAATGTTTTTTGTAAACAAGATTTGTCTACAGTCCAAATTATTAAATTGTTATATTCTAAAATAAGTTTATTACGAGGGCGGAGCAAAGCCTTCTCCCCCTTCGGGGGTGCTAGGAGGCCCTTTTTAGATAATGAACTCTGTATATCCATTAAACATAATTTTTGGAGAGTTGTTTTTAAACGGGCCGTGGCTCGGGCAGACAGAGCGGAGGGGGTTTTTTGACTATTAGAAAGTCGAGACAAAAAAAATTTCTTTTCTATAAATAGATTTGATAAAATCCATAATTTATTTTTTTGACTGAAAAACTTATTAAGTTTATTGATAACCATATATTGGGAAGGTTGGAATAATTTATATATATTAAGATCTGGCTCCTTATAATTTTGAGATGGGAATGTTTTTAACCCATTAACAAAAATTATTTGATCACAAAGTAAACTCTCAAGTGCTAGCCTCCATTGTTGATCTAGTATATAAGAATAAACTAAAGGTTGACAAGAAAATAAAATCTCACCAATAATCAATAATTTTACCCAACGGGAACGAACGAGTAAACGTAATAAATTTCGACAACTGCGGCCCCCCGAATGGGGGACTAAATCAGGGTCTTTCACGGTATCTCTGCCCACCTTTTTATTTATTTGAGTTTGCAATTTGGACAATTGAGATAATAACTTGTACCAATAGATCATTTATTTATTCAATCATAGCTTGATATGTGGCAACTGTAGAAGGAGAAATTTTATTCAAATATCGAAAAATCCAATATTTAAAAATAGTATCTAATAAAACAGGAAATGTAGATATAAAAAAATATAAAAAGTTTTGATTGATTTGTAAACCAAAATGTTCAATAATAAATTGAAGAAAGATTTCCCAACTTTTAGATGAATGAAAACCTACAAGTAAATCTAAAAAAAATATAAGAAAGAAACATTTTGTTGTTTCACTCAAACTAAATAAAGATTCGACTAAAAAGGTTTTAAAAATAATTATTTGAGGTTTAGAAAAAAAAAGAACAAACAAAAAAAATATTAAAGTTGTAAAATCTCCAATCCAATTTGTAATAATATCTAAACTTTGTTTTGAATAAAAATCCGCAGTTTGATAAACCCAATCTGAATTTTCAGGAGTTGGAGAAACTGATATCAAACTATCAAAATAGATTTGCGCATCCATATTCTCCAAAAAATCTAAAGCTTGTTCTTGTTGACGAAAATTCAAAAAAATTGGTATTGAATATTGAGGAAGAGAAGGCGGTTCTTCTGGCCAGGGCGCGCTTCGCGCTAAGCGCTGGAGCGCTCCTGGCCCGTCCGGCCAGCCTGAGCTGGCCAGACCAGCCAGACCAGCCAGACCAGCCTGACCCTCTGATCCCGCCACCCATTTAACAATCACAAACTTTATTAAAAATTGAAAAAGCCACGGGCATAAAATTAACCACAAAAAACATTGAACAGAAGCAATAGCGAAATAACGAGATACACGAAATTCATAAATAGCAAACAAATCAGTTTGAAAACCAATTTGTTTAAAAAAACGTTGACATGTACGAATAATGGATCTTGGAATCCATCCTATTTGTTCGTTTGACCTCATGAATTCTATGAAAGAAAGAGGAGCGCGCTTCGCTAAAGCTTGGGGAGGAATGCTCGAAAGAGCAGACAGGGTCAGGAGGAGCGCGCTTCGCTAAAGCTAGGGCCAGAGCGTTAGGAGCGCGAGCGGAAAGAAACGAGCGCTTTCCGTGTCTAGCGCGAAGCACGCTCTGTCTGGCTGGCCTGACCAGACGAGCGCGACGCTTTAGCTTTAGCCCATGACCTAACGCAGCTGGGCCAGACGTTATTTGACCACCTGGTAACGCGCTTGAGCTCGTTTTAAATAAAATTGAGCCGAAACTTTGTCTTTTTGATTAGTTGCTTGAGCCAATTGCTCACGTGCATTTTCTAATGCTTTTTGCGCTTGTTCAAAATCAATTGTTTGGGCACTTTCCGCTTCATTAACTAAAATAATTAAATTATCTTCTTGAACTAAAGCAAATCCTCCCATTAAAGCAAGAGAAGTCCATTTTTTATTAAATCGGAATAATACAACACCAATATCTAAGGCAGTTATTAAAGGTGCATGACCTGTCAAAACACCCATTTGCCCTGTATTTGTTGGTAAAATCATTTCATCCGCTTCACTATTAAAAAAAATTCGATCTGGTGTAATAATAGAAAATTGAAGAGTCATAATAGATAATTGTACAAGTTGTACTTTAAGACCATTGTGTTGCTTTTTGTTGAGCTTCATCAATATTCCCAACCAGATAAAACGCTTGTTCAGGTAATTCATCGAGTTGACCTGAAAGTATTAAATTAAATCCCTGAATAGTTTCTGCTAAGCTTACATATTTACCAGGAGAGCCTGTAAACACTTCGGCAACAAAAAACGGTTGAGAAAGGAAACGTTCAATTTTACGGGCACGAGCTACAATCAAACGATCTTGTTCTGAAAGTTCATCTAAACCTAAAATTGCAATAATATCCTGTAATTCTTTGTAACGTTGAAGCGTTTGTTGAACATTTTGTGCACAATTATAATGTTGTTCCCCTACAATCCATGGCTGTAACATAGTTGATGTTGAATCTAAAGGGTCTACTGCAGGATAAATGCCTTTAGAAGCAAGACCACGTGATAAAACCGTTGTGGCATCTAAATGCGCAAATGTAGTAGCTGGTGCTGGATCGGTTAAATCATCTGCTGGTACATAAATGGCTTGAATTGAGGTTATTGATCCATCTTTAGTAGAAGTAATTCGTTCTTGAAGTCCTCCCATTTCTGAAGCTAATGTTGGCTGATAACCAACCGCGGAAGGCATTCGCCCTAAAAGTGCAGACACTTCTGATCCTGCTTGAACAAAACGAAAAATATTATCGATAAATAATAATACATCTTGTTTTTGAACATCTCGAAAAAATTCAGCTAAAGTTAATGCGGTTAATGCAACTCGCATTCGGGCACCTGGAGGCTCATTCATTTGTCCATACACTAAAGTCACTTTAGATTCAGAAAGATTTTGTTCATCAATCACTTTTGATTCTTTCATTTCCATGTAAAGATCATTACCTTCGCGAGTTCGCTCACCTACACCACCAAAAACAGAAACACCACCATGTGCTTTGGCAATATTGTTGATTAATTCCATAATTAATACTGTTTTGCCCACACCAGCTCCTCCAAAGAGTCCAATTTTACCACCACGTCTATATGGTGCTAGTAAATCAACCACTTTAATTCCAGTTTCAAAAATGCTTAATTTTGTCTCTAAATCAACAAAAGCTGGAGCTTCTCTATGTATTGATGAACGTTTAGAATCCGAAACATCACCTAAATTATCGACAGGTTCTCCAAGCACATTGAAAATTCTTCCTAATGTAGTTTTACCTACTGGTACATTGATTGGTTTTCCAGTATCTACAACCGCCATTCCGCGAGTTAAGCCATCAGTAGCACTCATAGATACAGCACGTACACAATGATCACCTAATAATTGTTGAACTTCACAAACCACTTCATTTTCACCACCTTGAACAGATAAAGCATTAAAAATGTTAGGCATTTGACCTGGTAAAAAGGCAACATCAAGCACTGGTCCAATAATTTGTGTAATTTTACCTTTATTTAATGACATATGAAATTTTTAAATGATAGCGCTTCGCGCTTTGGGTCAGTCTGGTCAGGCCAGAGCGCGAAGCGCGCCCTGACCAGGAGCTAAAGCGAAGCGCGTGCTTCTAATTTGTTTAGAATTGAATTAAAAAAAAGCCGATTATCCCGGAGAGTTAGCCCGAAGCGCGCCCTTCGCGCTTTCCTCTTTATATTGACCGCACACCATGGGCTAAAGCTAAAGCTTAGCCCTAGCTTTAGCCAAGCTGTGCCGCGGCTTTGCTTTGCGCCCTTTTAGCGTAGGAGCGAGCGGAAAGAAGCGAGCTTTAGGCACCGGCAGCGTTAGGTCGCGCTAGCCCCAAGGGGGCCCTTTCAAACATTCTTTCCGCTTCCTAAAGCTCCTTCGGGGAGCTAAGGGCGCTAAAGCTAGTCAGGCCAGAGTCCCCCCATGTCGTCCCCCCATTGATTATTGGGCGGAGGCTTTTTATTCTAATTTTGGGCTCATGGTCTAAAGGATAAGACATCAACCTTCTAAGTTGCTTATGGAGGTTCGATTCCTCCTGAGCTCAGGCCGCGCTAGCGTTAGGTCGCGCTAAGCTTTAGCTCGCTTCTTTCCGCTCGCTCCTGAAGCGTTTATATTTAAGGGCTCGCATATAAAAAAATGTCTAAAAAAGCTTTAATTGAACGTCAGCGTAAAAGAATATTATTAGTTAATAAATATTTTTTGAAACGTCAAAATTTAAAAAAACAAATTCGTCAAGAACCATTAATATCAAAAAAATTTCAACTTCAACAAAAATTACAAAAATTGCCTAGAGATAGCTCATCCAGTCGACTTCAGAATCGGTGTTTGTTATCTGGTCGTCCTAAAGGCTTTTTTCGAGATTTTCAAATATCAAGACACTATGTACGTGAAATGGCTTTATTAGGTTATCTTCCTGGTGTTCAAAAAGCATCATGGTAAATATAATATTCAGAACCCCCTTTTGTCAACTCCAGCGCGAAGGGCGTGCTTTGCGCTCCCATGAGTCCAGATGCCTACCAGTAGCCTGAAAGGAGCAAATTGTTGGGAGGCATCTGGACTCCACCCTTTTTTTCCGTCTTTTTTCCGTCTGCCTTAGCAATAAAGGTGTGTTTGTTTAGCTTAATTGTGATCATTTTGTGGTGCGGCCTGAGCGCGAAGCGCGCTCTGAAGCGTTAGGGTCTGGCATTAGTGCTGACCTGACGCGCCCTTTATTATTTATGGCAAATTCAAAAATTTATAATTGGTTTGAATCCCGATTAGAGATTCAAGCGATTGCAGATGATATAACAAGTAAATATGTACCTCCTCATGTCAATATTTTTTATTGCTTTGGAGGAATTACATTTACATTATTTTTAGTTCAAGTCGCAACAGGCTTTGCTATGACCTTTTATTATCGTCCAACCGTTGCAGAAGCTTTCTCTTCTGTTGAATATTTAATGACTCAAGTCAACTTTGGATGGTTAATAAGATCAATTCACCGATGGTCCGCAAGTATGATGGTTTTAATGATGATTCTTCATGTTTTTAGAGTTTACCTGACTGGTGGATTTAAAAAACCACGTGAATTAACTTGGGTCACTGGGGTTTTAATGGCAATTTGTACTGTTTCTTTTGGTGTTACTGGGTATTCATTACCGTGGGATCAAGTCGGCTATTGGGCGGTTCAAATTGTTACTGGAGTTCCAGATGCAATTCCAGTTATAGGTAGTTTTGTAGTGGAACTATTAAGAGGGGGTGTTGGTGTTGGTCAAGCCACTTTAACACGATTTTATAGTTTACATACATTTTTACTTCCTTTATTTACAGCAGTTTTTATGCTGATGCATTTTTTAATGATTCGAAAACAAGGTATTTCCGGACCTCTTTAAAATCAATATATGGCTGTTACAAAAAAACCAGATTTATCAGATCCTTTTTTACGTTCAAAATTAGCTAAAGGTATGGGTCATCATTATTATGGTGAACCCGCTTGGCCTAATGAACTTCTTTATATTTTTCCTGTTTGTATTATTGGTTCTTTTGCTTGTGTTATTGGATTAGCTATTCTTGATTTAGCTGTGGTAGGCGAGCCAGCAAATCCTTTTGCGACTCCTTTAGAAATTTTACCAGAATGGTATTTTTATCCTGTTTTTCAAATTTTAAGAACAGTTCCTAATAAATTATTAGGAGTTGTACTCATGACATCAGTGCCTTTAGGTTTGTTTACAGTTCCGTTTATTGAAAACATTAATAAATTTCAAAATCCATTTCGAAGACCAGTAGCTACAACTGTGTTTTTTATAGGCACCGTGGTTTCAATTTGGCTCGGTATTGGTGCTACTTTACCTATTGATATTTCTTTAACATTAGGATTATTTTAAAAAAAGCGCGAAGCTGTGGCGCGGCCGTGCCGCGGCTTTGCTTTGCGCCCTGACTTTCCCAAGGGCGCGCTTCGCGCTCTGACCTGACCAAAGATTCGCCAGCCCTAATGCTCAGCCTAACCCCCCCCCCAAAGAGCGCGCCACAGCCGCGCCACATCTTTTTTTTGTACAACAGATACATTGATTACATATGAATAATTTTGATAAAATTTTAAAAAGCGGAATACAATCAAAACTGTTATCTATTGATGGTGAAAATATTATTTATGAAATACAAAAAAAGATATATAAATTTACTGATCCTGAAGAAATAGTTAGAGCAGTAACGTATATTAATCTAGTTAATAAATATAAATATTCTCCCTATTTAATTGATTTTGAAGTGTGTATACCTAGAAGAACTTCATTAGATAGAGCTGATATTGTTGTCTATCGAGATGAAAAAAAAACTATAAATTATTTAGTTGTTGAAAATAAAAAAACAAATATTGGTGATGTCGAATTTAATCAAGCTATTGAACAAGGGTTTGGTAATGCCAATAGCCTGAGAGCTAACTATCTTTTGGTTTCAAATTTAGATAATATTAAATGTTATGATATTCTAAAATTTGCTCCCAATCAGAGAATCGAAATTCCTGATATACCTATTAATTATGGTCTTGTTCCTGAATATAAATATATAAAAAATGAAAATTCTTTAGAAATAGTCTCTTTTGAAACTTTATCTAAGATATTTCAAAAATGTCATAATATTATTTGGTCTGGTGGAAAGTTTGACCCATCTTCTGCTTTTGATGAGATGAGCAAAATCATATTTGCAAAAATTCAAGATGAAAAAAACACTCGAAATAACAATGAATATAAATTCCAAATTGGTCTCTACGAGAACGAGGTTATAGTATCTCAGAGGATATTGGAACTCTATCGAGATGCACAAAAAATAGATAAAACCGTGTTTGATGAAGATATTTATGTAACATATTCAAAAATATTTCAAGTTGTTCGACTATTACAAAACATTTCTTTAAGTGAAACAGATATTGATGCAAAAGGTCAAGCATTTGAAAAATTCTTAGGTGTAATTTTTCGAGGAGAGTTAGGTCAATTTTTTACGAGAAGACAAATTGTGGAGTTTGCTGTTGATTTCTTAGAGCCAACAGATAGAGACTATATATTAGATCCTAGTTGTGGGAGTGGTGGATTTTTATTATATAGTCTGAAAAAAGTTGTCAAACAAATACAACAAGATTTCTTTGGAAATGACCAGTTTCATTTTATTGCAAGAAAGATATACGATTTTTGCCATCAAAATATATATGGCATAGAAATAAATGATAAAATTTCAAGGCTTGCTAAAATAGATATGATTCTAAATGGTGATGGACACGCCAATATTGAAAACAACACTGGATTAAATAATAAATATCAAAATCCGAATATACATTATGGTAAATTTTCTTTAATATTAAGCAATCCACCTTTTGGTGTAAAAATCAAAAAAGGGAATCAAGATGACTTAGGTACTAATGATTTGGACAATTTTGAATTGAGTAGTAGAAAAATTGTAAATTCTGATATTTTGTTTTTGGAGCAATATTGTAAATTTCTAACAAATGAAACCACAAAAAATCCAAGATTGGGAGTTATTCTTCAAACAGGAATAATCAACAATCCAAGTAATAAAAAACTCTTAAAATGGTTAAAATGCCATTTTAAAATATTAGGAATAATTAATTTGCCTATATTTGCTTTTAGAAAAGCTGGCTCGAGTATGAAAACCATTTTGTTATTCTTATCTAAATATTCAGAACCTTATAAATCTATAAAAGAGATCCCCAATTATGAATTGTTTTTCTCTATAGCGGAACATATTGGCTATGATAGTGCTCTTAGAGATGATTTCAATGAGTTTCCTGAAATACTCAAAAATTATAAAAATAAGACAAATTCAGATAACTGTTTTTGGTATGAATTTAATAAACTAGAATACAGAATAGATCCTCTTTACTATTTAAATAAAAAGTTTATATTAAAACAAATAAAAAAACTTCAAAAAAATAATATAAAAATGGTCAAACTATCTGATATTTTAGTAGATGGTGAAATTTCTGGAAAATCACCTTGTGGAGGTATTACAAGAAGTTCTGGTGAAATTCCGAGTATCACTGTTAATAATATAACAAAAGAAGGAAATATTAGTTTTGATGAAGGACGCGCTTCGCGCTTTGTGTCAGAAGGCTTTTATAAAAATTTTCAAGCAACTAAAGCAAAATTACAAATAGGCGATATATTAATTGTTAAAGATGGGGCAACCATTGGTAAAACTGCGGTAATTACAGACACTTATTTGGAATCTGTGTTTAGTGAACATATATTCAGATTAAGAGTATTAACTCATATATCACCATTATATATACATGCTATTTTAAATAGCGAATTAGGTCAATTCCAAATAAAAAACCTTATAACAGGTGGTGCTCAAGGAGGTATCACAAAAGATTTTTCTAAAAATATTTATATACCTTTAATCAAAAATCAAGAAAAGATTGCTCGATATTGGCAAGAAAATATTGCAGATATAGAGCAATTCAAAAAGCAATATAATCAAAAAGTAGAAAAATTCAAAAATAGTATTATAGAAAAAATTATTGTGGCTGCGGCCGAAGAGGGGGGAGGGTGACCTGACTAGCGACCTAGGTGGCTTCCGGCGGGATTAGGCTCAGGCCTGCCCGCTGTCGGTCCCCCCCCCCCCTTCGAGGGCGCGAAAGCTTCGCGCTAAGGGAGGAAGCGTTGAAGCGGAAAGAAGCGAGCGCTTAAGGGCGCGGTTCGCGCTAACCTCTATAGTTAATAATTACTCTATAGTTAATAATTAAGATAATAAAAAAATATGTAAATTGATAAAGGACCAAAAGTACATATATTTTTCCGATGAACTAAATGGTCATAAATGCGCTTATGGGAGGCTCGGCCAGAGGCAGGGCCCCCTTTGAGCGCGTCCTCTGTCTGGCGAAGCGAAGCTTTAGTGCCTAGCGCGTTTAGCGCCCTGGCTAGCACGAAGGACGCGCTTCGCGCTAATTAGCTGGCCCTATGAGCCAATGACTGATCTGAAATATAAAATGGTAAAATAATAAAAAAAAAAAGAAACATTTTATGACTTTAATTGTCGAAAATTCAGTTATTACCCAAGAACGAACTTGGTTTGATAATGTTGACGATTGGGTTCGTCAAGATCGTTTTGTATTTGTTGGGTGGTCTGGACTTTTATTATTTCCTACAGCCTATTTAGCTTTAGGTGGATGGTTAACTGGAACTACATTTGTAAGTTCATGGTATTCTCATGGTTTAGCAACTTCTTATTTAGAAGGTTGTAACTTTTTAACAGCTGCGGTTTCAACTCCAGCAAATAGTTTAGGTCATTCATTATTATTATTATGGGGACCTGAAGCTCAAGCCGATTTTACTCGTTGGTATCAATTAGGTGGATTATGGACTTTTGTTGCTCTTCATGGCGCTTTTTCGTTAATTGGTTTTATGCTTCGTCAATTTGAAATCGCTGGAAGTTTAAGACTTCGTCCTTATAATGCAATTGCTTTTTCAGCACCAATCGCTGTATTTGTAAGTGTGTTTTTAATTTATCCATTAGGACAATCTGGATGGTTTTTTGCTCCAAGTTTTGGAGTAGCCGCTATTTTTCGATTTATTTTATTTTTCCAAGGTTTCCATAACTGGACGTTAAATCCATTTCATATGATGGGTGTTGCTGGTGTTCTTGGAGCCGCGTTATTATGTGCTATTCATGGAGCTACAGTAGAAAATACATTATTTGAAGATGGTGATGGAGCCAATACATTCCGTGCGTTTAATCCAACTCAATCCGAAGAGACCTATTCGATGGTTACAGCTAATCGTTTTTGGTCACAAATTTTTGGTGTTGCTTTTTCAAATAAAAGATGGCTTCATTTCTTTATGTTATTTGTTCCAGTAACTGGATTATGGATGAGTGCTATTGGTGTTGTAGGTTTAGCATTAAATTTAAGAGCTTATGATTTCGTAAGTCAAGAAATTCGTGCTGCAGAAGATCCAGAATTTGAAACTTTTTATACTAAAAATATTCTTTTAAATGAAGGCATTCGCGCATGGATGGCTGCTCAAGATCAGCCTCATGAAAAACTCGTATTCCCTGAGGAGGTTTTACCACGTGGAAACGCTTTATAATTCTAATTCTTCCTTTATTCTTGGTGGACAGGATCAAGAATCTACTGGTTTTGCTTGGTGGGCTGGTAATGCCCGGTTAATAAATTTATCTGGTAAATTATTAGGGGCGCATGTCGCTCATGCTGGTTTAATTGTTTTTTGGGCTGGAGCTATGAATCTATTTGAAGTTTCTCACTTTGTTCCTGAAAAACCAATGTATGAACAAGGATTTATTCTTTTACCTCATTTAGCCACTTTAGGATATGGTGTAGGCCCTGGTGGAGAAATTATTGATACTTTTGCTTATTTTGTTTCTGGGGTTTTACATTTAATCTCCTCTGCAGTTTTAGGATTTGGGGGTGTTTATCATTCTTTAATTGGACCAGATACACTTGAAGAATCATTTCCTTTTTTTGGATATGTTTGGAAAGATAAAAATAAGATGACTACTATTTTAGGTATTCATCTTATTCTATTAGGTTTAGGGGCTTGGCTTCTTGTTTTTAAAGCTTTATATTTTGGTGGTGTTTATGATACTTGGGCTCCTGGTGGAGGAGATGTCCGAATTATTACAAATCCTACCGTTTCACCTCTAGTCATTTTAGGATATATTTTTAAATCTCCTTTTGGTGGTGATGGGTGGATTGTTAGTGTTGATAATATGGAAGATATTATTGGCGGACATATTTGGATTGGCACATTAGAAATTTTTGGTGGAATTTGGCATATCTTTACTAAACCTTGGTCTTGGGCAAGAAGAGCATTTGTTTGGTCTGGTGAAGCTTATCTCTCTTATAGTTTAGGTGCTATTTCAATTATGGGAGTCACCGCTTGTTGTATGGCCTGGTTTAATAATACTGCTTATCCTAGTGAATTTTATGGTCCTACTGGTGCAGAAGCTTCTCAAGCCCAAGCTATGACTTTTCTCGTGCGAGATCAACGTTTAGGGGCTAATGTTGCTTCAGCTCAAGGCCCTACTGGACTTGGGAAGTATCTTATGAGATCTCCTTCTGGAGAAATTATCTTTGGAGGCGAAACAATGCGTTTTTGGGATTTTAGAGGCCCTTGGTTAGAACCTTTACGAGGACCTAATGGACTTGATCTTCAAAAATTAAAATATGATATTCAACCTTGGCAAGAACGACGAGCTGCTGAATATATGACTCATGCTCCTTTAGGAAGTTTAAATTCTGTTGGTGGTGTTGCAACTGAAATTAATGCTGTTAATTTCGTTAGTCCTAGAACTTGGTTAGCTACATCTCATTTTTGTTTAGGATTTTTCTTTTTTGTTGGCCATTTATGGCATGCTGGAAGAGCGCGTGCTGCTGCTGCTGGTTTTGAAAAAGGACTTGATCGAGATAATGAATTTACTTTATTCTTAAAACCTTTAGATTAACCAGGAGCGCGAGCGGAAAGACGCCAGCGCTTTGGCTGGCCTGACCTGACTTTCCCAAGGGCGCGCTTTCTTTTTAAGTTTAAAGGGCCCCCTTTCGGGGGTCCCGTTCTAACTTGACCCCATAAAATATCAATCTTTTAGTCATTTCAATCGATCGTTATTCATCCCGTTCCGCTCCCCCCTAAGGAGGGGGGACCGCCAGCGCTTAGCTGGGGATAATACGAAAGCTCCCCGAAGGGCGCAAAAGCTCGCTCCTGCCCTAGTCAGGGCGCGCTTCGCGCTCTGGCCTAGCTTTAGCGAACACTTTCCCAAGGGGGCCCTTATTTTAATTATGTCACATACTGTAAAAATTTATGATACTTGTATTGGATGTACACAATGCGTTCGAGCATGTCCCACAGATGTTTTAGAAATGGTTCCTTGGAATGGCTGTAAAGCTGCTCAAATTGCTTCTGCTCCGCGAACTGAAGATTGTGTAGGATGCAAGAGATGTGAATCTGCTTGTCCAACTGATTTTTTAAGTGTTCGAGTTTATTTAGGTTCTGAAACCACTCGAAGTATGGGATTAGCTTATTAAAATTTTGTCCATTCTCACTTTTCCACGGCCCCCTAGCGCGAGCGGAAAGAGGCGAGCGCTTTCCGTGCCAGATCTTCCAGAGGGCGCGCTTCCCGCGAGGATTCTGTAGCGCGAAGCGCGCCCTTCTTAATTATTCTATGAAAAATTTATTTCGGAATGTAGCGTAGTTTGGTAGCGCGCGTGTTTTGGGTACTCGAGGTCGCAGGTTCAAATCCTGTCATTCCGAGGGCGCGCGCCAGCGCGCGCTGACCTCTTCCAGGGCTAGCCCTGGAAGCGGAGAGTTGGGAGGAGCGAAGCAAGCGTGTCTCTAGCTTTCGCGAAGCTGTGGCGCGGCTTTTGCGCCCTGCCTACATTTGTTTGTCGTGGACTTTCTTAGACGTCCTTAGTTCAGTCTGGAAGAACGTAGGTTTCCAAAATCTGATGCCGTGGGTTCAAATCCTACAGGACGTGATCCCGTAGAGAAGTGCAGGTCGTGCTTAGTTAGAGAGAGGCCATCTTTTTTAGCGCGAAGCTGTGGCGCGGCCGTGCCGCGGCCGTGCCGCGGCCTTTCCGCCCTGGTCAGGGTCTGGCCAGACCAGCCAGACCCCAGACGCTTTCCTTAGTAGCTCAATGGTAGAGCCGTCGGCTGTTAACCGAAAGGTTACAGGTTCAAATCCTGTCTGAGGAGATAAGATGGAGTCTGGCGATATGGCCAAGTGGTAAGGCACAAGATTGCAAATCTTTGATCCCCAGTTCGAATCTGGGTGTCGCCTTTAGGAAGTGGCGCGGCTTTGCTTTGCGCCCTTGGGGGGCCCGGCGAAAGGAGCGCGAGCTAAAAGAAGCAAGCGCTTGGGGCCCTAAAGCTCCCCGAAGGGGAAGGAGCCAGCGAAGCGCGCTTTAGTGCACTAATTCATTAAAGAGGGCGTATCTGGCACTCAATCTAAGCCCCAAAGGGCGCAAAGGCCGCGGCACAGCTTCGCTAAAGCTAGACCATGAGCTAACGCTGCTGGCCAGACGAAGGAGCGCGAGCGGAAAGACGCGAGCGCTTAGGGCGCGCTTCGATGAAACATTTTCCCCTTCGGGGAGCTTTGTGTTTTTTTCAATTTTTGATACACTTTTTTAAAAATTTATTTTTTATGTCAACATTATTACTTTATCTTGAAATGTTAATTTTTAGTATTGGTCTTATTATTGTATTGTTTTTTGGATTCATTAAAATAAAATTAATTTGAAAAAAAAAGGAGGTATTCATTTCAATGAACAATTTAAAAACATATTTTTCTACTGCTCCAGTCATTGCTTTTATTTGGTTGTCATTAACTGCAGGCATTTTAATCGAAGTTAATAGATTTTTTCCAGATCCATTAATTTTTGCTTTTTGATAGGATAATTTTTAATTTCGGAGAAAAAGGGATTCGAACCCTTGGTATGAAAAAAAATCATACAACGGATTAGCAATCCATCGCTTTCGACCACTCAGCCATTTCTCCAAAAGGGTCTGAAGCCCCAAGGGCGCGCTTGGCCCGCAAGGAGCGCGGGCGGAAATAAGCTAAGCGCGAAGCGCGCCCATGACCCCTTCAAATCTTTTTATAAACTTCTTGAATAATATTCAATAACTAACAATTCATTAATATATAGACCAACATCTTCTCGAGATATTTTTTGTTGTATCTTAATTGGAGATATACCATTAGATCCGGCTGGCCAGACCCTTTTCTTTTGTTTAAGTGGTTTTTTGATATTAATAATATCGTTGACCTCGCATTGATAACTTGGTCTATTTATAACTTTATCATTAAGTAAGATATGACCATGTGTAATTCGTTGTCGCGCAGCAGGTAGAGTTGGAGCATAACCATATCTAAAAATAATATTATCAAGTCGCATTTCTAATAATTCAAGCAGAATATGACCTTGAGGTGGGGCTATATCTGAAAGGGACCATTTGGAAGTTTTTTTTCGTCGTGCTTTTCTTACATAATTTATTAAGCTTTTTTCTGTAAGACCATAATGATATCTAAGTTTTTGTTTTTCCTTTAAGCGGGTAGTATACGCTGATTCTTTTTTAGGCTTCGCCCTTTCTTTTTTAGGCTTCGCCCCTTCTTTTTTACTGGATAATTTAACTAGTTTTTGATTTAGTACAAGTCCAAATCCTGGCAAAGACCCCAAACGTTTTAAAATTCTAAGTTTTGGACCTCGATATCTTGACATAAAAATTATTGACAAAGGGCGCGTCAGTCTAGCGTTAGGGCGCAAAGGCCGCGCCACAGCTTCGCGCTAAGCGTCTGGCCAGCCAGACAGAGACTTTCTATTGTACAAATTGTACATAAAGCAGCACTGGTGTAACGGTAGCCTGCTAGTTTGCCATACTGGAGGAAGGGGTTCGATTCCCCTGTGCTGCTTCTCTTTTAGAGGTGCTCGTCAGGCCAGACCATGGTTTTTTTAAAATGTGCTTACATTTAGCGCGAAGCTGTGGCACGGCCTTTGCGCACTTTGTAATGAAAAAAAAAAAAAAAAAACTATAAATTTATTGCTAGGTTCCGCCCCTCATATTTTAATATTAATAGGAATAATAAAAATGTCAATATATTGAAGATATATACTTTTTATAGTTTTAAACAAATCTATTAATTTTTATGAATACAAATAATTATTCCTTTGAGACAGGAAATACAATTTCCGTTCAGTTTATTTACACCATAAACAAAAGACGCCATTTAGTAAATTTATTTTTTAAAACTATAAACAGTGGCTCCGTTGACCCCTTAGTTTTATTAGATGAAATTTATGTTAAATTTTTTAAAGATTTGATTTATCCTGTTTGGAGTTCTATTGTAAAACCCGAATATGCAGATATATTTTTTGATACACAATTTCTTCGTTATGTGGAGGTAGATCATATATCGAACAGTGATAATGATGAAAGCAGGCATAATTTATAATGGAAAAAAACAACACTCCCTTTTTGGAGTTCCCCAGGGAAGCATTATTTCCCCATTATTATTTAATATTTATCTTCACGAATTCAATAAATATATTTTAAACCATATTAAACCCTTTATCCAATTAATAAATCACAAGCAAAAAAGAACTCTCGCAGGATTTCAACATCCCCAAACGGGACATCTCATATATCGCCTTAGAATGCTTCGAAAAAAAAAATTTAACAAAAAGAAGGAAGCGAGCGCTTTTGGGAGCGAGCCTGAGACAAGCGCTCGCTTCTTTCTGCTCACGCTCCTTCTGATTCTTCTCAGTGGGGGTATTTAAGCTAATATATAGGGTAATCAAGCTTCTTTGAAAAAGCTCGCCCTTCGGGGAGCTTTGGCGTCAGGGGCGCGTCAGGCTGAAGCGTCAGGCTGGAGCGTCAGGGCTTGCTTGCCCTTCCTTCCTTCCTTCCTTCGTCAGATCCGACAGGGCTCTCCCCGAATTTAACGAGCGGAAAGAAGCGAACGCTTAGGACGCGCTAAGCCCTCCTATGGCCAGACATCGATGTGCCCTCTTAATGATTTCAAAATTCTATCATGGACCCTTATGCGCATTGATTTCTATTTATAATAAATCTTAGAGAATTTTTATAGAAATTGATTTGAAAACATAACAATTTATTTTTTATTTATGACACTTAAAAAAAAACAAGTGAAGATTGTTGTTGATCGAAATCCAGTGGAAACTAGTTTTGAAAAATGGGCTAAACCAGGTCATTTTTCAAGAAGTTTATCCCGTGGCCCTGCCACAACAACATGGATTTGGAATTTACATGCGGATGCTCATGACTTTCAAAGTCATACAAACGATCTTCAAGATATTTCTAGAAAAGTATTTAGTGCCCATTTTGGCCAATTAGGTATTATTTTTATTTGGTTAAGTGGCATGTACTTTCATGGTGCACGTTTTTCTAATTATGAGGCATGGTTAGCTAACCCAATTCGTATTAAACCTAGTGCTCAAGTAGTATGGCCTATTGTTGGTCAAGAAATTCTAAATGGAGATGTTGGAGGTGGATTCCAAGGAATTCAAATAACATCAGGTTTTTTCCAACTCTGGAGAGCTAGTGGAATAACTAGTGAACTTCAATTATATTGTACGGCAATTGTTGGATTAATCTTTGCTGGATTAATGTTTTTCGCTGGATGGTTTCATTATCATAAAGCGGCTCCAAAATTAGAATGGTTTCAAAATGCAGAATCTATGCTTAATCATCATTTAGCTGGACTATTAGGTCTGGGAAGTTTAAGTTGGGCTGGTCATCAAATTCATCTTAGTAGTCCTATTAATAAATTATTAGATGCAGGAATTGATCCAAAAGAAATTCCTTTACCTCATGAATTTTTATTAAATCGAGAATTAATGGGACAATTATTTCCGAGTTTTCGTCAAGGATTAGCTCCTTTCTTCACTTTAAATTGGGCTGCTTATAGTGATTTTTTAACTTTTAAAGGTGGATTAAATCCAACCACAGGAGGTCTATGGCTTACAGATATCGCGCATCATCATCTAGCCATTGCGGTTTTATTTATAATCGCTGGACATATGTATCGAACTAATTTTGGTATTGGTCACAATATTAAAGATATTCTCGAAGCACATAAAGGTCCTTTAACTGGAGAAGGACATACTGCTCTTTATGAAATTTTAACCACTTCATGGCACGCTCAATTAGCTATTAATTTAGCATTATTTGGATCTCTTTCTATTATTGTAGCGCATCATATGTATGCAATGCCTCCTTATCCTTATTTAGCGACTGATTATGGAACTCAGTTATCGTTATTCACACATCATATGTGGATTGGAGGTTTCTGTATTGCTGGGGCTGGGGCCCACGGAGCCATTTTTATGATTCGTGATTATGATCCAACTAAAAACTACAACAATTTATTAGACAGAGTTGTGCGTCATCGAGACGCAATAATTTCTCACCTTAATTGGGTTTGTATCTTTTTAGGTTTTCATAGTTTTGGATTATATATTCACAATGATACTATGAGTGCTTTAGGAAGACCTCAGGATATGTTTTCAGATACAACCATTCAACTTCAACCCATTTTTGCTCAATGGATTCAAAAAATTCATTTTTTAGCTCCTCAACTTACAGCACCTCAAGCGCTTGAAGCCACTAGTGGTTCGTGGGGAGGACAATCGATTGTAGCTGTCGGTGGAAAAGTGGCTATGATGCCTATAGTTTTAGGGACATCTGATTTTATGGTTCATCATATTCATGCGTTTACTATTCATGTGACCGCCTTTATTTTATTAAAAGGTGTTTTATATGCTCGAAGTTCTCGTCTTATTCCTGATAAATCAAATTTAGGCTTTAGATTCCCTTGTGATGGACCTGGTCGTGGAGGCACTTGTCAAGTTTCTGCTTGGGATCATGTTTTTTTAGGTTTATTTTGGGTTTATAATTCACTTTCGATTGCAATTTTTCACTTTAGTTGGAAAATGCAATCAGATGTATGGGGCACTGTTTCACCAGATGGAGCTGTCGCTCATATAACTGGAGGCAACTTTGCGGCTTCTGCGAATACTATTAATGGATGGTTACGGGATTTCTTATGGGCTCAATCCTCTCAAGTTATTCAATCTTATGGATCAGCTTTATCCGCATATGGTTTAGTTTTTTTAGGAGCTCATTTTGTATGGGCTTTTAGTTTAATGTTTCTTTTCAGTGGAAGAGGTTATTGGCAAGAGCTCATTGAATCTATTTTATGGGCGCATAACAAACTTAAAGTGGCGCCAGCTATTCAACCTCGAGCTTTAAGTATTACCCAAGGGCGGGCTGTTGGATTAGCCCATTATCTCCTTGGAGGCATTGCGACAACATGGAGTTTCTTTTTAGCTCGTATTTTGGCAGTTAGTTAGATCCGCACGCCCCTTTTTTCGCTTTCCCATCCCCGCCACGCTTCCATCAATCAGGGCGCTAAAGCTAAGGTGCGAAGTGTGTCTAGCGCGAAGCTTTAGTGCCCTCCCCCCCAGAAAGGCCGAAGCACCCCGCGTCTTTTCTTTCCCTTTGGGAGAGAAAAGAAGATCAGGCCAGCCAGATATGGGCGCTAAAGCTCCCCGAAGGGGAAGGAGCCAGCGAAGCGCGCTTTAGTGCACTAATTCATTAAAGAGGGCGCTAAAGCTAGACCATGGGCAAGCAATGAAGGCGCTAGCGACGCTTAGCGCGAAGCTTTAGCACCCTAACGCTCGTGGCGGATGGGGCCAGCCGTCGGATTTTTTGTTTTTTTAAATTCGAAATTAAAAGAAACAAAAAGTTACTTTACTTTACGTTAAGCGATCGTTTTGTTCGGTCACGAATTTCCGATCAGGTAGGGAAGTTCAAAAATGAAAAAAAGCAAGTAAGTAAAGTCGACTTTACAAGTCCCCCTGAACAAATGTAAAGCAGAAGTTAAGTGTTAAGAGGTTGATCAAAAATTTGAGAAAATTTATTAAGTTTTTGTTCATCACTAAAAGGCTGCACTAGGCTAGCCAGGAGCAGTGGTTTAAATATGAGTCTGTCCAATAACTTGGCGAACAAATTCAATGTCTTGAGTCTCTTTCTAAAGAGACGTAATATAACCTTTCCGAAAGCTATGAGAAGTCAAATGAAGTTCTTTTTCTTTAAATTCGGGAACATTTTGAATAAATGTATTAATAAATTTAGTAAAAGCACTTCGAGAAAGAGCTTTTTTGCCTCTATAAGAGGGTGCGGAAAAGATATAACGTTCCTTATATTGAGAAGGAATAGAATCATCAAAAGAATCAATAGGAATATTACAAGATTGAATTAAAGAGAGGATTTGATTCGCAATTTGATGGATTAAATAAGAGCCTTTTTTAGTTAAAAAGGCTTTATGATTGGCAGGTCCGCGTTTAGCGCGATTAATGGCGATAGAGTTATTTTTAAGTAGACAAAAAATTTGTTGAACAGTAATAAAGCGAACTTCAGAAATGCGTAAACCAGTTAACACTAAACAAGTCCACGGAACAATAACACGCAATTTAAAAATATGGGATAAATTCCATTGTTTAGCGTGAGAAATTAAAAAAGAGTAATGTTCCTCCTGAAAAAAGGGTTGATTGATTTGTTTTTTTTGACGATTAAGACGTTGTTGACGTCGAAAAAGCTTTAATTCCCTTTCTTTTTGAATTTGATTTTTAAAATCAACTAAATCATCAATAAGTTGTAATAATTTAGTATTATCATTTTCAAGAAATTTAATACGATTCAAAAGTGCATAATTACGTTTTAAAATGTCTTGACTCTATGAAAGAAGTTGGTCTTGTTTTTCATTTTGTCCAAAATCAGATAACAAAATGGCTTGTCAAACCGCTTGTTGTTCAACATCAGCGTGTTCAATAAGTTCAAAAAGGGCAGCTTGTACATTGATAGCTTTTTGAACGACAGTAAGATTAGATAATCATTTATTTTTAAATTCAATTGAAAGATTAGACTTTTGAATATGTTTTTGAGCAAAAGAAACACGTTGATAAGTGTCACGATTGCTTTGAGCAATAAGTGGAGCCATCATTGCATATTTGCCACTCTTAGAAAGAGAAAGATCAACAATATGGGTGTTGATTTCTTCTTCTTGAATGCGGCAAAATTTGGACTGAAGTGGTTTTGTGTTGCTTTTTTGATTAAATGCATCAATTCAAAAAAGAATGATCGAAAGGTAGGATTTTTAATTTTGTTTTGAATTCGTAATTTTTTGAATGGATCAGGCCAAGTTTTGCGCCATTGTTTAAAAGCAAAACTATTAGATTTTAAAACCAGTTTAATAAATTGGTCTTTAATGGCCGCATTAATGGATTCAGCGACTTGGTTAGGCAGGCGAGGTTCCTCAACACGAGGCGCAGTGGTAGAGAGTTTAATCTGGTGTTTATGAGCCCATTTTTGAATAGGTGTACAAACGTAGATTGGGTTTTGGTCTGAATGAATAATGGATGGCACTTTAAAACTTTGAATGGTTTGTTCATATATTTCAATAATTTCAGATGTAGAAAATGCTTGAGTAGAAGAAGTAGTAGTAGATTTAACACCAAAGCTTAAAATGGCTCGGCTTTTAAGATTAGTAACAAAAAAAACGACAGAAATACTATTAAAGTAAGTTTCGTCAATAACCTAAATATCAAAATTAACAACATTTTGTTGTTGTAAAAGATTTTTAAAAGTGAAATAATAAGGTTGCATAAAAATTAGATAAAAACGAAATAAAAGAAAATCAAAAAAGTAAACTCTATACCTATAGGCGGAAGGCTGCTCTCTCTCCCAAAGGGAGAGAGAGAAGAGAAGAGAAAGCGAACCGAAGTCAATTATTTTTTTTCTTGTTGGATCTTTAAAGAAGGTTGAGGGCCTGGCCAAACAAGTATTCCTCTTCTTGGAGCAAGAGAAGTTTGAAGTTTAGTTTGGCTACTCAAAGTTATACGATCCACAATACTAGGTAGTTTATCATAGATAATATCTTCTTCTAACATTTCTGGTTCAATATATATAAATAAGTTTGTTGATTGCATATCTTTTGAAGTCCGATAAAGTCGAGTCAATGTAGGATTTTTGAGTAAAACTTTTTTTTTAACAGGCCATGTCGTAAAAAAGAGAGGACGAATAGTTTTATAAACCTTAGACTCTTTTTCAAATTCCTCGTCAAATTTAGATAGCTCTGGATTCCATGTTCTTTTGACTAATTTAATTGAAGATTTAAATTGTGTCGTTTTTTTCAAATTCCACTTTTTAAAAAAAGATTCTATTTCACGAGAAAATCTAAATTCATCTAGAGTTTTTCGCCGTGTTAATAAACGATTGGTTACAACAAATTTCCGTTGTTTCCGATTCCATGCTACAAAAAAAGGCACTGGATTTGTTTCTTGAACAAACAATTTTTTTCTATATGTTTTATTGTTTATTTTTTTCTTTTTCTTTTTTTTCTTTATCGAATTTTTCTTTATCGAAATAAGATGATGAGCTAATGGAGAAATATGAGAAGGGCGCGCTTCGGGGAATGTCGACTTTGTTGAATTATAGAGAGGTTGATCAAATTTTAAAACAGAAGGATCTTTTTTAATTTTCAAATATAAATCTTTATATTCTTCTGGTGTTGAATCCTCTTCCGTTTCAACAGTTGGAATATTTTGATGATCTTCTAAATGTATAGAAAACAAACGTTCAACAATTTTTAAAGTGCCTTTAAATTGTTGATTGTAAACACGATTCGAATAACTTTTAGGACCACAAAACAATGGTTGGAATACAAGACCAATATAAGAATTTAATTTAGAATAAATACGAAAACTATCCAAATATTCTGATAAAGCCAAACGCTTTTTAAATAATTCTATTTCTTCTTGAGATGTAAGACGATGATGTTTTGGTAACCCTTGAAGAAAATTTGAAATATCAAAATTTACTAAAAATCGATAAATATAATTTTCTGAATATTTTTCTTTCATTTCATATTCAATAGGATCTTCATCTGCATATGATTTAATATCAGTAGAAAAGAAAGAAAAAATATCGAAACCAAATTTCATTATTTCAGAAAAAGCAGAAAAATGAACCATTTTGTAATTAGGCAGATCAGGCACATCTGGATCTTTTGTCTCTCCTGGCTTTGTCAAATAATCATAAAGAAATCTTTCAAGCAAGGCGCTGGCCTCAACAAATAAATCTTCTTTTAACGCATAAGAATCTAAAGAGAAAACATTAGCATCTTTATTGACTTCCTTCAATGAAAATCGCGGAGAAGTGTATTCAAATTTTGATGGTTGATTTGTCGATTTAGAAAGTTGATTTTTTTTTTTTTGCTGTATTTTTTGAAATTTATGAAATTGCTGATCTTGTTTTTTTCGTCGTCTTTCCTTTTGTCGGGCTTCTTCGGCAGGTCCTAGGCGAGCAACTAGAAATTTATTTAAAATACCTTTACCTTTTCTCACACTTCGAGAAGATAAACGATCGACTCGTGTCCGCCACATATATTCTTCTTGATAATTTAAAGATTCAAAATTTAATTCAACAGAAGGACCAGAACCAAAACGTGCACGATCAAAAAGAGAAAGATCAGTATCCATAGAAGATTTAGCTCCAAAACGACCCAATCTTCCCGCAGGGGCATCTGGTGTTTCCGTTTTGAATAAAGACTTTTCGTAAACAGACACAAAACCTAATGGATTTGCGAATAAGTAGTCAATTCCGTAATATCCAAAACTGGTCAAGGTTAAAGTTAAACATCCAACAAGACAAAAATTATGAAATCCTCGAATCCAATAAGAAAATGGAGTAAAACGGGTTAGAAAATTGCCTAATCTAGTAAAAAATAAACCTAAAATAAATGTCCAAAAAAAACTACCTAATAGAATTCCTTCAAAATAGAAAATAGAATTAGAATCAAAATCATAATCTAGAATATTTGTACCACTCTGAAAACACAAATTGCTTAAAAAGGGGAGTAAACTCGATTGATCTGTCCAAACTAAAGCAAAATTTATTAAAAAAAGTTGAAAAAGTTGATTAAAAAAGTCTTTTTGAGACTTTTTTAGAATTCGAAAAGGGCCGACCAGCCGGCTTCGTTGGGTTATTTGAAAAATAACGATAAAAACTAAACTCACACCTAAAAAATAACTTAATGGTTCAAATCCAAACCAAAAATAAATTATTTCACGTAGACCAAATAGACAACACCCTAAAAAACTTAAATTTCCTAAAATTAAACCAAAAGTGGCTGCACCTGCGGCCCATATTCCTTCTATGACAACTGAACGTAACCAAATAAATTGAACAGGAGAAATAGGTAAATATAGGAAAAAGCTATTTAAAAAACCATTGAGCCCATTGATTAAAGGGCTAAGCACATTTGTGTTTGTTTGGAGTAATAAATTCAAATTTGGAGTTGGCGCATTGATCAAATCTTTAAAAACACTATGAGTATTTTTAGGCAAAACTAAACCAAAATGAGCATAATAATCAATCCATTTGAATGTACTTAAATAATTCCAAAAATATTTAATGACAGCACCAATAGCTTGGTGTGTAGGGAACTCATAAACTTTATTAAGTACATCATTTGTATTTTTAATAAATTCCCCAATTGGAAGGATAATAGACATGAGAAACATAGATAAGATAGCCCCCTTCGGGGGCCCATAATGTTTGATAAATATTAATCAATAAAAATAAAATAAAACAAACTAAAAGTAAAACGGATCCAAAAATAGTAGCACCAGTATAATCATACTGTTCTAAACATTGAAAAATTAAAACGGGTGTCACCAAATCTTTAAATGGAAAATTTGAAGATAATAAAACGATGGCTCCATATTCACCAATACATCTTGAAAAACTTAATATCATTCCTGTGGATAATGGAGTCACTAAAGTTGGCCAAATAATTCTTAAGAAAGTTTGCCATGAAGAAGCCCCTAAACACCAAGCCGCTTCTTCAAGTTGTTTATCTATTTGTTCAAATGCTGGTTGAACGCTTCTAACCACAAATGGAAAAGAAACAAAAATCATTGCTAAAAGCAAACCCCATTTAGTAAATACAATTTGAATATTGTATCTAAGCAAAAATTGACCAATCCATCCTTTTGAGCCATAAATTGCACAAATACTCAAACCAGCAACTGATGTTGGTAAACAAAAAGGTAAATCAATTATAGCATCTAATAATTTCTGACCAGGAAAATTATAACGTGTTAAAACCCATACAACTAAAAATCCAAAAAAAGTATTTATCAAACAGGCAGTAAAAGATAAACTTAAACTCAACTGATAAGCACAAATTGCAACTGGAGTGGTTGCTTTTTCCCAAAAAAATTCGCCAAAAGTTATTAATGATGTGGAAAATAAAATGACTATAGGAAAAATTAAAAAAGCTATAAAATAGAAGCTAATAAATAGAGCCATAAAGAAAACACGACAGCACTCAGGAGCCCCCGAAGGGGGGCCTGACTTCTGTTCTCTCCCTTTGGGAGAGAACAGAGGGGGGAAAGTGTGTTTGTTTTGCCCCAAAGGCCCCCCAGGTTTGAAGGGTGCGTCAGGCACTCAATGTCTGGCTGGCCAGACCCTTCGCTAAGTGCCAAGGGGGCGCTTTTATTGATATAATAGATTGAAATCCAAACAAAGAGATTGAAGTTCTCTTAGAACCACACGAAGAGATTCGGGTGTCCCAAAATGCAAAGAAGTATTTTTGAGAAGAGCAAACATTAAACGATTTCGTCCAACAAGATCATCTGATTTAATGGTTAATAATTCTTGTAATATATAAGCACTCCCAAATCCTTGAAGTGCCCAAACTTCCATTTCTCCAACTCGTTGACCTCCTTGTTTTGCACGTCCACGAAGAGGCTGTTGAGTAATTAGTGAATAAGGGCCTGTTGAACGAGCATGAATTTTTTCATCAACTATATGTATTAATTTCATAATATAAGCATAACCTATCAAAATAGATTGATGAAAAATTTGACCATTTCGACCATCAAATATATGAACCTTTCCTGGTGTTTTTTTGGAAAATAACCATTTTTGTTTGACTTGATTTGAACATTCTAGTAATTTTGAATAAATCAAACTTCTGGACGCTTCATAACCATCGATTTCATCAAAACAAGTGATTTGAAATTTTGTATGAAAAATATGACCAGTTAACCCTAATACACATTCCAATATCTGACCAACATTCATTCGGGAAGGAACACCCAATGGATTCAACAAAATATCTAAACATTCCCCGTTAGGCAAATAAGGCATATCATAAGGACCAAATATTTGAGAGATAATGCCTTTATTTCCATGACGTCCAGAAACTTTATCTCCAATTTTTAATTCACGTTTTTCAGCAATATATATAGCTATTTTTGATAATCTACATTTTGCTCGGCGAAGCTCCCCGAAGGGAGCGTGCCGATGCGCTTTTTTTTTTTTTGATAAGGAGATGCTGCCCTTTATGGGCGATGGATCCTTTCGGTTGCTTCTCTGAATTTTTTGAGAACATATAAGGATCTTAATTATTCGTCCTGAAACACCTGAAGGAACTCTCAAATCTTGAATTTTAATCTGTTTATGTTTGTGCTTGTCCTTACCAACAATATCATATAATAACCGTTCATGTTGAACCTTTTCTTTTTCAATATAGGTAGATGATGTGATTTGACCAACTAAAATATCTCCTTCTTTAACCCATGAACCTATTTTAATAATACCATTTTCATCTAATGAATTAAGGGCGTGTCTCTGAGCTGGAAGCCCCAGGGGGGCCCTGACGCGCTTTAATATGTTTTCTGATAGGGAGGATTGAGCGCGAACCTTGGGCCCCCTTGAGGCTTTCGCGCTTTCCTCTTCTAAAATTTGAGTTTCATATTTTTCAATATGTAAAGATGTATATTTAGAAACAATTTTATTATTAATTAATACAGCATCTTCAAAATTTAAACCTTCCCAAGGCATATAAGCGGCTAATAAATTTTGTCCTAAAGCTAATTCTAATTGATGACTGGCGGAACAATCCGCTAATAAATCTCCTTTTTGAATCCATTGGAGGGCGCCCTTCCCGCTGCCAGACAGAGACGCGGGAAGCGCGCCCTCAGGCCAGCCAGACCAGCCTGAGCAGGCCAGACTGGCCAAACTTCGTTGGAATAAATAAGTATTTTGATTTGATTGGGCAAAGCCTTTAAACCAAATTTGATAAATAGACCCCCCCCAAGCGCTCGCTAGCCCCAAGGGGGCCCTCGAGCTATTTGAATAAAAATTGAGGAGCGCTTTCGAAATTAAAACAAATTTTTTCCAACCAAAATAGATTTGATTTTGGTAGTGGTGGGTTTTTCCGAGTTTCATAAACTTTTTGATGACTTATTTTATTCGTTCTAGAAGAAACATAAATGATTAGACCACTTTGAGCACTTGTTGGAATATCTCTTAAATCCGAAATTACTCTAAACGAATTTAAAGTATTTACTATAGGTTGTTCTAATTTAAGCAAAGGTAATGCTTGTCTTTGCATATTTGAACCCATTAATGCTCTATTTGCATCATTATGTTCCACAAAAGGAATACAAGTGGTTCCAACAGAAATAAATTGTTGGGGATGAAAAGCCAAAAAATGAATCTGATCCACAGCACATTTATTTTGAGTCTGTGATTTGATTATTGGAACAAATAAATTTTTTGACTTAGACAATTTAGGGCTCAAAAAAACATTTTGATTCATTTGTTTTTCGACACAAAGAAAACTTATTTTTTTGTGGTTTTGAATATGTTGTTTATAGATTTCAATAAAAGGTGTTTCTAAAAAACCTTGAGAATCCACATGGACAGCTGTTGTTAAAGAATTGACTAAACCAGCATTTTTACCCTCAGGAGTTTCAATAGGACAAATACGACCATAATGCGTTCGATGAATACCTCGAATCTCCATTCCAGCATTTTCACTATTGATTCCTCCAGAACCGAAGCAACTTAAACGTCTTTTATGTGTCATTTCAGCTAAAGGATTACTTTGATCTAAATATTGAGAAAGCTGATGACTGTGAAAAAATTCTTTAAAGCTACTATTTATTGGTAGATAATTTAAAGCTCTTATCTTGATAAAATTTTGTAAAAGGCGATGTTTAAGGTGCTTAGCGCTACGCGCCCTTGCGCGCTTGCTTAATGATGTTTCTATTATTTTAAATTTTTCTAATAGTTGTTCAAATTTTTGATTTTTTTGAACGAATATTTTTTTTAAACGCATTAAACCTCGTGTTAATTGATTTTGAATAAGTTCACCTATTGTTTTTAATCGCCGGTTTTTTAAATCATCAATATCATCAAAAACAGTTTCCGATCCTAAAGTCAATTTATAAAGATGATTACTTATCATTACTAAATCTATTGGAGTTAGATTTAAATCATTTAGACAAATATTAAGTTTTTTATTTAAACGGAATCGTCCAATTTTACCTAATTCTAAATGAGGAAGCGCTTCACCCCGAAGCGCGCCTTTCGGGCTGCCCTCCGTTGATAAAAGGGACCCATCGTGCCTATAAATATGATCTATATATTTTTGATGAAAAATTTTGAGAAAAGCAGAAATTTCTATTCGAGGTATTTCTTGAATACAAACCCATATTTTTTTTTGATAATCAATTTCAAGTCTAATCCATGGACCCCGATTAAATATTATTTCTCCATAATAACCTTGTGAATTTTTATTAAAATAAATACCAGCACTTCTAACTATTTGATTAAGTACTATTCTAGGAGTGCCGTTTATTATAAAGTGTCCCCGTCTAGTTAATAGAGGCAATGTTCCTAGAAAAACCCATTTAATAATTGATTGACTTAAAAAACTAAATCGGACTGGTATATAAAAATGACTACAATATGTTTTGGATCTAATTATGGATTGTTCAATCGTCAAAAATGGTTTAACAAATCTATAATTGTTAGAAATGAAATTATAATTAAAAATGGCTCGACCCCGCTTATGCCTTGGATTCAATTGGTTACCTGGTTTGATCGATGCAAATTCTTTTCCAAATTGAAAGCTAATCAAATGATCAAAACTTGTTCTTTGAATTTCTAAAAAATCAGATAAAAAAAACAAAAATTTATACAAAACAAAAAAAAGAATCATTGGATCTTAATAAATAATAATTGAAAAAAAACAAAAGAGATCAAATCAGAAATTTTGACAATTTTTTTTTTCAAAATGCTGCTTTTGTAAAATCTGACATTTGGAAATTCAAAACTACAAAATTCTGATCCTGATCTTATAAATAGTATAACTCAATTCAGATCAAAAGTCAAATGTGTCTATTTACAGAACTTAATAGAAATCCAATAATACACATTGTGGCGCGGCCAGGGGGTGCTAACTTAATGGCTAGAGTCATCGGCTTTTAACCGATAGGTTCTGGGTTCGAATCCCAGGCATCCCAAAGTCTGGCCAGCAGCGTTAGGCTGGGGCTTACAAGGGCGCGCTCGTCTGGTCAGAGCTTTAGCGAAGCTGTGGCGCGGCTTTGCTTTGCGCCCTAACTAACCCTCGCTAAAGCTCCTGCCCATGGTCTAGCTTTAGCGAAGCTTTGTTTTGCGCCTATGAGCTAACGCTGCTGGCCAGACGAAGGCCGCGCTTCGCGCTGCTCATTCTTCAAACAAATTATGACAAGAGTTTCTAGAAGTTCAAACTTGCGCCAACGTCATCAAAAAAAACTTAAACTCGCAAAAGGGTTTCGAGGAGCTGGTTCTATTTTATATCGGACAGCAAATCAACATCTTTTAAAAAGCTTCCATAATGGATTAAAGAGTCGACGTTTGCGAAAAAGTGATTTTCGAAGTATTTGGATTCGACGTATCAATGGAAAAGTTCGACAATATGGAATCAATTATAATGGTTTTATTTCCTCTCGAAATTTGAATTTTATCATGAATAGAAAAATTCTAGCTCAATTAGCAATTTATGATCCTGTGGTTTTTGAACATCCTGGTTTTATTCATTAATTTATAATCAATTATGAACAAAAATAAAAGAAATCGTAAAAGTAAAGGGCCCGTCAGGGCTCATCGTTTAACTTTAAAAAAGTCTGATCAAATAAATTATAAAAATATTATTTTATTACGGAATTATATTACTGTTTCTGGTAAAATTATACCTAAACGTTTAAATAATTTAACCGCCAAACAACAACGCCATATGTCTAAAGCAATTAAAAATGCTAGGTCTATGAGTTTTTTACCTTTTGTTCGCCTAGCGCTTCGCAAGTCCCACCCTCTGGCTGGCCTGACCAGCGGAGGGCGCGCTTCGGTGAAACATTTTCCCCTTCGGGGAGCTTTTTCATTCCTTTGTGAGGGCTATTAGCTCAGGTGGTTAGAGCGCTGTCCTGATAAGACAGAAGTCGTTGGTTCAAGTCCAATATAGCCCAGGGGATATAGCTCAGTGGTAGAGCGCTGCTTTTGCACAGCAGATGTCAGGAGTTCGACTCTCCTTATCTCCAAATCAAATCTCGAGAAACCGTGCTTGCACCCCCAAAGGAGAGTCTGGCTGGTCTGGCCAGAGCTTTCGTATTTCGCTCCTAGCTTTAGCGAAGCGACGCTTCGCTCCCCCTAACGCGGCACTTGGAGCTGCACTACTAATAATCTTATAAATCAAACCACTACCAAAATGTCTAATGCCTATAGGTGTTCCAAAAATTCCTTTTAGATTACCCGGAGAACAAGCAGCTCAATGGGTTGATATCTATAATCGTTTATATAGAGAACGTGTTCTTTTTTTATGTCAACAATTAGAAGATGAATTAGCAAATCAATTAATTAGTATTATGTTATATTTGAATGGGGAACAACATTCTCAAAGTCTCTATATTTATATCAATTCCCCAGGAGGGTCTGTCACTTGTGGTATAGGTGTTTATGATATTATGAATTATATTAATCCAGAAGTCACTACAATATGTGTCGGCACTGCCGCTTCAATGGCTTCTTTTATTTTAGCTGGGGGAGCTCGTGGAAAAAGGATTGCTTTTCCACATGCACGAATGATGATCCATCAACCAGAAGGTGGAAGTATGGGTCAAGCCGCTGAAATTCTTTGGGAATCCGAAGAAGTTCGACGGGTTCGAAGACAAGTTGGTCAAATTTATGCAGAACGAACAGGTCAACCTTTAAATCGTATATCTAAAGATATGGACCGAGATCAATTTATGTGTGCTCGGACAGCTAAACAGTATGGATTAATTGATTATGTAACTGAGACTCAACCCAAATTTTAAATCTTGAAAAAAAATTAAATGATTATATTCTGATGGCGGGGGTCAGGGTCTGGCCGGTCTGGCCAGAGTGCGAAGCGCGCCCTGGCCAGCGTTAGGTCATGGTCTAGCGCTAAGCCCCTAGTGGGCCCTGGCCAGACCCTAACGCTACCCTTTTTAATTAATAATATTTATATTACGATTTATGTCAGGCACTCCAAGAGAACGTCCTTTTTCTGATATTTTAACAAGTATTCGTTATTGGGTTATTCATAGTATCACTATTCCATCATTGTTTATTGCTGGGTGGCTATTTGTTAGTACTGGTCTTGCTTATGATGTTTTTGGAAGTCCACGACCAAACGAATATTTCACAGAAGAACGACAGACTGCTCCACTAATTACTGATCGAATTAATGCATTAGAACAAGTTAAAGCATTCACGGGCGGATCATAAGCCCAATTATTTACTTAAACCTATGAAAAAATCTACTGATTATCCAATTTTTACTGTTCGTTGGTTAGCTGTTCATGGTTTAGCAGTTCCAACCATTTTCTTTTTAGGTGCTATTACAGCAATGCAATTTATTGTCCGTTAAAGCTCCGGCCGCGCCACATCTGTTTTTATTTATTTTAATGAATTTATATAGAAATTTGAATAAAAAAATAATTTATGACAAATCCAAATAAACAAGATGTTGAACTAAATAGAACAAGTTTATATTGGGGTTTTTTATTAATTTTTGTTTTAGCGGTTTTATTTTCAAGTTACATTTTTAACTAAATATATTTAGAATCATCATTCATATGTCTAATACAGAAACAGGTACAACTGGACGAGTTCCGTTATGGTTAGTTGGCACTTTAGTGGGAACTGCTGCTTTAACATTAGTTGGAATTTTTTTTTATGGTTCTTATGTAGGTCTTGGATCATCTCTTTAGGTCGCGCCACGGCCGCGCCACACTGTGAAAAGTTTCACTATAGCTCCCCAAAGGAGCGCGAGCGGAAAGAATGTTTGAAAGAAGCGAGCTAAAGCTTAGCGCGACCTTTCTGAGATAGCGCTAAGCTTTAGCGCCCCAACCAGCCTTATAGCATCTCTCCCAAAGGGAGAGAAGCGGGTGCTCTCTATCTGATCTGTCTGCTGGGCGCCCTTTGGTTACCAGAGCAAGCCCGTATTCAGCGCGAAGCGCGCCTTTCCTCCCATTGAGAGATTGTAGTTCAACTGGTTAGAGCACCGCCCTGTCAAGGCGGATGTTGCGGGTTCGAATCCCGTCAGTCTCGTCGCCGCGGCCCAAGACACTTCAAGTTGTGATTTGACTGACTGGTTAGTTGCCTGTGGTATTCCTAATATTAGCCCACAAACTGCACTCCTTTTGTGCAAACAGAAAAGAAAGAAGGGTGTGTTTGAATTAAAAAAGAAAAAAAGAATGGCATATATATAATGTATTAATGTGTAGGCGGAAAGAGCAGTCGGGGCGTGCCTAGGGATCTTGGAAGGGCGCGCTCCTTCCCCTTCGGGGAGCTTTGGAGGAGCCTAGGGGAGCTAAGCTTTAGCGAAGGAAGGCTGCTCTAGAATTAGTCCTAAATCAGGGGTTAGGGGGGGAGATCTGGGGGCTTTGAGGTTGCGTTTTTCGATATTATACCGTATTTTGTCTTGTCTAAACTCAGGGAGTTCGTGATGAGAAGGAGGGCGCTCACGGAATCGAGGTAAATGCGTATCGCTTAAAGAGAAAGACAACCAAGTAGGAAAGTGCGCCATCAAAACTAATAATTGTTTGACAAAAGGATTAGGTCTATTGGGGAGCGCTTGGTAATCGGGCAGCGCTTGGTCAAAGTCAGCGAGACTAAGAGCAACGGGTGTGTGTCTAAGATCAGCCGCTTTGTGTACACGAAAAGCGGCTTCACAAACGTAATTAGCAAGTTGAAGATAGGCGTGAAAAACAATAAGTGTTTGTTTTTTTTTGTAGGTAATTTACAAAAAAGAGATGGGGCGAGTGGATTTTGTTTAGAGGGAAGAATAGCCCACTGCTGTCTTTGATTCCAAAAAATATACCATTGTGTGTCATCAAAAAGTTTACAGAAAATATCAATTTGTTCCGTGTTGAGTGGATGTTTAAGTGCATCAACGCACTTTTGAGTTTCAAGAGCCACCAATTTAACGAATTGTTTTTTGTGAGGTTTAGGTCCATAAGTATGGAGAATGTGTTGAAGATCTTGTGATGAATGATTAGAGGCGGCCCCTGGGGGCCCATCAGGCTGGCCTGTAGAAGGGTCAGGCTGGCCTGAATGATTAGAGGCGGCCCCTGGGGGCCCATCAGGCTGGCCTGTAGAAGGGTCAGGCTGGCCTGAACTATTAGAGGCGGCCCCAGGGGGCCCTTCAGGCTGGCCTGTAGAGGGGTCAGGCTGGCCTGAATGATTAGAGGCGCTTCTTGTCAAGAGCCCTCAGGAGCGCCTTGGGGCCCATCTGGGGTTCTTTTTGAGGCTTTTGTAGTTTTTGTAGTTTTTGTAGCTTTTGTAGTTTTTGTTGGCGCTTTTTCGGTTTGTTTCTTTATGAATCGACATAATGAATCTAATTGTCGATGGTTTGCTTGATCAATGAATTCATTGATTTGCTTTTTAAGCAGACCTCGTGGGGTTAATTTAGATTTTTGATGCGCTCCAGGAGCCCCAGAGGTTTCGGTTCGCTGAACAAGTTGGACTTTAACTTCGGTTGGAATGGCTTTTGGCCTAATATTGTAATCAATGGGATGTTGAATATCATCAATAGCTTCTGCCATATTAACACTAAAGGTATCAGGATCAATATAGGCAGCCTCGAGACCCGCTCGATAACTTTTGCTACAAGTTTCGTAGCGAGTTTGCCATTTTTTCCGAGCCTCTGCATCTTTCTATTGCATTTGACTAGCAGAAATTAATCGAGGTGTGTTGACACATGGAATAAAATCTCCAGGAAGAAAACCGCATTTGGCTTGATATTTAAAATCCCCTAAAGTGGCTGACTTCATAGAAGTGGTGGTCTGACTAACAGGAAGCGCGGAGCGCGCTCCTCCAGTTAGCATCGAATCAATTAAGTGCTTTGCGGAAGATTCGGTGAAATGAGCTTGACCATCAAAATGCTGAGTGTCTAAAGTATAGCCTCGGATTTTAGTGGTTAACGAGCCATCAATGTTTTTCAAAGCATAATTAGCACAATTCTGCGTTATAAAATGCGTACCTAAACGCTTTGTTTTGACCACAAAATGCTTGAAATACGCTTCAGGTAACCAAGTTTGGAGATGGTGTTCAAAGAGTGTATTGATTTTTTCACATGCGGTTTGTTTGGAGTGAATTTGATCTCCAAAGCGAATTTTGCCATTTCCTCCATCTGCCCAATGTGCACCTCCTAAAGCGCCAAAAAGTGTGTTGACATCGAACACAACTCATTTAATCCATTTGGTTTTGAGAGAGGCATTCGATTGATTGGAGCAGCACAACCGTCGGCCGCTTCGCTCCCCGATAAACTCGCACCACTGGCCTTGGCTATCGACCACACTACCATTCGAATCATATCGGTGACTTGACTCGCTACTAATGGATTGTTGATTCTATAGCTAGGACTGGCTAAAACTCCATAGAACTAGTTGATTAGTGCTTTCAAATATTTTTCTTGAGGCGATGATGCACTTTTTGCCTCTTTTCGCGCTTTTAAAAGAGGTCCTCTAAAAGCGTTGAATTCCAACTTCAGCCACGGGCCTGGTGGATTATCCAGAATACAATGTCTTTCGACGGTTGTTTCGGTTATCATTTGATTTTTTGGTTGTTCCATTTTCACCGCTTCCGCCCAAGAATCATAATCTTTATACATATGACTCTTCGGATAAATTAATGCCGCTTTCACGGTTAATTTTCGCTCCAGTTCGGCCCATTCTGTCTTTGAGGCTACTTTTTTCAGTAGTTCTAATGAACTGGTTGTTAGAACACCATTTTTCACTTCCCGCACTATTAAACACGCTTGGCCACTCACGTGAGCAGAATCATTCTCGAGCACTGATTGCTGTTCATCTAAACCTGGCCGATCTTTTAACATTATTTTTGAGGAGATCACGTCTTGATCAAAACTCAATGGCTCTGAAGTGTCCACCACTGCTAGCCAACTCTAATCTACCAGCTGTGATTTCCATTCTGATATAAAATCACCTAAAACTGGCCATTTTGATTTTCGCTGTCTTGGGGAGTCCAACAGTGTTGGGTGGCCTAATGGTAATGACAATTTATTCAATGCTGAGCCATAGGCACTTTCTATATCGAAATCCACCATTAATTCCGAAAGTGCTGGTTTTTCAATTCCTATTTCAGGACCCACTCGACCACCTAACACTACTCCCAGATGTGCGTTAACTCTGGGGTTGCACTTATCAATTCTTTTACCCCATAAAGACTACTCCATAATTCCGCTAATGGTGGATTTGATGCGGGGTCATCTCAATCAAATTCACCAATTCTGGGGTTGACGGTGCTTTTTTTTCCACCCAAGCCGTCAAAAGCTTTGAGATTATCGTGCCGGTTCCATTGCAACCTACCGCTTCCAATTTCACATTCAATCCCAAGCTCTCCGAGAGCTTTTCAAAATTTGTTTTTTGTGCTAGACTCAGTCTTGTTAAACGCTTGATATCCGAATCTTGTTTGATATTCAAACCTGCACTCAAATCTTCTAAGCATTCCGCTGTCTGATCTAAACCCGACCAGTCATGGGGTTTCACTGAGACTTGATATTCTACCCCTTTTAAAGTTAGCACTATTGGAAGTCTATTATAATTTCGACTTTTTATCCTTCGATATTTTGCCGAAAGTCTATCTGCTAGCACTTCCGCATTTTGACGCCCCAAAAGTGCTGTTAACGCCAAATAATCTTCGAAAAAATGTAATTCCAATAATATTTGTTGTTTCACCCTTTCTCCGCTCACCAGAGCTATTTCAACACAATGACAATCCAATAGATTGGAGATAACATAACCCACTGAACATTTCTCGGGCAGATCCTGCTCTCCCCCCATCGGGAGGCCTGTGCCATACTTTTGCCAGTCTGAATGTTCATAATTTTTATGAATTTGGCAGTCTTTTCCATAAGGTGCGGCGCCTATCGCCAATTTTTTTATTCTCGTTTTTTTTATTGATGGGGATGACACCTCCACATCCTGTTTTTCACAGTTCAACCACAAAGATAATTGTACATTTTTTGTCTTTTTATTTACACAATCTTCTAACAATATTTTATTCATTACATTTTTCATAATTTTATTATTGTTTCGGGAGAAAAGCCCCCTAAGGGCGCTTATTTGTTTTTTATTTTTTGAGTTTTTCCTAGCTCTATTCTTCCTTGGTGCTAAAGCTTCGCGCTAGAGACGCTCGGAGACGCGCTTTGACGCGCAAAGTTTGACGCTCTCACTCTTCCCAAAGCTTTGTGTTCAGTTCTTCCATTTTTTCAATAAATTCTTTTATCTCTACTAGATCTGGTGGTATTCTACTTGTTTTGATTTTAAAATAATTAGCATTTTCCAGATAATAGTGTTCTTCTTTTGATTCTAAACCACGATGGAAAAACAACTCAATTAAATAATCATAGAAATCATACATAATATCTAAGTTTGATTCATCATCTAATTCTGATGAGAACACCAGTTTCTTACATTTCGTAAATTTCGGATTTTTTATTAGTTTTTCTAATATATCTATTAGTGATGATGTCACATCTATTAAATTTTGTTCCTCTTCGTTTGAAGATTCGTACACAATTCCATAGCTATCAATATCTATCACATCTCTTTCATCCGAATCAAAAAATCCTACGTACTCCAGACCTACAAAACTTAATTCATCAAACAGCAGCCCTACACAATTTAAATTCTAATCCATAGATGCTTATTTTTTTGCTTTTATATTTATAATTTTTGTGGCGCGGCCTTCGCTTTTATCCTTGACCCAATATTAAAAAACGTGTAGCGCGGCCGCTCCGTCAGGCTAGCCTGACCCCGTGGTTGACCAAAAATTCAAAAGGCGCCCTTTTCGGGGATCCTTTTTGGCCTCAAATTCAAAAGGCGCCCTTTTCGGGGCTCCTTTTTGACCAAAAATTCAACTTAGACCTAAAATCAAAGAGGGCGCACGGATTACGTTGCGCTTATTTTACAATTTGCTATCCTAAAAATAGGACTTCCGTAGACAGAATCCACGAAATCCCAAATTGTTTTTAGATTTGGTGGTGTCAAATTCCACTTAACCCTAAACAAATTAGAATTCTCTCGTCAATTTGTTTTTTGCTTTTCTGTTAAAGGTCTAAACAAATAGAGTTGAGTCAAAAATAAAAATAATTTTTTTCGAACTTCACAGGTCTATTCATCCTGTTTATTAAAAAAGCCGAAATAATCCATGTTTTCGATAAGTTCAATTAAGGAACCTACTTGGCCCCAATATTGACCTTCTCCGTCTTGCGCACGAAATACAGCCATATCAGTACCGTGTTGGTTTTTGTAACCTGGCACCTCAATTCCATAAAATCGAGCGTCATTAAAAACGAAACCGAATCTTTTTTCTAAAGTCATTTTTTTATTTTTATCCCAGAGCGTGCCTTTAAAGCTTGACGCGCCCTTATTTAAGAATCTCAAACACTTTTCGCCACATTTTTAAAGCCACATTAGTCAAGAGTTATTGAAGTGTTTGTTCCTCATTAACTCCTGATTACATCTTTAACTATTTTTATTGTTAGCGCGAAGCTGTGGCGCGGCCGTGCCGCGGCCGTGGCGCGGCTTTGCTTTCCGCCCTTGGCGCTAAGCGCGCTCCGCATTCGTTTTAAACTCATTAAATTTGTTAGGCTTCGCCGCCGCGGCCTATGCTTGTTTTTTATTAATTTTTTGATCAGCAAATCTTTAGTTATATAATTGTTTATGTGAGGCGGCCCCTGGGGGGTCCTTATCTTCAGCCTACTTAGCTCAATAGGTAGAGCATCGGTCTTGTAAACCGACGGTTATCGGTTCAATTCCGATAGGAGGCTAAATTAAAACTAAATTTCGACTACAAGCGGGGCCCTTTAATTTATGGCAAGAGAAAAATTTGAACGAACTAAACCTCATATTAATATAGGCACAATTGGACATGTTGATCATGGCAAAACCACTTTAACCGCAGCCATCACGATGGCTTTAGCAGCAAAGGGCTCTGCTAAAGCTAAAAGTTATACAGATATTGATTCTGCTCCTGAAGAAAAAGCCCGAGGGATTACTATTAATACAGCTCATGTGGAATATGAAACAGAACAACGTCATTATGCTCATGTCGATTGTCCTGGCCATGCTGATTATGTGAAAAATATGATTACAGGGGCTGCTCAAATGGATGGCGCCATTCTAGTAGTTTCTGGTGCGGATGGTCCAATGCCTCAAACAAAAGAACATATTTTATTAGCTCAACAGGTTGGTGTTCCAGCTATTGTTGTTTTTTTAAATAAAATTGATCAAGTTGAAGATGAAGAATTATTAGAACTTGTAGAATTAGAAATACGAGAAACATTAGATCGTTATAATTTTCCAGGTGATGAGATAGCTATTATTAGTGGTTCAGCTTTACTTGCTGTGGAAGCGCTTTCAAAAAATCCTCAAATTCAAAAGGGAGAAGATCCATGGGTTGATAAAATTTATCAATTAATGGAAACAGTTGATAATCAAATTCCTCTCCCCCAACGTGATGGGGCGAAGGCTTTTTTAATGGCTGTTGAAAATGTGGTTTCAATTACAGGTCGAGGCACTGTTGCAACAGGCCGAGTTGAAAGAGGCCAAATACAAGTTGGTCAAGCGGTTGAGATTATTGGTTTAAAAGATACTCAAACAACCACTGTCATTGGTTTAGAAATGTTTCAAAAGACATTAGATCAAAGTGTTGCTGGTGACAATGTTGGTATTCTTTTACGAGGAATTCAAAAAAATGATATTCAACGGGGTATGGTTTTAGCGGAGCCTGGATCCATAACTTCTCATAATCGTTTTCAAGCACAAGTTTATATTTTAAAAAAAAATGAAGGTGGTCGACATACTTCTTTTTTACCAGGTTATCGACCTCAATTTTATGTTCGAACTACAGATGTTACTGGTAAAATTGAATCTTTCAAAGCGGATGATGATAGCCAGATTCCGATGGTAATGCCAGGAGATCGAGTGAAAATTGTTGTTGAACTTATTAATCCTATTGCAATTGAATGTGGAATGCGTTTTGCTATACGAGAAGGAGGACGGACTGTCGGTGCTGGAGTCGTATCGGATATTATTAATTAAGCTATGAAATATTCTAAATATCTATCTCATTTTGAAAAAAAATATAATTCTCAAGCGTCAGGGCGCGCTTCGCGCTCGCTTCGCGCTGGCCAGCCTGAGTGGGCTAGACTACCATGGCATGTTGGGGATTCTGTTCAGGTTGGATTCGTCGACAACAATGGAACTAAATCCCCGCGGGAAGCGCGCGAAACCGCTCAAAAAAAACGTGTTCAATTTTTTGAAGGAATTGTTATTGCTATTCGAGGTGATTTGCCTTATCAAAAAATGGTAACAATTCGAAGACCTGGTTCATATGGTATTGAGCGTATTTTAGCTTCAAATAGTCCACAAATTCAAAATTTACAAATTTTAAAATCACAAAACAAAAGCAGAAGATCTAAACTTTTTTATTTACGAAAACGTATTGGCAAAGCTGCTTTTGGATAATTTTATATGGCCGTTCCTAAAAAACGCACTTCAAAATCAAAATCTAGAAAAACGAAAAGCCTTTGGAAAAAAAAAGCTTTCAAAAAAAAAAGCGCGAAGCTGTGGCGCGGCCTTTCCGCTCTTCAAAAAAGCCAGCGTCAGGGCGCAAAAGCTACACCCTAACGCAGCTGGCCAGACTTCCTGATATGGGTCTGGCGTCTGGCCCGCCTGACGGAAGTCTGGATTCAGGATCTAGCGCGAAGCTGTGGCGCGGCCATGCCGCGGCCGTGGCGCGGCCTTTCCGCCCTGGTCAGGCCAGCCAGACAAGAGCTTGAGTGCCTGACCAGATCAGGCTGGCCAGCTATCCCGAAGCGCGCCCTGGTACGAGGATAGATCTAGCGCGAAGCTGTGGCGCGGCTTTGCTTTCCGCCCTGACTTTCCCAAGAGCGCGAAGCGCGCCCTTGGGGCTAAGCATCAAAAAATCTCGGA